GTGAAAAAAAAATGTAAATGATATAGAACATATGTTTATAAGTATATAAAGAAATTATTTTGTGCAAATAGCTATGTTTTAGTGGGAGCAGTAATGATTTATTTAATAAATATTAACCCAAAGAGAAATTTGATAAAAAACGAAGCGAATTGAAATATCTTAATAGCTTTAGGAAAAGAAATCAAAAGAGATTCTATTATTAGTGTGAACGAAAGTAGATAAGCCTAAAAAAAAGTAAAACAGATTTAAATCTTCTTGAACTTTAAGGGGAACCTTCCTCTAAGGCTAAATAATAAACATAAGCGATAGTGTAATAGTACCGTGAGGGAAATTTGTAAAAAGTGGTTTTATAAGCAGTTCGAGCTAAAAAAAAGTAAGAACGTACCTTTTGCATAATGGGTCACCAAGTTAACTTTGGATGCAAGTTAGCGCGTAGTTAAAACAATCATAAGTAATGATTAGTGTCTAAAGTTAGACCCGAAGCCTGGTGATTTTACTACAATCAGGATTATAAAAGTCCGAACGGTATATCGTTGCAAAGATATCCGAAGAATTGTGGTAGGTATAGTGAAAGACAACACTGACCAGGAAAGCTGGTGAAGACTAATGTGAGCTATTAGTTGGCCAGTAGTATTGAGCTCGCAACTCTCTACGCAATACCTTCAAATTGACGGGAACCTCCTAAAGCTACTTAAACCAAGCTATGGTAGTAATAACATAAGTGGCCGTACTAATCATACGGGTATGGTAAAATATAAGTAGATTCCGTAAGGAAATGGACAATCCGCAGCCAAGCACCATATTATAAATTTGTTTCATTTCACGCAGATGGATCAGGGTTTTTTTTTATAATTTTTTATAATATGGTGTGCAGTTCATCGACTAAATGTAGGTAGGCAAGAGATAATTAATAATTATTACTTGTTTAAGATATAGTCAAGCCTCACTCGAAAGGGTGCAGAATATATATATAATCGAATGAAAGAATTTAATAATGGAAATTACAGATAGCTAAAGGTTCGATTCCTTTGTTTCCTAAGAATTTAGATGAATAAAAGATAAAAAAAAAATGAAAAATATGTTTCACAACAATAATAGCAATTTTCCGTTTAGTCCCGTTTTAGTTTATGTCAATGTTTTAAAATTAAAAAATCAACTTCTTAAAGATAGCAAAGATAAAATCGTTGTATATCGTTGAGTTAATGCGATTAATAATAAAACTTATGTAGGTAGTTCAGTAAATTTACAAAATAGATTGTATAAATACTTTAGTGAAAAACATCTTTTATTAAAAAAAACTGCTATACATAATGCTTTGTTAAAGTATGGATTTGATAATTTTAATTTAGAAATTTTAGAGTTTTGTACTGTAGAAAACGTTCTTGAAAGAGAACAATATTATATAGATCTTTTGAAACCCGAGTACAATATTTTAAAAGAAGCAGGTAATTCATTAGGCTATAAGCATAGTGAAGAAACCTTAGAGCTAATGAGAAATAAAGAAATTAGTGGAGAGACTCGGAAATTACTATCTTTATCCGCTACAGGTAGAGTATTTTCAGATGAAGATAAATTAAAATTATCTGAAAAGCGTAAAGGTATTAAGCTTTCTGATGTAACTCGTACAAAAATTTCAGAAGCAGCTATAAAGTTAAGAGGGGTAGGTGTAGAAGTAGAAGATAAAAATTTAAATATTAAACTAATCTATAAATCTCTAACTGAAGCAGCTAAATCTATTGATGTATCAAGAACAGCTATATCTAAGGTTCTTAACACAGGTAAGTTGATAAAAAATAGATACTTAATAAATTCATTCAAATAACTTAACCCCCCCTTAAGGGGGTTTCCTATTTGGATACGTCGATAATATATATATTCGTTAAGAGGATAGTCAAACTATTATCATTACTAAGAGAGAGGGATTAGGTAGGGTGGCATACTTAGTAATAAGCCCCCAGCATAGCTGGGGGGCCTCATAAAGATAATAGAGAGATTATTTAGGGAGAAGGATTTCAGCTCGACCTGTTAGCAAGGTTAAAGAAATCATAACTGTTTCTGCGAAACCTATAAAAGTAGGCAATCTTAGTAACATCTTAGTAGGTACAGAACTTAATCTCAGACAAATATATATATTTGTATATATCGGGGGATCGTGAAGATTTTATCGGTGAGTATGTAGACTCGGAATGACAAAGATGAATCTAAGATAATCAGACATAGAGTGATAAGGTTGTATGTCAAAAGGGAAACAGCCCAGAACAAGAGTTAAGGTTCCAAAATTTATAGTTGAGTGAAATTAAGAAAGTTTCTATTTAAGCCGACAAGGAGATGGGCTTAGAAGCAGCCATAATTTAATGATCTCGTAAAAGAGCACTTGTTAAATCTTTAGAAGCATCGAAAATTCAACGGATCTAAACTATATACCGACACCTTGTCCATTTATATTATTATATCATTATAATTGTATAGTAAGGGGTAGCAGAACATTGAATTAACAATAGAAATTTCTTTTTTAAAGAAATATGAAGGTAATTCAAGAGATAATGGTGACATTAGTAACAATAAGAAGACAAGAATACTTAATAAAAAAAAGTAAAAGTCTCCGCCTAAAGCTTATGGTCCGTAAAAAGTAACGGCCTCTAAATTGAAAATCTAATGGTTTTAATGATGAGTAAATCTTTTTTTACTAAAGGACGACGTTTTAAAGTGAAAAACGTACTGGAAAAATAGTAATATATCTAAAAAGATGAAAAACAACCGTACCTGGATTAACCGCAACAGGTAAGCTAGTAGAGAATACGAAGGCGTAAATGGGATAACAATCTTAAAGGAACTCGGCAAATTTACTACGTAACTTCGGAATAAGGAGGTCTCATTAGTCTTGATTAATATCAGGTAAAAAGGAAGAAGCATGAAATAATGTTGTACGACTGTTTAATTAAAACACAGCACTTTGCGTCAAAGATTTAAATCAAAGTATAAAGTGTGATGTCTGCCCGGTGCCGGCTGGTTAACAGATATAATTAAATTTTTTTAGGGAATTTAGTGTAGACGGAACCCCCGGTTAATGGCGGCCTTAACGTGAGGGTCCTAAGGTAGCGAAATGCCTTGGCCGTTAAATGCGGTCTTGCATGAATGATGTAACGATACAACAGCTGTCTCTAAGATTGACCCAGTGAACTTGAATTAGCAGTGTTTATGTGTGATTATAGGGGACCCCCCTTGAGGGGGGGTTTAATTTATAATCTTGCTGCGTAAGTGAAAATCTTACTCTACAAATCTACTTTTTATTATTTTTTTCTCTCTCTTGTGTAGTTTTACACATAAACCAGTCTTTTAGGCTAAATTTTATAAGAATAGGGGTCCCCCCGTGCTTCGCTACGGGGGTTTATTTATTTTTTATAATTTTAGTTTAGTAGGCTTAATTATTATAATTTACCTTTTATTAAACTAGAGTTCACTAGTATAAAAGTGAAGCTGTTTATAGTAACACTTTTTATTTAACCTGTAAAGCTTAAGCTAAGTCTATAGTGTAAAGTTTAGACGTTATACTATAGCAGTCATATCCTATGGATGAGTGAACATAATTGGCCTCAAGGGGTTATGTACTGAATTTATATTTAATGTAAAAACAGTCTAATCTGATGAGGGGTAGAGACGCATATGACCTTGGAAAGAAGAAATAGACGTTTTTTTGATTAAGGTTTGAAGATTTTTTTATTAATTTCTCTTGTAAAATAGGGATAGTAGTAAGACCCTTTTCACGTTAATGCCTCAACTGGTAGTAACACTCTGGCCCGCAAGGAGGAAGGAGAGTTAACCTAGATGTGTAATTATAGGTGGATCTTAAGGGGTCCCCCCTTACGGGGGTTTCTTTATTTGTTAAATAAAAGCGGTCTATAGATAGGCAAAGATTAGGATTTTTGTTTATTTTCAATATCTCTACTGTAACAACCATTTTCAATTTTTGGTATACTTGTAGGGACATAATTTAAGCAATTTTACGTCTTTAGGGCTATCGAGTCCGGCACGAAACTCGGTCGAGTGGTACTATGCTCGTTAAAAGATAGCGCCAATTTATAAATAAAAAAAAAAAAATGATGATGATGATAAAAAACAAATATATTTTAATACTTAAATCCGACAAGTGTTTTGCCCCTTTCGGTAAATCTTTTTCAAGATTTTTTTCAGTAAATTCAAATTTAATGATTACTGACAATAATAATATACAAACTAAGATAGATTTTAAACAAAATTTGTTTTATTTTTATACCTGGTTTGTTGGATTTTCAGATGCTGAATCTAATTTTAGCATAGTACCTAAACAAGATAATAAAGGTGATGTTAATAGATTTACTTTTATGTTCGCAATAGGATTACATTTAGATGATTTAGATGCTTTAAATTATATCCAATCTCAATTAAATATTGGAGTGGTTAGGGTTTTAAAAGATGAATGTAAATATGTAATAACTAAAAAAGAGGACATAGAAAAATTAATGTCTATTTTTGACCGATTTAATCTTAATACTACTAAACATCTAGACTATCTAGATTTTAAAAAAGCTTTTAATTTATATTTTAGCCGAGAAAATGGTTTAACAGAGGAATTGAAAAAACAAATACTATATTTAAAAGATAGTATGAATAAAAAACGTACTAATTTTGATATGCCTATTGATCATAATATCATAATAACTAAAAGTTGATTATTAGGGTTAATAGAGGGTGAAGGGTCATTTCAATTATGAAGAAATGATTTAGTAGCTGTATTTAGTTTAGTTCTAACTGAAAGGCAGTTGCCTGTTTTAGAGAAAATAAAAGAATTTTTATTTAATGATTTAGATTTTGATTTATATTCTAAATTTAAATTAAACTCTTCTTCAGCTATAACAATTAATCATCAAAAAGCTAGAAAGAATAGTAAAGCTAGTGTGTTATTTATTATTAAGAATATTTATATCCTTAATAATTATTTGGTACCTTATTTAGAAAATATGACATTTATTACTAAAAAGGGGAAAGATTTTAAAGATTTTAAATTGATATGTAATTTATTGTATAATGGAGCTCATAAAAATGATGAAATTAAATCTTTAATTTTAAAATTATCAAATACGATGAACAATTTCAGGTTATCTACTAACCCGGAACAGGTAGAGTCGTTAAATAGTACAGAAAAAAGTCTTTTAGTAAATGCTTCTCCTTTGGTTAAACATTTAGATGATGGTAGGCAAATAGATTTGAGAACAGATAAAATTATCCATCAACATTCTAGTAGTATTTATAAAGTAATTAAGCCTAATAAAGATATGGTATTATTAAAAACTTTATTTGAAGCTGCAGATATTGTAGATGTGGATATTCGAACTTTGAGTAAGCTATTAACTGTAGTCGATAGTGACGCAGTAGAGGTTAAAGGTAACCTTGTTAAAAGAATAGCTGTATTTTTTAAGAATAAAAAGTAAAGTAAAATTGACTTAAGGTTACAACCGAACAGTTTTATAGATTGTAGAAAAATTAGGTGAAAACGGTTAATGACATCCTAGTTAAAGACCGTCGGCAATTGTAAATGTCGCTACAGACTGGATCACCGGGGTAAGGCTGAAATGCCTGTCCAAATGTACAGTCGGATTCCATAACGAAAATAGGGGACCCCCCTTGAGGGGGGGTTTAATTCGTAAAAGGGAAGGATAATTCAAAGATAGTAATTTGAATAGCTATTACACAGTAGTAAGTTAACCTTTAGTTAAGTGGAATTGGCAGATGCTGCTTACCTCTAGCTGGACGAGAAGACCCTATGCAGCTTTACTGTTACTAATTATAGGGTATAGAAGGCAAATTTTAGATATAAGGTATATCGATCGATGATTATGAAAATCCTTTATTTTTCTTTTATATTTTTGAATGAAATCAGGAATATATGCTTAACAGCTATATTAGTGATTTAACCTAGTTCGAATAATGGCCTTGGGTGAGGAACTATTGTTAGGAGACAGTTTATGCGGGGCACAGACCCCATAAAGAGTAAATGGGAGTGTCTAATATTTATAATGTAATATCGTATTTATATGATATTTTTTTTTGTTTGTTGTTTTATGTAGGTAAACTACGTATTATCTTATATAATTTTTTGTATATATGCACGACCATATATATATTTAATAAAGTTTATATAGCAATTTTTTGATAGGTAAGATTTTCTCTAAAGAGAAATTAGATGTACTGAAGATATTATGATATTAATCTAATATCTTCTTAGTTATAATTTATTATAATATTGATTAGTACTTAGAAAGCTCAACGGCTTAAATCTTGCCTTACTGTTTGATTAACAACAAATCTTTCAGTTGCGTAAGCAGGGCGTAGGATCACAAGATGCATAAAGGAAAGATCTTGTATTATAGGAAAAGCTACGCTAGGGATGTTTGTCCTCCAATAATGCAAATTATTGGTTTATAATTGGGTTAATTTCAAGGATTACTTTTTTAAGTAAATTTGAAGCGAAATTTATCTTGACATTTTTTTAGATAAAAACGTTCAACGACTATAAGGTGAGTTGTGTCAACAATAATCCTTTTTTACGCCCAACACTTTTTTTTTATTATCTTAATAAACATAATTATTATAAATTTTTATTTATGTTAAAAATTAATACGCTTCCGTCTGTAATTAAAAATAAAATTTTTATTAAAAATTTAAATCAAGAAGCTAAAATTAAAATAATAGGTTCTCATTCTAAGGATTCTAATAGAATAAGATATGTTCCTGCATACTCTAAAGAGTGGAATAACATATTATATTATTTTAATAAAAATACTTCTAAAAATGTCCCAGTTAATAAAATTAATTTTATTAAAATTATTAAATCTTATTTTAATATGTGTTTTAAAACTAATTATTTTACAGAGTCTAGTTATATACCTATGGTAATAAGACCTGTATTACTTAGAAATATACACATAAGTAAACCTGAATTTAAATATACTAATGATAAAGTACAAGTTAATATTCATACTGCTAATATAGAAAAAAAGATATTATATAATAGATTTGAAAATAGTATTTATTCTAATATTCAATTAATTACTTTTTTATCAAAAAATTTAAAATTAATAACGTTTGAATTTTTTAATTCATTAAAAAGTAAAAACGATTTAAATAAAGCATTAAAAATATATATGTCTAAATATTTATTTATAAAAAAAAAAATATCTAAATGTATATTTGAAATTAGAAAATCTGAATATTTTTATTATTTAAATATATTTAAATTTGATAAAGAACAATTTTTAGATAAATTAACATATATTTTAAATAAAATACTAAAAAAAAGAATTGAATATAATATTATCAATGTTAAAACTTTTTCACATAATCCGGAAATATTTACTAATATTTTAGCTTTAAAATTAAAAAAACAAACTTTTAATTTGGTTACAGCTATGGAGGGTGTAGTACGAAGACTACGTATTCCTACACGAATGTGGGATTATGAAAATAATTTATCATATATATATGATATATTTGCTAATAGCCATAGAAATATTAGTGTATGTACTAGAAAAAGTAAATATAAATCTTTATATAGACTACTACAAGAAGTTTACTATTCACATCCGATTGAAAATGATAAAGAATTTACTCTTGATATTATGGATGTAATATTTAAAAAATTAAAATTAAAACATATGTTAGGTATAAGAATAGAAGTAAAAGGTAGATTAACAAAACGTTATAGAGCTGATCGTGCTATATATAAATTAGGTTGAAAAGGAGGGTTAAAAAATATAGCATCTTCTAGATTAAAAAGACGTTTTATTACATATAGAGGTCCTAATAGTTCAAATACTATGTACTCTATAACTAATTCAACAAGACGGATTGGAGCTTTTGCTGTTAAAGGTTGAGTATCAACTAAATTATAAAGTAGGGGCACCCCCGTGCAGCGTAGATGGTTTCACTCGCTACGGGGGTATAACGTTTATAGCTTGTGAGTTTAATATTTTTACTACTTTACTTTTTAACTGTTGAAACTTTTGCAGTAAAAGGTAGATTAAGTAGTAATAATAATTATAAAAAAAAAAAGTGAAGACATAGTCTGAACCATTTTGTGAAAAATGGAAATAATAATGATAACACATAGAACAGGCTAATTTGCGCAAGAGTGTACAAAATGAGTGCGCGGTTTGGCACCTTAACTTATTACAGAGATTGTAATAATGTTGCTTTATTTATTTATTTATTAAGTAAATAAAATAGAATAACTTTGATTTTTATCGATAATATTTATATATTAGTATGGGGCCCACCCAGCATAGCTGGGGGGCTTTAATATATTAATAGACGAAAAAACAAGTAGTAATTAGTATCCCTTTTTATTCATAGAGATGAATTAAAATTTGATCATTTAACCATAGTAAAATTTTTATATTTTACCAGCAATAGTTTTGTTTATTAAAAGAATAGACTATTATATTTAGATTATTTAAAGACTTATATATAAAAAAAAAACCACAAATTATGATGACGCATGCGTTACACACAATTTTAAAAAATAATGGAATAAGATGTTATAGTTCTTCGTCTTTAAATAACAATATCCGTGATTTACTGATAGGTTGTTTATTAGGTGATGCTCATATAAGAAGAACTAAAGATAACAGATCTTATATTACATTTGAGCAAACTACAAGACATGAAGATTATGTAAGAGATTTACATAAAACTTTAAGTGAGGCTGGTCTAAGTTTATCTGAGATTAAATATTATACTCGGAAAGATGATAGACATGACTCTAATAATACTTCAATTTATTTTAAAATAAATAGTACTTCAGAATTAAATTCAATAGCTGATTTATTCTTATCAGAAGATAATCAGAAAATAGTACCATTAGAAATTGAAAATTATTTAAGTCCAATTGCCATGGGTAAATGAATTTGCGATGACGGGCAATTAGTTAAAAATGGAGGAATAACTTTATGTACTGATAATTATGAATTAGAAGAAGTAGAGTTACTAATAAGTGCTTTATCTAACAAGTATGGATTAAGATGTACAATTCATTTTAAAAAAGGAAAAAATGGTAATATTTACCATAGAATATACATAAGTAAAAATACATTTAACTTATTAAAGCCATTAATCGTAGACCATGTTCACCCTTCTTTCTTATATAAATTACATATGAGTCCCAGATAAAGATTTTAAGTTATCTTTTTTTATAAATTGATAATACAAAAAATTTTATAGCACATCGGGGGATTTTCATAGAAAATATGAAAATAGAAATTGGCTAAATTGCTAGGATAGCCTTTATAATTAAGGTCAATTAGCAGGGAGAATCTCGGATTCCCTCCAACGGTCACACGCCAACACCCTGAACAATATTAACAACACTTTAATACAGGGTGAAGATATGATCTAAACCATAATGAGAATTATGGATTAATATAACAAATGCGATGTCGGCTTAACTTATCCTCATGGATGCAAGAACTATGTAGGGTACGACTGTTCGTCGATTAAAAAGTTACATGAGCTGGGTTAAATACGTCGTGAGACAGTATGGTTTCCATCCTCTAGAGGGAATTAGAATATAATAAGGATTAACCTTTGTACGAAAGGAACTGGTAGTATATAATCTTAAAAATTATATAACATTTATTAACCTATGGTTTACCTGTTGTTTATATGCCCAATATTAATTTATATATAATATATTATTATATTATATGGGATTATACTAAAATCACTTAAGTATCTTTATAGTATAGGCACGGCAGGAAAGCTAAGTTAGTTAAAGATAAGAACTGAAAGCATATAGGTTCGAAGCTTACCTTAGGATATTTCTTAAATATGCGTAATATAATATTACGAATATTATTATAGGCTTTATTTGAAAGAATTAGAAATTTTTAAGAATAAAGTACTAATTTTATAAATTACTAAACATTAATATATCTTACATTTTTAATAGCCTGGTTAGCATAATTAGTAATGCGATTGTTTTGTAATCAATAGACTGTAAGTGCAAGTCTTACACTGGGCTAAAACCGTTTAGGTGATAAATTCTATTATAGATTGTATGAATAGACAAAAAAGGATTTTTCTATGTCAAAGGGTCATTGTAATATTCGTAAATATTTATTATTATGTTATGTGGAAGGATATGATTTTCTTTTAAAGTTATTATACTTTTATTTGAATTTCTTGAAATAATATATATATTTAGTGCTTCATCTAAAAAGTTATATTTGAGTTAAACCCCCCCCCGCCACGTTCTACGGTCGAAGGTGGTGGGGATGTTTTACTAGCAAGCTCCGGTCATAATTAAATTGGTATTATGAGTTCGAATATTATTTGATATGGCTATTTACCATTATAAGGTATTATAAATATAATCTTCGATCCTGGAAGTAAGTGTAATACTTACACTTAACTTATTTAAATTTTGGATTAGTAGTCAAGTGGTTACGACATAGCTCTTTCAATGCTACCATCATGGGTTCGAATCCCATCTAGTCTAGTGCGGACTAGTGTAATTAGTAACATATTCGGCTAAGCTTCGAAAGTTGGTGGGTGTAATTCCGCCGTCCGCAGCTAGAGGCTATAGCTTTTTTTGTAAAGCATACTGCTCATGACAGTACTTATTAATTAAATAGAAAATAGAAATAATACACACTAAGAATTTAGTTTTATAAAGGATAGATTGGCCGCTATATATTAATATCTAGTAAATAGGGTTCGATTCCTTATTTTCCTTATTAAAACACATTATAAAAAAAAAAAGGGAATGATTAGTCTTTCAACCCCCTTTTTTTGGAACGAAAGGCGTGAGCTGTTACTAGCAAAATTGAAACCAATTTAATTACGGATCTTTATTTTTTATTGCTTAATTGTATAATTTTCTCTTTTTATTATAGTTCCCCGTGTTATATTTCGTACACACATAGGCGCAGTCTTGTAACAAGCCAGTTTAATGAATCGTTAAAAACATCTTCGATCCTAAACCAATTATCTACTGAATTTATTGAATGGTTTAGAGGTTTTACATATATTAATAATATAAAAAATTTTTTTTTATTATCTTTTAAACATTGAAATTTTTTAGCTTTCCATAAAGCTTATATGCTTTATACTTCACTTTAGAATAAATTACGTGATGAAATTCTTCAAGAAATATGTATTATTAAAAATAGTATGAATAGTAAAAGAACTGATTATGATATGCCATCAACTCCAAAGTTGACCCCTCCCCTCGGCGCTTCCCAAAGAATGAAAACAAACACTATTATTATATATAATAATAAAGAATATTATCTAAAATCATAAATATTTTTTTAATTTAGATAAATTTTAATCTAAAAGAGGCTATAGCTTAACTGGTAAAGCATACTGCTCATAACAGTACTTCATAAGTGTTCAACTCACTTTGGCCTTATTTGTCCTTCTAATGTTAACCTTTTATTTATCTTTCAAGATTTACATAAAAATTCTTAAGTATCAAATACGGAAACTATTGTTCTTTTAAATAAAAAAAAAATAATTATTTCTGAAATAAAGGTATTATTAATAAACATATCTTTATATATTTATTCAAATTTAACATGGTTACTAGTACTATGTAGGGTGGTTAGGTGGTAAATAATAGTTATGAAATGCTTAATATAAAGCGGGGCTTTGCTCCCGTCTAAAAATTAAATTAATAACTATCAATAGTTTATTATGTCTCAGATCATTAACTATAAATTTCAGAGAGTAGTTTCACATAGAAATATAATAAAAGGTAGCATCTAAGAAGTCTGAAAGAGAAACGAAACAGTATATACGAAACCCCCCGTAAGGGGGGCCCCTTGTTGGAGGTCGATAGAATAATTATGTCGTGTGTAATGTAGTGACAATTATAGTCTGATAACTCCCGTGGCGGAATATTTAATATTGAATAGTAATTAATAAGCTTGAGTGCTGGAATTGGTCTCTTTTCTTAATAGTTTTAATTTTGCTATAAGTCTATATTTTTAATAATTTGTGTCGTGACGTTATATTTACCTTTTTGAAGTAGTATTAATAGTAATAAGGAATTTAAGATAATATTTACAGTTAAATATATATGTATGTATATATATTTATACATCTGAGTGCTGGAATTGGCAGACAGAAGGTAGTTAAGATATCTCGAGCTTGACTCGTGAGTGTTCAAGTCACTCCTCAGATAAGATCGTTGTAAAATGATCTTTAAATTACTTATATAGTTACACAGTTAGAGGGTAAATATTCGATTATTAAGATATAAGAAGTGGGCTGACACTCTACTATCTCAATCTTATGCTATTTTTAACCTAGTTTCTATATAAGCGAAGTCTTTTAAATGTTAAACGAGTATGAAATATAAGACACTAATGAGAAGTTATTTACCTTTTAATATAGATAGTTGGGTCACAAGTTCAACTGAGCATCCTAAAGTGTATATCTAAACATATATTGCATTTTAGGCCCTTACATTTGTATAGTTTGTAATATGAATGAAAAACAAAGACATACCCCCCGAAGGGGGGGGGGGGGGGAGCCCCTTATATAATTAATAGTATTACGGGCGTTGTTGAGAAAGAAAAGCTCTCAAGCTGCAGTGTTTTTATGTTCTAGGTAAATAATTATTTAAATTTAGTTTAATCTTATATGGAATTAGGCGTTGAGGCGTTGAATATTTATTCCTTTTTTTTTTTTGCATAGGCTTCTCTTATTACATACTACTACTTAAAACAGTTAACTACAAATTTTTCTATAAAAAAAATTATTAATTTATATATTTTAATATTTACCTCAGATTTTTTTATATGTACTTAAAAATTAAGAATAATACTTCTTTAGTTGTTTCTACGTTTAATTATTTAAATCTGAAAAATTTTAGAGCTTTGGCTCAATTAAACGATTTTTTTTTACATTATTATTCTACATAGGAGGGCTCTAGTACTAGTGATCCTACGGTTATTTATTTAGATGTAAATAACCAAAAATAATTACATGGATCTTTTTTTAATATAATAGAGATAAAGCTGGAATTTAGGGATTAATTAATAAAAAACCTCTAAACATATATAGGTTCATCTGTTAATTTAACTTGAATATTTAAACAATATTTTAATATAAGTTATATGGAAAATGTGGCTTCGCATGCAAAAAAAAAAGTTTATAAATTTTATAATATTGTAATCCTTCTGAAGTATTGGAAAGAGAACAGTATTATTTAGACTTGTTAAATCCGAGCTTACGCCCTTAAAGGGGGAATATAATTTTTTTTAAATTGCTAGTTCTTTATTAGGATATAAACCGCCCCCTCCAGGGGGGGGGGGGGGGGGGCCCCTAGTGAATAAACTCAATAATTTTACGTCTAAAAAATAAAAATAACTTAATATCAGAAGAGACATGGCAAAAAAAAATGATCCATAAAGTAGTTTAAAAAATATATTTAGATTATCCCCCCCCTTTTTTTGGAGGGGGGAAGGGTACAATAATAAAAAGCAATACTATTAAAATTAAATCCAGAGTGGAATAAAATATCTTGAAAAAAGCCCCTTGTATATAATATTCCACTCTGGATTTAAATACAGTGAAGTTGCAAAAGAGCTAATGAGTTTAAAAATATTTTAGTATATTTTTTAGCAATAATAATTATTGGCTTAACGTTTTTAAGGTTTAAATCTTTTATAGGTAAGGGGATATAGTTTAATAGTAGAACTATTACGTTGCATGTAATAAATTCGGATGCGAATTCCGATATCTCCATATGCTCATGAAGCTCAATTGGTTGAGCGGAATATTGAAGTTATTTTGGTTGTAAGTTCGAGTCTTACCTTGGGCAACGGATGTGCTGGAATGGTAAACAGGTTCTGCTTAGGACAGAATAGTGAAAACTTTGTAAGTTCAAGTCTTGTTTATTTTTAATTAATTAGAATATTTATAGTTATATTGTAGTTATGTATTTACTATAAGTTTTAGTAATATTTTATTATTTTAATAAAATTTCTTATATTCTTGCTTATCTTTGCTTTGTTACTAAGTATGGATGGGTTTCTTTATCTCTAATTTATCATTGAGACCTTTTGTTTATATTAAATAATAAAAGGGTGGTGTTAGGAATTGGTAGACTGAGATATACCATTCTGTAGTATATAAATATGATCCAGTTTACCAGGATGGCGTTAGTTTCAAACAAATATACAGTATTATTAAAACATAAAGTAGGAGGTAAGCTTACGCTCCTATATATGTAAATAAAAGAAAATATACCAGATGGGGCCCACCCAGCATAGCTGGGGGGGGGCTTTTTTTATCAATAAATACTTTAATATTCCCCAAATGGGGCCCCCCCCTCACTTAACGGAGTCGGGGGCTAGTATTAATATAATAATCAATGAAAGAAAAATGCCACAATTAGTACCTTTTTACTATATGAATGAATTAGTATTTAGCTTTTCTTTAATAGTAGTAATATTATATTTGTTATCAAAATATATTTTACTTAAAAGAATTAGTTTATTTATTAATGTTGTATTATGTTTCATAAAAAAAATTATGAGTTTCAACCCCAGATCTTAAGGGCATAAGGTTTACGGATACTTTTATGGGAAGAAAAAATTTAATAAATATTGAGAAGACCGTTTTTCTTGCAGATGTAATAAAAGTAGGGTTATTTTCGGTTCCCAATTACGTGTTATGTGAAGTAGGAAGAGGAATTGGAGTAGGTAGTTTAAGTGTATTTAGTACTCAGTTAGGAAGTTTAGGAAGTGTAAGTGATGGTAAAGTTACAGGAGAGGTATCCTTAAATAAAGAAAGTTGTAATAGACTTAATAATATAACTCCCGTGGCGGTTTATTCAAATGTGGATATTTTTAAATTAATTATTTTAAAAGAAAATAGTAATAAAGCTGGTATTTATATGTGAGTTAACTTACACAACGGTAAAATTTATATTGGCTCATCTAGAAATTTTACTTATAGATTTAGAAAGTACTTTTCTATTAACTTTTTAGAAAAGGAGATAATTAAAAATAAAATTTATAACTCGATATTTAAGAATGGTTATTCTAGTTTTAGATTCTAAATATTGGAGTACTGTGAGGGGGATATTGTCAGAGAAAAAGAGCAATATTATATTGACATGCTTAACCTGGAATATAATATTAAAAAAACGGTGGGATCTTTATTAGGGTTTAAACCGCCCCCTCCAGGGGGGCCCCTAGTGAGGTTACACGAGAGCTTATGAAATTAAAGTATAAAAGTAGAGATAAACAGATGTCGGACGAAACTAGAATTAAGTTGATTACGTCGCGTCAAAATGGTGAATTGATAATAGTGTTAAACCAAAATATATATATGAAAGTTTATCATTTTTAACTGTTACAGAGGCTGCCAAATTTATTTATACTTGGTATTAATCGTAGTTTTTTTATTTAAGGCCATTAAAGATAATAAGTTTTATTTAGGAAGATCCCCCTCGGTTTTATAATTTATAGATCGTTTACTTCTTTGCAAGAACCCCCCCTTAAGGGGGGTCCCCTATTATGAGTAGTGAAGCATACTTAGCAGCTAACGAGGAAAGTAATTATAAATTTAAAGCTAACCTTGGGTGTGAACCATCTAAACTAAGTTTAAATGTAGGAAAAGCTAAGGTAATTATAGTTATAAATAATGAAACTAAGGAAACGTTGGAGTTTAATTCAATCGCAGCTGCGTCAGATTGATTAGGTATTAGTAAATCGTATATTAGTAAATGCATAAAGAATAAGAAACCTTGTAAGGGGTTTACAATAGTTTTCAAGTTATAGTAAGTTATTTTTAGAGTGTCTTTAGCAAGTACACTCTAAAGGGGGGGGGGGGGTTAGAGTAAATAAAGGTTAGTTAGTTAGCTTCTATTAAATATAAATGGGAGTTACTAGGTTGTATACAAATAAAATATAAATAAGTTTGTATAGTAAACAAAAAAAAAAGGAAGTGAGAAATTGGTAAACTGAGGTAATTTAGGCTTATCTGATCGAAAGATCTTGCAGGTTCAAGTCCTGTCTTCCTTATTTTATTTTACTATTCTTTATTAATTGGGAATAATATTATAAAATACACTTAAATTTTATTATATAAAAAAAAATTTAATATAGTTAGTTATAATTAGTGTCCAAATAGGGACCCTATTTGATATCTAGAGAGTAGATTAAAGGTAAGTTTATTGCATAATTTATTTGCAGGGCCGATCTGGATTATCTTATCGAGAGATCGTGCAGGCTCAAGTCCTGCTCACCCTATTTGTTATATTTTATGAAGGTGTGAAGCATAATTTATTTTATTTTTATTAATTTTTTGTAGGGTATTGTTTTTATAGTCTAATTTATAGGGAGCCTATAGTTTCTTGTTGTATATAATTATTTAGTTATTTACCTTTTAGTAGTATTAATAATAATATATTGTAATTATTATAAAAATAAATTTTTAGTAGATAGATTTCTATTAGTTTTATTTAGATCTAATAATTTAAAAGCTAAGATAAGTGGCTATATTTAATAGTAGTTGAGAAGTAAATTAACTACTTTAAATATATTAATTGAGAATTATAATTTCTCTCCTAGTTGAATGATGATATTATCAATAATCTTATTTATTTTAATACCGTTTGTTCTAAACGAGTTAAGAGTCGTTTAATTGTAGCAAAGCAAAAGGATATAATAAAAATAATAAAAATTCTTAGTTAATTTTCGGGCCTCCGGCCAATAAAATCTCTAAAATAATTATATTTTCTAGATTGAAAAAAAAAAAAGCTTTTTAGATTTATAAAGAGAAGGGTGTAATAAAATATCTTGGTGGGTCTGAATATAAAGATAAAAATTTAATAATTGAGATTATTAAATCCGGTAAGGATTCATAAATAGTATTTGAAATGGCCTAAGGGGGGACGCAAGCTTCGATTAAATAGAAAAATTATAATAACTAATTATTGACTTTTAGGTTTTGTTGAAAGTTATGGTTGATGAACCCCCCCTTAAGGGGGGTCCCCTATGTGGAAAAAAATAAATATTAGATGGTGATGTCTAAATCTTATAAAGAAACCCCCGTAAGGGGGGACCCCTTTATTTTTAATGGAAGCTATAAGAGATTATTTAAACAATTTAGGTGCTTTAGGTGAAACGAGTTTTAAATAACCCCTCCGTGAGGGGGCTGGTGGCAAAACTTCCTGTCCATTTGGAGAAAACCCACTTGATACAGTGAATTTAGTAGTAAGTAATATGAGATTTTTATCTGAAAAGATAATACCATTATTTAGTGAAATGAATTGATATAGTAAAAAGGAAATGGATTTTAAAGATTGAGTTATTAAGTTAAAACAATTCCCACCCAGGTCAATCTCCCGCAGGAGATGGTAAGGAATTAATAGACTTAATATTAAGTCAAATGAATAGTAATATATTCTCGACTAACCAGTCTAATATTACTGTAGATAAATATCAATTAATTCTTAAAGCAGAGAGTTTATTAAATAAAAGTTATAATTATGAATATTTTCCAGATGGAAAAGTATTAATTAAATCAGAAAATAAATATTTAAATTTTCCTTGGTTTAAGAAAAAAAGTTTTAAAGAAATCTCACGGATAATGGTGAGATTCTTTATGCATTTGAGTCAATGGAAAAGTGGAAATTTTTAATGTATCCCATCAAACAATTAGAATAAGATTACGTAAGGGTGAGCAAAGCCCTCCTATGCTTTAATGGTAAAATTGTATATTTTTTTTTTTTTAGATAATATTTAAATTTTCCTTGGTTTAAGTAAATTAGTAGTCGATGACTACTAAAATATGTTGTGGACTAAACGGCAGGTCATAAATTTTTGGTATTTATTATTGAGTGTTCGAATCACTCCAACATAATGGAACTTGGAGTTTTTAGTTCGATTTTTATTTAATTTTATTTTCTAAGAATAAAGAAAAGATTCTGAAGATATTGTAGTTAAATGTAGTTAGAGTCTACACTTTTCTTATGAAAAAAACAATAAAATTTAGATTAATGGGAGTGATTAGTCTTTCAACCCCATAGACGAAAGGGGTGTTATCCATTCTAACACAATTTTTTTTTTTGAATGGGTAGATCTTTTTGTCACCATTTTCAATTTTTTTTTGTAGTTATTTTTTTGATTACCGATGTGAAGTGTTTTTTTACATAAACTCTATATTTATTTTTTTTTACTGGTATTTATACTATTTTTTGAATTATTTATTAATTCCTTCTCGCAACGAAGTATATTCGTTGTATATTATGCAGGTTAGAACAAATCCTAGCTATTATAATTATTAGTGAATTTATAATAATATAAAACCATAATATTTTTTCATAGATGGATAGCCTCCGGCTCCGTAGATTTATTGACATAGTTCTTGTTGGGTTATGTTATTTACATTATTTTTTTATTTTTAGATCATTTATGGGTATTTTTTTGTTCCGTTATATCACTAAAAATTCTAGTGAAGGGGCCCACCGAGGCGTGGCAAAGCATGCCTCGGGGTCTAATTTACATAATGTTATTAAGTTCTTACTTGGTAATTTAAAAACTAGAGGAGATTTCTTTTTTACAGCAAATTCCCAGTTATTTTTGAGGAGCTGGTACTATAACTCATAAGGGTAAAATTTTTTTATAATATCGAATTGTAGATTTAAAGGTATTGGTATCTTTAGTTTTACCGGGCCTATGCCCTAAGGTGGTGAGGTGTTTCACCAGCAAGCTCCGGTAGTTTTTAAATAAGAATATCAAAAAACTCAAGTAGTATATTAAAGGAAAGAGTAAGTTTAAGATTTATAATAACTTAACATCTAAGAGATGTAGAATTAATGAAAAATATCATAACTTATTTAGAAGCCCCCGACTCCGTTAAGTGANGGGGGGGGGGGGGGGGGGCCCTTGTGGTTCAACAAATAAAATATGTTGTATAATATTCAGTAACTAAATTTAGTGATATAAATGAAAAAAAATAATCTCTTTCTTTTTAAATTATCCCCTAATTGGTCTTAAATATCAGGATATTAAATGTTTTGAAAGAACTTCATTAATGATAAAATCAAAAGTACATTTAACATAATAAAGTTTAGGCGCGCTGCGTCGAAATAAAACAAATAAAATAAGAGTTAGTAATAGATAATAAATAATTGTAATAATAGAAAAGTGTGAGTATTTAAGTTTAAATAATTATTTTTATTTTACCATTTAAAGGTAATAATATGAATTTTTAATTGTAACACATATTTCTATGTGTTATAAGGTGATTATAGTTCAATCTGGTAGAGCAACTAATTGTGGTTTAGTAAGTTCCCTGTTCGAGCCAGGGTATTCACCCTCTAAATTAAAAGGAAAGTAAATTATATAAGATATCTTAGATAATTAGCAATTAATGAACGTAGCTTATTACTATGTTGTAATTAAGCTTGGGTAGTTTAACGGTAAAACTTTATCCTCATAAGATAATAATGGGTATTCGATTTACCCCTCAAGCTCAGAATACAATTATTCCAACGTAACAATTGTTCGTATTATATATATATATACATTAATGAAATTTACATGAGTTTTAAAGTATAAATATTTTTATTAGGTGTGAGTACTTATATTAGTACTCACACATTGAAGGTTAATAAACCTAAGTTTATCTCTTTTAATTGAAAAGGATAAAATGTTTTTTAGACGTAAGCTCTAAATAAAAGCCCCGGTATGTTAATTTGGTGTACAGTATATTAAAAGTAATAGAATCAAGCTTAGGTTTTAAACATTTAGGCGCCGGAGGCGTCTAAATATTATAATTTAAACCTCCAAAGTTAAGTAGGTAAGTTTAAATTATTTAAATCAAGCTAAAAAGGTAAAGCCCTACTTCGGTATAAATAGAATAAATATTTGTTAGACACGATATATCTAACAAATATTTTAATTAATTTATATAATATTCATTTTTAACCTAACCGGTGACATTATTTAAATTAAAAGCTAGCGATAATTTAAAGGGTAAAAAAATTTAATTTCATAGTCGTAGGCTAGACATTAAAAATGAGAATTCGAATTTCTCTCCTGGCGATATGATTACATTATCAATAATCTTATTATTATTTTCTAATGCCGTTTGTTCTAGACGAGATATTTCGATATTATTTAACAGAGTAGCTATTATATGTTTAAGTTATTGCGTTTTGCATGATTTAATGAGTTTATCACTTGGTAATTCAAGGGGTATAGGGCTACATGGAGGATTGCTTCAAATTACTAATATTACACAAATTTTTCATATTTTTGTATATATAATTAGTATATTAATTTTACAATTAACTAGTTTTTATCCTAGAAAAGTTTGAATTTCTGAATATTCTTCTTTAAAAAATTTAATATTTAATCAATTTATCTATTATAGAACTTTTGTTATTAATAAAATGGGGGAACAATTTAAAATCATCGAGTATCCTTTAATTTTATTATTTATTATTACAGGTGCTGTTTTATTAATGTCTACTAATGATTTAGTTTCTATTTTTTTAGCTATTGAATTACAAAGCTATGGTTGTGCGCCTAATGAGGCAATTATAAGAGGGCGAAGTTATTGAATGATTCATAATGTAGCCTTGAGTATTAGTGACATTCTACGTTCGGTTAGAATATACTCACCGCGGGCAATCACAGCTAAGGTGTCTAATAAAGCCTTAGTTTGGATAGCTGATTGCAAACATATGTATAATATGAACCTGAATAAATACGATATGCATATGAGCGGGGATAGACATGATGAGGATAACAAACTTGAAACGTGTAGTGGGGCTCAGCTTGGCCTAGGCATCTGGAACGGATATAACGTTATTTTCGCAAGAAAAACTCGAAATATCTACTTCCTAATCAGGATATCACGGTGACTAATAGGGAACATAATCTGGTGTATGAAGGAAACCACCTCATGGACATGGAAAGCTTATACTGATAGACCATGCAGTATTAGTTGTCACAAAACCCTTACACACTTCCATATAGAAGTAAAAGCGCAAGCATCTAAATCTATCACAAACACTTATAATTCGCAACTTAGGGATCTAACCGCTTGTTTCGCCTTTGGTGTGCAGCGGGGACGGAGTTTTCATAGTAATCATGGTGAAATGAAGGAAAACAGTCGGAGACAATCAATAAATTGTAATCATAACTCCAATGCGAAGGGCCCCGAGCTGCTTAACCAGGAATTACAAACTGGCAGCGGACCGATCAGGTCTATTGGTTTATGATTGAAGGAAGAGTTGAACAAATTTAAACGTAATGATGGTAAATATAACGGATTAATAAATATACTGGCCAATGAAGCATTCTTACAAGCATGTTATGAGGAGATTAAAAGTAAACCGGGAAATATGACCAAAGGGATTACTCCAGAGACTCTGGATGGAATCAGTATGGAATGATTTTCAAAAACCGCGAATGGAATACGGGACGGTAGCTTTAGATTCTCCCCATCCAGACGAGTTGCAATACCTAAACCGGGAAAATCGGATATGAGAATCTTGAGTATAGGAAACCCCAGAGAGAAGGTTGTACAGAAAGCGCTTACATGAATATTTCAGGTAATCTGAGAAGACATATTTTCTCCTAATTCGTATGGATTTAGACCGGGTAAATCACTACATCAAGCCTTATATCAGCTATACCGGAATGGGTCTTCTTATCCATGGGTAATACAAGGAGACATTTCCAAATGTTTTGAGAGTATTCCTCATGAAGTGATTAAGAAATGTGTAGCTAAGAAGATAGCATGTAATAAGACTCTACAATTACTAGATAAACTATTAAGAGTAGGTTTCATTGACCCTACCACTAAGGAGTTAGTCAAACCTGATGTAGGTACCCCACAGGGTAGTATCCTAAGTCCCTTATTATCTAATATCGTGCTTCACGAGTTAGATGAATACTTAGATAAATACAAAGAAGAGTTTGAACGTGGAAGTAAAAGAAGAAGAAACAAGGAATACGACACACTAACATCTAAATTGCAAGCTTTAAGAAAGTACCATCCTAAGTCTCCCGATATCAAGAAGACAGCCGTACTTAGAAGGTCAATCCCTTCATTAGATATGTTCGACTCAAATTTCAAGAGACTAATGTATATAAGATATGCTGACGATTTTGTTATATTGGTTACCGGAACTCGGGATGAAGCAAAGCTTATCAAACTAAGGGTGGCAGCTTTCCTGAAGAATTTTGGACTGACTCTTCATGCGGACAAAACCATCATATCAAATACTAAAGAGGGATTCCCATTCCTTGGAGCCTGATGTCGTAAAGTAATTACCACCGAAGCAGGGCTTTCTAAAAGTAAGATGGGTAATCCGGCGAAATTTAGAATGCGTATGAGAATAGAAATCCCTATTGAAGAGTTAATTAAGAAGTTAGTCAGCAATAAGTTTGCAAAGTTAGATCAAAATCATATACCGACAGCTACTGCGCGTAAGGATATGGTTAATTTTTCTCACTATGAAATTATCAATTTCTATAACAGTCGTATTTCCGGTTTAATAGCCTTCTATGATTTCGCGGCTAATCTAACAAGCCTTAGAAAGATATTTTCTATACTACAACTATCTTGTGCCTTGACCCTTGCCTTGAAATTTAAATTACGTACCAAAAGAAGAGTTTTCACCAAATTTGGAAATAACTTGAGTGACCCAGAAACTGGAGCTTGACTTAAGATCCCCAAAGATCTTAGTGTAAGGCACAATTACAAGTTTAAGGAATCAACCAATCCAAAGAAAGTGTTGGAAACTTCAAGATTTAATAAGTTAACTGTCTCTGATCCTAATAAAGTATGTGCTATATGTAAATCTAGCAGCAAGATTGAAATGCATCACATACGTAAGGTAAAGGACGTCAAGACAAGAATTAGAACAGGTAATAGTACATATCAACAATGGGTAGGTTTGTATAGAAGAAAACAAGTGCCACTATGTTCATATCATCATGATCTCTTACACCGGGGAGACCTGAATTATAACGATATGAGATTAATCAAGGATTATTCTAGCTAGAAATTACATTTGAATTTGGAAAAGTTTCCGACGGCGAGCCGTAAGGAGTATGCCATCAAGGCTACTGATGATGGGAAACTATCACGTCCGGTTCTGAGGGCAGGGTATCCATTCCACTGACCCTACTATATCTATTATGTTCTATGTACAGAAATTCTGAACTATCTACTACAGGTGGTTTAATATATTTTTTAATAGGAGGTTTAGGTTCTTGCTTTATTTTATTCAGTACAGGTTTATTATATGCTAATTCAGGTACTACTAGTTTAGATGCTTTATATGTCATGAATAATCTTAGTGATATAGAAAGTTTTAGTGTTTGATATAAACCTTATTATACTAATATATCATTAATAATGTTTATGGTAGGATTCTTAATAAAAATTGGAGCTGCGCCTTTCCATTTTTGATCACCTGATATAGGGCCTGGGAAACCTTTATGTATTGGGTGTAAACTGCCAAATTCCGGAGACACCTTAAAGCTTCTGATACTAAGTAATAACTTTCGAGTTATTAGCAGATGAGTTAATCATTTGTTTATAGTAACAATTCATAAGATTTATGAAAGTATAATAGGTAATCGCGGATCTAAATCAGCCACAGCTATAGCTGTGGCTGTAAAAGAGCAACGAGTAGACGGTAGTAGCATTAGGGGCATAAGCTCTCCAGTGTTAAGATGTACTCTAACGGGTTTTGAAAAAAATCATCGAAATATAATCCCTTCTAATTTAATTATTCAAAGACGGTATCATTCTAATACTATCCTTAAAGATAATAATTTAATTTCCAATAATTCAATTTTAATAAATGTACCTTGATTTATAACTGGGTTTGCTGACGCTGAAGGATCTTTTATCATAGTTTTCCGTAAAACACTAAAAAGTAAACTATCTTGGCAACTTGAACCGAATTTTACGATTAATCTTCATTCGAGAGATCTTAATCTATTAAGACTAATCAAAAATTATTTTGGGGATGTAGGTAGAATAGGTAAAGAAAGAAATGGTTGTTGTGATTTTTCAGTAAGTTCATTAAGTCAAATTATTACTAAGGTAATTCCACATTTTGAGAAATATCCTTTAAATACTCAAAAACGAGCAGATTACTTATTATTTAAAGATATAGTTATGATGATGAGTCGTAAGGAGCATTTAACAACCGAAGGTTTACAAAAAATAGTGAATATAAGAGCCTCTCTTAATAAAGGACTAAGTCCTTCTTTGATTGAAGCTTTTCCAAATGCTGTGGCTGTTGAAAGACCTGTTGTAGTTAAAGATAGTTTAATTTTACATCCTCAATGAATAGCTGGATTTACGTCTGGTGACGGGTGTTTTAAAGTAAGTATTAGAAGTCGTGATGATTTTAAAGTCGGAAAAAACATAGTATTGCTTTTAGTGTTAACTCAACATATTAGAGATGAATATTTATTAAATTGTATAGCTGATTATTTTGGATGTGGTCAAACTTATACTTATAAAGATTATGTTGAGTTCAAATGTCAATCTTTAAAAAAAATACAGGATAAAATTTTACCTTTTTTTAAAAAATATCCAATTTTAGGTGTTAAATCTTTAGATTTTAATGATTGATGTCAAGTGGCAGAACTAATGGAGAAAAAAGCTCATTTAACTCCTGAAGGTCTAAAAAAAATAGTAGAAATAAGATCTGGTATGAATAAAGGTAGATATTTAAATTAATTTTTAGTTTAAGTTTATATCTGAAAGCTATTTATATATAAATTAATGGCGTACGGAGCACTATTTTATTTATTTAAGGTTTATTTTTGTGTAAATTAAATTTTGTATGGAATGAATATATTTTTTTTTTTATAAAAATCATGTAATAAAAAAAAAATAATCGTCATTTTCTTTAATTAGTAGGATAAAATTAAATATCCGTGGATGTTTATGACAGCATACCTACTATAGTTACTACGTTTGTAGCTATTATTGCTAAAATCTCTATTTTTATTTTATTATTACAAATTGTTTATTTTTTTAATTCTAATCTTTTTGATTCTAGTTGAACTTATTCTATAATTTTCTGTTCATTTATGTCTATTGTTATAGGTTCAATTGGAGGTTTGACACAGTTTAGAATAAAAAGATTATTAGCTTATAGTCACTTATGAGCTTAACTACCAAATTCCGGGGAAGCCTTAAAGTTATAGTTACCAAGCATTAGTCTAAAAGGATTATATATATATATGTGGCCCAACTAATCGTAGGGGTATGGTAAAAACACTATAAATTCACTGTAATAAGTGGAATAGGTAATCGCGGATCTAAATTACCTATCTTATTTAAGGAGGTATAAAAGAGCAACGAGTAGATGGTAGTTGCGTTAAGTAAATTACTTGACGTTAAGGTGTACTCTACTAGGGTAATGAAAGTTACTCTGACCAAAAAAAAAAAAAGGATATGACTATATATAAGCGTTTATATACTACTTTATCTAAAATATCTCAAGATCTAATTAATAATACTTTTACTATTTTACATCCTTGATTTATAACTGGAATTACTGACGCTGAGGGTACTTTTGTTTGTATAATTAGAAAAAGTTCAGGTCATCGTTTAGGTTGAAGAGCAGAAGTGGTGTTTCAAATAGGATTACATAAAAAAGATTTAGAATTATTAAAATCTATTAAAGCTTATTTTGGGGATGTCGGAACCATTTCTGAAAATTCTAAAGAAGAAATGTGTGCATTTAGAATATGTTCTCCTAAGGATATTTTATTACATGTTATTCCTCATTTTGAGAAATATTCTCTAATAACTCAAAAACGTAGTGATTATTTGTTATTTAAACAAATAGTTGAATTGATGTTAAACAAAGAACATTTAACCCTAGAAGGTCTTCAAAAAATTATTAATTTAAGAGCTTCATTAAATTTAGGTTTATCTGACGTACTAAAAGAAGCTTTCCCTGAAACTAAACCTATTACACGAACTGTTAATACTAATCAAAATATACCTGATCCAGAATGAGTCTCAGGCTTTGTAACAGGAGAAGGTTGTTTTTTCATAAAAATTACAAAAGGTCGGAATACTGCCGGTTCAGGTGTTCAAGTACTATTCCAAGTAGCTCAACATATAAGGGATACTCAAGTATTAAAAAATTTAGTCGATTTTTTTAATTGCGGTAAGTATGTTCAAACACCTAATAAAGAATGGGGATATTTCCAATGTACCAAATTCTTAGATAATTATGAAAAAATTAAACCTTTATTTGATAAATATCCTATTAAGGGTGTAAAATTTAAAGATTTTGAAGACTGATCTAAAGTAGTAGAAATGATTAAAAATAAAGAACATTTAACTTCAGAAGGTTTGTCTACAATTATTAAGATAAAATCTGGTATGAATACTGGAAGATCTTTGGATTATGATAAAAATAAAAATTAGCCTGTAATAATATTTATAGGAGGTAGGTAGGTAGGCAAGGCGTAAGCCTTGGGGTCTTATATTAATCAAATTAATTTTTTTTTTTCCTTTTTTCTTAAAAGGGACAGTGATAGTACTATTTCTCATGTAGGATTTCTTTTATTAGCTTTAGGTATATCAAGTGTTGAATCTATTCAAGCTTTATTGTTTTATTTAACTCAATATTCTATTAGTAGTCTTAATATGTTTGTTATAATATTAGCTATAGGTTATTCTTTCTTTTATTATGTAAGTTCTGATCCAAATTATAAAGAATTAACCGATAATAACAATTCACCTATTCAATTAGTTAGTCAATTAAGAGGTTTTTTCTTTATCAACCCTGTATTAGCTATTAGTTTAGCTATTACTTTATTTTCTTTTGTAGGGGTACCACCTTTAGTAGGTTTTTTTGGTAAACAAATGGTATTAAGTGCTGCTTTAGATAGAGGTTACTATTTTATGGCTTTAATTGCTATTACTACTAGTGTTATTAGTGCTGTGTACTATTTAAATGTGATAAAAGAAACTTTCTTTTATCCTTCTGAGTATATGGTTAATCCTGCTTTTAAAGATTTAACAATTTGGGGAACTATATATGATAAAAATAATTTTTTTATTAAAGATGTTAATTTTAATTATAGTAATGTTGTTATATCTAGTACCATTGCTTTTACTATTTCAACGATTACATTAATTATTTTATTATTTATGTTTATTTCTAAAGAATGATTAAGTATGGGAGCCATATTGGCTTATACACTTGTAATTTCATAGTGAGTAGTTTAACAATTTTATTAATTATTATAGCTATTATAGCTGTTTTATTTTTAGTCCTTAATTTTCTTTTAGCCCCACATAATCCTTTTTTTTTTATTTCGTAAGATTAATTTTAGGGATAAACTATCAAACTCCGGGAAATCCTTAAAGCTTTTTATACTAAATTGTATATTAAAATATACAAATGGACTAGTTAATCACTGGTGTATAGTAACAATTAAAAAGATGATCGAAAGAGAAATAGGTAACCGCGGATCTAAGTCAGTTGTAGTGAAAACTGCTGCTGTAAAAGAGCAACGAGTAAACGGTAGTTGCAATGGGCAAAATCCCTTGTTAAGATGTACTCTAGGGGGTTTTGAAAGAAACTATCTAGTCAATTCAATATCTAACCTTATTAAAAGAAATTATTCACAGTTTAATTTTAGGTTTAATCCTTGATATATTACAGGGTTTGTAGACGGGGAAGGAAGTTTTATGCTAACGATCATTAAAGATAAGAAATACAAATTAGGTTGACGAATAGTTTGTCGATTTATAATAAGTTTAAATAAAAAAGATTTAGCTTTATTAAATAGTATAAAAGATTTTTTTGGTGTTGGTACTATTTTTTTGTTAGGTAAAGATTCTATTCAATATCGTGTTGAATCTTGAAATGACGTGGGGGTAATAATTAATCATTTTGTTCAATATCCATTAATCACTAAAAAACACGCTGACTTTTTATTATTTAAATCAGCTTATAACTTAATTATTAATAAAAGTCATCTGACAGAAAAGGGATTGATGGAGCTAATAGCTATAAAAGCTGTAATGAATAGAGGTTTAAGTGATGACTTAAAATTAGCCTTCCCTAATTTAGTTCCTTGTTTAAGACCTGAAGTTCCTTTAGTAAAAATAAGTGATTTTCATTGATTAGCTGGTTTTACAGAAGCAGAAGGTTGTTTTAGTGTTGTATTATTTAAATCCCCAACTTCTAAGTATGGGTTAGGAGTTAAATTAAGTTTTATTTTAACTCAGCATATTAGAGATGAAGATTTAATAAAAAGTTTAGTCGAATATTTAGCGAAGCACGGATGTGGTAATATTAGCTTTAATAGAGATACTATTAATTTTAAAGTGGCTAGTTTTGTTAGTTTAAAAAATGTTATTGTTCCTTTTTTCATTAAATATTCTTTACATGGTAAAAAAAGATTAGATTTCGATCTTTTTAATGAAGTGGTTAAATTAATGGAAAATAAAGAACATCTTACTAAAGAAGGACTTTCTAAAATAGAACAAATTAAAAATGAAATGAATTCTAAAAGAAAATAATTTTAGAATAATTAATTAAGCAATAAGTATGATAAATTTTGACTTTTACGTACCAAGAAAAGGAATCGGCTTTTGAGTGTGGATTCCATTCTTTTTTACAATCTAGATCTCCTTTTAACGTTACTTTTTTCGTGTATGGGATCTTATACCTTATTTTTGATTTAGAAATTATTTTATTATATCCTTATGCTGTAAGCATGTACGAGAATGATATATATGGACTTATTGTTGTTATTATTTTCACATGTATTATTAGTATTGGATTTATTTATGAAATAGGTAAAAATGCGTTAAAAATTGCTAGTAGACAGGATAAATCCTTTAATTTTAATTCTAAAGTTTCATCAGGTCCTAGTCACATTTATTATTTAGATTAAAAATTAACAAAAATAGAAAAGTAATTATTTAGTCCTTTTTCCCTATCCCTCTTCTCCTCTTAATAAATTATTTAATACTTGAATAAGTATTAAATAATAGTTATTTTTTAAGTGAAATATCTTTTATAACTTTTTATTATTCATTTTGCATAAAAATTTTTTTGCGTTATATATATCTTTTTTTTTTATTATATATTATTAATAATAACTAAAATAATGATTCAAGTAGTTAAATTTATTCAAATAAGATTAGCTACTACGGGTCTAATAGGATCAGGCATAGAAATAGGAATAGTTTTTGGTGCATTAATTTTAGCTACAACTATAAATCCATAATTAAGAAGTCAATTGTTTTCATATGTAATTTTTAGGTTTTATTTCAGAAGCTATAGGTTTATTTGCTATAATGATGGCTTTTTTTATTAATATACGTTGTTTAAAATTATCTAAAAATATTCTATTTTTTTTTTTTTAGAAATTTTTGATTGTATAATAATAATAATATGTTTTTTAATAATCTAATTTTTAATTTTGATGCTCCTACATCTTGAGGAATTTTCTTTCAAGATAGTGCAACACCTCAAACTATTTTTATATTTGTGTGTATATGTTTATACACAATTATATTATCTAGGAAATTTAAGTTTAGGGGGTGTAAACTGCCAAATTCCGGAAATATCCTAAAGTTTAAGATACCAAACAATATATGAAAATGTGGCTGAGTTAATTACTTAGGTATGGTAATAATGCTTAAAATTTGTGAAAACAAAATGGATAATCGCGGATCTAAGTCAGCTGTAATTAAAACTATAGCTGTAAAAGAGCAACGAGTAAATGGTAGTTGCATTGGAATTAAACCTCCAGTGTTAAGATGTACTCTAATGAGTTTTGAAAGAAACTTAAATATCAAAATCCTTACTACTCAAATAGTAAATAAATCTAAATTTTATTCAATATTATGTAATAATAGTGCAAATTTAAAAATGGATCCGAATTTTTTAACAGGCTTTACGGACGGTGAGGGTAGTTTTATATTAAGTATTACCCAAAGTAAGAATTGTAAATTAGGTTGAATTGTTAAACCAAGATTTCAAATTAATTTACATGAAAAAGATTTACATATTTTAAAATTAATACAAAATTTCCTTGGAGTAGGTCGTATTGATAAACAAAATTCCAATTCATATCAATTAAGAATTGATACTTTAAAGGGAATTGAGCTAATTATAAATCATTTTGAGAATTATCCTTTAATTACACAAAAATGAAGTGATTATCAACTTTTTAAACAAGCTTATTTTTTATGATCTAATAAGGAGCATACTACACCGGAGGGTTTACGTAAATTAGTGGCTGTTAAAGCTACTATGAATAAAGGTTTACCTTCTAGATTAAAAGAAGCATTTCCAGATATAATTCCTGTATTTAGACCTGTAGTGGATAATATTAATATTTATAGTCCTTATTGATTTACAGGTTTTGTTAGCGGAGAAGGTTGTTTTATGGTAAAAATAAGAGAAGGAAAAGGTAGTTCAAAAATTATTATTGAATTAGTTTTTCAAGTAAATCAACATTTACGTGATAAAATTTTAATAGATAGTTTTATTGAATATTTAAAATGTGGTAAAGTATATAAACATTCTGCTAATGCTATTGTATTTAGAGTTTCTAAATTATTAGATATTAATAATACAATAATTCCTTTTTTTAATGAATACTCTATAATAGGTGTAAAGGCTAAAGATTTTAAGGATTTTTGCTTAATATCGGATATGTTAAAAAAAAAAGAGCATTTAAATAAAGAAGGTTTAGATAAAATCCGTGAAATAAAAAAAAATATGAATAAAGGAAGAGATCTGATAGATGAATAATTAGATTTTTTTTTTAATTTAAGATTTACTATTTGAAAGTTAAATTTGATAAATGCCAATGGAAGGTTTAATTGAATTACATAATAACATTATGTACTACTTAGTTTTAATACTATTTGGAGTAGCTTGAGTATTATTTTCTATAGTATATAATTTTATAGAAAAAAAAGCTCCTATTGAGAAGTGGTTGTGTGAACCACTGGTATGGGAGTATACGCTATCAAATTCCGGAAACATCCTAAAGCTTTTGATATCAAACCAAATATTAAAATATTTGTCTAGTCAAATTAATAATTTGGTTAGGGTAATAAGTCAAAAGATTTGTGAAAACAAAATGGACAATCGCGGATCTAAATCAGCCACAGCTATAGCTGTGGCTGTAAAAGAGCAACGAGTAGACGGTAGTGGGCAAGAATTACTTATTAATAGTAGTACTTGTTTAAGATGTACTCTAACAGGTTTCGAAAGAAATTGTCAAATCAATAACATATCTAAGCAAATATACAAAAGATTTTTTAGTTCAATTAATACAAATAAACCTGATCATACAGAATTAAATTTAAAGATGAATCCTTGATTCTTCACAGGATTTGCGGATGGTGAAGCTTCTTTTATTCTTTATATACAGAAAACTAGTAATACAAAAATAGGTTGAGCTACTTGAGTAGGTTTTGAGATTAATATAAGTGATAAAGATTTATCCATTTTGAAAGATATTAAATCTTATTTGGGCATAGGAAAAATAAATCAAAAATCAGATGGATCTTGTGTTTATTATATTAGATCTTTTAAAGAAATAAAAGTATTATTAGATCACTTTAAGAATTATCCATTATTAACTCAAAAATTCGCGGACTATTTACTATTTAAATCTGCGTTTGAAATTATAGAAAAAAAAGAGCATTTAACTCCAGAAGGTTTTAATAAAATATTAGCCCTTAGAGCTTCTATGAATAAAGGTTTACCTCCTAAATTAAAAGAAGCTTTCCCCAATATTACTCCTGTTGTAAGACCTAGTGTTTTGGATTCAAAAGTTTGGGATCCTAACTGATTAGCAGGGTTTACTACTGCCGAGGGTTGTTTTTTAGTAAGAATAATTGACAAACCAGATGCTAAACCTCAAGTACGGTTAGAATTTAAATTAATTCAACACATTAGAGATGAACAATTTATAAGAAGTTTAGTTGATTATTTAAATTATGGTAAAATTTACATTGATGAAAGATCCGTAGTTTTTATTGTTACTAAATTTAGTGATATTAATGAAAAACTTATACCTTTTTTTGGCAAATACCCTATTCAAGGTATTAAGCAATTAAATTATTTAGATTTTGTTAAAGTAAGCCAATTAATTTATAGTAAATTACATCTTACTAGTAAAGGTGTCAAATTAATTTCTAAGATTAAATCAGGAATGAATTCCGGAAGATTATAAATTTATTAAGAACTTACAAGAGCTCATCTCAAAAAAAATTTTTATATGTATATTTGTATGATAAAGTTGATATAAAATTTTGATTTCTCATAAATATTTAAATCATGGTAAAGAATTTGTGCCTATTCAAAAGTGTTTTAAGACTAAGAATTTTACCATTAAAGATAATAAAAAATATATACGTTTATATAGTACTACTCCTAATTCAGAAATTATTAGTGAAAAATTTTACGAAGATGCTTTTTTAATGCAAAAATCTATTATAAAAGATAATGATAATAAATCTGGAATTTATAAATGAACTAATAAATTAACAAATGACATTTACATAGGTCAATCTATAAATTTAGGAAGAAGATTTATAAGATATTTTAATATCAGTTATTTACAAAATAGAGGAAGTCTTGTAATAAATAGAGCTTTACTTAAATATGGTTATTCTAACTTTTTATTAGAGATATTAGAATATTGTGATATAGCTGATTTAACTAAAAGAGAACAATATTATATGGACAAGTTAAATCCTAAGTATAATACCTTAAAAATAGCTGGTAGCTCTTTAGGTTATAAACAAAGTGAAGAAACTAAAGTAAAAATTAGTAAAGCCTTAAAAGGAGTATATACTGGGGAAAATTCCGCTTTATATGGCCGTAAAATGAGTGAGGAAACTAAAACACTAATGCGTTTAAAAAAATTAAAGGAAAAAAATAATTTTTATGGTAAATCTCACAGTGAAGAAACTAAAGAGTTAATTAGACAAAAAGCATTAGGTAGAAAATATTCTGAAGAAACTTTATTAAAATTGAGTTTGAGCAAGGGTTATCCTGTTAACATTTATGAAAAATGTGATTTAGATGGATTTAAATTAATAGGTAGTTTTATTTCAAGAAGAAAAGCTGCTAATTTTTTAGGTATTAGTAGTAATACTGTAAAACTGTATATAAATTCAGGTAAAATATTTAAAGATAGATATAAATTTTCGTCTAAGTAAACTTAAAAAAACTATGAATAAAATTTCACTGTATGCTGGAAACTCCTAAAGCTTTTAGATACTATAGAGCCAAAATAAGATAGATGGGCTTTAAAAGTGAAAACTCTAAAGGATGAAACAATGGACAATCAGCAGGAAAATTGAGGAGATTTAGTGTTTAATTTCCAAAAAAAAATGTTCCTTAGAGACTAGACGTGAAAACCATTTATGGTAAGATATAGTCCAGTTAAATATGAAAATATTTATGTATTTTGTCAGGTAAGCGTCGTTGATTATTTTCGATGAAAGATAATCTTTAGAAAGTATTTATATTTATTTTGCCTGGTTTTATAACAAGTTTATTGATAATAATAATGATAATAATGAAAATAATATAGAGATTAAAGATAAAAATATATAAGAGTTAAAGATAAATTTCGAGCTTCCGGTTATATTAATCTTAATATATGTTATTAGTATAGTTAAGTTATTATTAAAAAAAAAATCAAATAAAAAAAAAAATAAATCCGAAAATAATTAACGATCTATCTAGCAAATATTGACATTAATCGAGCTTGTATGAACTATTACACCTGCTTTAGTTTTAATATTAATTGCTTTCCCTTCTTTTAAATTATTGTACCTTATGGATAACCAGTTTTGTCCATCTTATTTATACTGGTAATTTCTATTACCTTTATTTATATGATTAAAGAGAATGAATTTCAAGAAAAACTGAAAGTGTTATATTATACTCTTTCTTAGTTAATTTGAAGCGAAACTTGTAAAATTTATTTTATATTCTTAATTATACAAGAACGTTCAACGACTGTAAAAATAAAGCAAGAAAAAAGAAAATATCTTATTTATTTTTATTATAACACAAAAGATTAAAAAATCCAAAAAGCCCCCCAGCATAGCTGGGTGGGCCCCATATTTTATTGGTACGTGTTATTTAAAGTATTCTCCGTTAAATAATTTAAGACTTATATGTGTATTATAAATAAATTTGACGATGACATAGTCTGAACCATATTGAAAGATATGGAATTTAATAACAATCTTGGATATTAATAAGAGTTCTACAAAGTTAGTCTGTATTAAATACCTGAATAGTAGACATGAATTCCAAAATATACTTACTTATTTGTCAGCAAGAAATTATAGTACTTTATTAAAAACCGCCCCTTCCCGTACCGTAAGGACGGACGGGGCCCCCTCATGTGGACAAAGTCCATTAATTTTATCAGACTCTAGTGATAAAGAAAATACAAATTTTTTTGAATGGTTAAGTGGTTTTACAGATGCTGAGGGATATTTTTATATTGTTGCAGGTAAATCTTATTCTTTTAGATTTCAAATTAATTTGCATAAAGATGATCTAAAAGTATTACATTATATTCAAGAATCTTTAGGTTTTGGAGAAGTTAGATCATATAAAGATTTTTCATCTTTCACTGTAACTAGATTTAAAGATATATCTCAACTTATAAATATTTTTGATACATACCCTCTTCAAGGTTCGAAATGACTTAACTATAAAGATTTTGTAGAAGCCTTTAAACTTTATACCGATACAGATCGTAGTGCCGAAGTATTAGCAAAAATTATAGATATTAAAAATAATATGAATAGTTTAAGATCTGATTATTCTATATCTGAAGATAAAGTTATTAATCTTACTCCTTACTGATTATTAGGATTTATAGAAGGTGATGGTAGTTTTAGTATTAATAAACGTAATCAATATAGATTAGATTTTAGTATGAGTCAATCTTATACTAATAAAGATCTAATGAAAAGTATCAAAGTGTATTTAGAAAACTTGCCTAATACGGAAGGTAACTATGAAGGTGCAATAGGTATCTCTGATGTTAGTATTAATAAACCAAATCAAAAATCTACTACTAGGATTGAAACTGCGCGTATGTCTTATATAACAAATATTTTTATACCCTTTTTAGAAAGTTTAACTTGACAAAGTAAAAAATATTTAGATTTTCTAGATTGAAAAAATATTTTGAAATTAAAAGAAAAAGGTCATCATCTTTCAGAAGAAGGGATTAATTTAATAGAGCTTATTATTAGTCAAATGAATAATAATAGATTATCTACATCTAAAACTGTTAAACATAAAGACAAAAATAGAGACAGAGAACTATTATTAAATCATATTAATAATATGCTAAAAGGTCCCTCAAATTTTGAGACAAGAAATGGAAGATTATTCGTAATTTCATTAAATAAATATTATCATTCTTCTCGTGTAAATAAAAATGTAGTAATAGTAGATGAAAAAGGTAATAAATTACATTCTTTTCATTCTTTGGCTGAATGTGCTGTATTTTTAAATATACACTCTAGTACAGTTTCTAAAAGAAAAATTCGAAATATACCTTTTTTATTAGAAAATAAAACTGTTTACATTAAAGAAGATGAAGATAATGAATAACGCACTTTATCTTTTCAAACCAAACTTTTTACTCATGGGGCCCACCCAGCTATGCTGGGGGGGCTTTCTAGAAACTACAAATATGTTTAGCTATATTATAGGAAATTAAATTAATTTTAAGAATTAATAACACAATTGGAAATTAACGATCCATCTATGACAGTTTTAGCTCAAGGTCTTATAGGTGGCCTAAAATTATTTGTGTTATATGTTTTATATAAAAATAAAAAATACCTATTTATAGGTCAAAAAGAGAATACTTATGTATCAAATAAACTAGCTCAAGTTAAAGATACCCGTTTTATGTCAAATTTACAATTTAAAAGATCATTTCATACAAAAATGAGAGCTTCTAACCGTATAGGTCCACATAATATTGATGTTTTATCTATAATTATAGGTTCTTTGTTAGGTGATGCCTATGCCAACGCTAGAACAGTTGAAGGAACTAGAATTTCATATAGACAAAGCGAAATACATAAAGATTATTTATTTTGATTGTATGAGTTTTATTTTTCTAGAGGTTATTGTTCTGATTTAAAACCTAGAAAATATACAAGAAAATTAAAAGGTAAAGAATATTATGGGTATGAATTTAATACTTTTACTTTTAGAAGTTTTAATTGAATTCATAAATTATTTTATAAAAAAGGAATTAAGTATATCAATCCTAAATTAGAATTATATTTAACTCCTTTAGCTTTAGCTATATGAATTCAAGATGATGGTGGTTGAGCAGGCGGTGGAGTTAGAATTGCTACTAATTGTTTTAAAATAGAAGAGAATAAAATATTGGTTAATATTTTAGGTAATCTTTACGGTTTAAATTGTACAATTCAAAATATAGAAGATCATTATTACATATATATAGTTAAAAATTCTGTCCCTAAGCTTAGAGAGATTGTTTTACCTTATATTTTGCCTAGTATGAGATATAAATTAGGAAGACGTAATAACTAATAAGTATAAAAATTTTTTAATTAACATATAATATATTTAATAGTCGAGATTTTAGAAAAATAAAGTAATTAAATAATAGAGCCATATTTAGTTAACATACTTAAAGTATAGGATTTAGTTTTCTAATTTGCTTAAGATTTTGGTAAAAATCTTTAATAGGAGGCTTATTGCCAGCTATGTACACTTAGTAGCGCAGCGGTTCTTCCTGTTAGGCGACATTAGTGAAAATAGTCAAATACTATTATTTAGTGAATCTTTTTTTTTATTAATATAGTGTAAGACTATCAGCAGGAATTATTCTCTATTTTTTTATTCTGTTGCAACAGACTGGATCTCTAATGGGTGGTTTAAAAGCTGCTTAATGTACAGTCGACAAAGTTAGTTTTAGCTTTGCACCAATGATACTGAAGCTATCAGTATCCTGATTTCTTAGATCCTAACGGGGATTTCATAGAATTTGATTCTTATATTGTGCCTCAATCTGATTTAAATGAAGGAGATTTAAGAATGTTAGAAGTTGATAACAGATTGATGTTACCTGAATTAACACATGTTAGAGTTTTAGTTACATCTGATGATGTTATACATTCTTTTGCTATACCTTCTTTAGCTATTAAAATTGATGCTTACCCTGGACGTTTAAACGAAGTTTCTGTTTATATTAACAGATCAGGTGTATTCTATGGTCTTATGGCCTAAACTATAGTGAACCTGTAGTTATAAACTATCAAATTGCGGGAACACCCTAAAGCTATTATAACCAAGTAAATGTAGTAATATGTTTATGGCACAGGTAATGACTCGTGGTATGGTAAAATCATGATAGATAATTCAATGGGTAATCCGCAGCCAAGCACTTAGTATTAAAATCAAACCCCCTTAAGGGGGTTCCCCTATTAGGTGTGCAGTTCATCGACTAGACGGTAGTTGGTATTATTTTTATTACTATTATAATGCTTAAGGTATAGTCAAACCCCGCCTGAAAGGGTGCAGGAAAGTATAATTATAATATTTTCTGTTTATTAGATATACAAAATAATTAGTATGTTTAGGGAAAAAATTTTACGATAGTTTGCTAAACTTTTATTTTTATGTAAATAATTATAGTTATTTTAATTAACTGTATTATAAATTATTCTTATAACCGCCCCCTCCAGGGGGCCCCCTATTTAAAGTTTGCTTATTTGAGTATATTATTGCATAGTGTAATTAATCATAGTTTTAGAAATAATTATTTTTTATTAGATAAGCGTATAAGTCTAATGTCTTGTGTTCCTATTGGTCGAACTTTTAGTCCCATTGCTACTAGAGCTTTTAGTACTACTGCTATTAGACGTGCAGAAGATTTTAATCCTGAATCCTTAGCATTAGAACATATTAATAGTGGAAAACCTACCAATGCTTCTGTAATTAATAAAATATTATTAAATCAAGATATCACTATTACTGATTCTAAATTAAAAGAATTATTAAAAGTTGAAGGTGTTGAACTAAATTTATATACATCTAGTTTTCCTTTGGTACAGGAAGATTATAAGCTTTTTTCAGAATTAACTGGAAAATCCAGTTATAAGGGATATTTCGGTGTATACATGTTTATCCATAAGATAACAGGTAAAAAATATGTTGGTTCTTCTAACTTATTAAGACGTAGAATGGATTATTACTTTAAAGGGGATTTTCCTTTAATGGGAAAATTCTTACCTTTACTATCAAAAGAAGGATTAGGAGCTTTTAAATTAATTATATTTAAGTTAGATAAAAACAAATTTAAAGTTAAGGATGCTTTAATTTTAGAGCAATATCATTTATTAAATAAAGAGTTTGATCTAAATACATTAAAAGTTGTTAATACAGGGTCTTCAAAAGGTGAAAGTGTGTATGTTTATGATTTAACTTGTAGTACTCTTTATTATCATGCTAGCTCCAAAATTGAGTTAAAAAGAGTATTAAAAGTTCACCCTGAAACTTGTAAAAAATATTTAGATTCAAACTTACCTTATCTTAATAGATTTTTATTATTAAGTGGTTTAATATCTACAGCAGTAAAAAGTAATATGTCCATTCCCTATTTACTAGATATAATGCAAAAAGAAAGACAAAAGACTTATACGTTAGGAACTCGAAGAAATATTCCTGTTATATTGGAAATTAAAGATGGAAATACATATGTGGATTCTTGAGGTCAAACTCTAAAATTTGATTCTCTAACTACATGTATTAACTATCTAAGAGACTTAGGGTTAATTATAAAAAGAGAAACTCTTTCTAAATATATAAAAATTGAAAAAGAATTCTATAAATTTTTATGTAAATATTCTTATAACTCTAAACCAGATAACTTTGAAGAAGTTGGATTAATTATTGATGAATATAAAAAATTGTGAAAAGAAGATTTGGCTGTTATTCCAAAGGTTAATCAAAAAAATAAACCTATTTTAGTAAAAGGTCCAGCTGATTTTTCAAAAGAGTTTGAAACTATTACAGATACAATAAAATATTTTGAGTCTATTAATATTAAATTAAATAGAAAATATTTATATGTTCAATTAAAAAACGGAAAACCCTATAAAGGATATTATTTTTATTATTTATAGATCTTTTTGCACTATGAAATACATGTAGGTTAGATATGATAGCTTAATTTTTTTCATAAAATCGTAAATAAATTTGCAATGCTCAGAAATATGTGGTATATTACATAGTAGTATGCCAATTGTTATTGAATCAGTTAGCCCAGCTAAATTTGTAAATTGATTATATAATTACGAATAACTGCAAAACATTTTAATAATTAAGTAAACATACAATTTATAAATTAAAAGTATTATGTTTTGTTATAAAAAAAAATCTCCATAAATTTTTTTAGTTTTAATATTATATTGATTTAATTTATATTATAGAGTGAGGGATTAGGGTGGGAGGTAATAGCTCTATAAAGAATATTAAAAATTTAATATTGAAAAGATAATAAAGAACGGCATGAATGTATTAAAACAAACATTCATTCATTAGCTTGTCCTTCATTAAATATAAAATGTGGGGTTTAAGATTAGTAATGATGTATTAGATATTATTACTGATTTATTATCTTCTAAAGAACATAATAAATTAAAGGACATAATACCTATAGAATTTTATAATTTAACTAAAGATATAAAAAATATGAAATTAAAGAAAGAATTTGTTAAATTAAATGAAATATTACAACCGCCCCTCCGGGGGCCCCCTAATAGCAATGTGTACGCTAATATTAATATTTTAAGTAATGCTTTAATTTTAAGAAAACTTAATTCATTCTATTTCCCTATATTCATTGATTGAAAAGGAAGATATTATCCTAGAACATCATCGTTCTCATATCAAGGTGGAGATTTATCTAAATCTTTATTATTATTTAATAAAGGTGTTTCAATAAATGAGAAAGGTGTTAAAAGATTAAAATTATATTTAGCTGAATGTTATGGACATACATCTAAAAAATCTTATTTAAATGCTATAAAATAAGTTGATAATAATCTAGATGATATTATTAACATTGATAAGTTAACTTGATTAGATGGTAAAGATCCTTTACAATGTTTAGCTGCTTCTATAGAATTAAAAAAATGTATTGAATCTAAAGATAATATTACAGGAGAATATAATTACATATCACATCTTCCTATTTATATTGATGCTACATGTAATGGTTTCCAACATTTATCTCTATTAAGTTCTGATCAAAATTTTGCGGACGAATTAAACTTAACTGAATCTAAATGATCAGATAAACCTAAAGATTTTTATTCCTTTTTGTTAAACAATTTAATTGGTTATTTTCATTACAATTAAAAAAAGAATTTATATAAAAATATGGAAGAAAAAGAAAGTTTAGAGAGATTAGTAGATATGAATTTACAAAGAAAAATTATTAAAAAAGCTATTATGACTATTCCTTATAACGTATCTCAATTTCAATTAATAAAATATATTAAATAAAATTTTGAAAGAGATAACGTTATTATTAAAAAAATAATTCGGGGGATGAAGTAAAATTATACTCTCAGGATTTTTTTTTTATATGAGTAAAGGTTTGATAACTATTTTAAGTGAGAAATTCCTTAAGTTGTCAGAATTATTAAAATATTTAGATAAAATAGCTGAGATTTGTTGTATTTTAGGTATACTTATTACTTGAACCTTGCCTTCTGGTGTTGAGATAAAACAAAGTTATTTAGAAACACAATCAATAAGAATAAAACCTTTTTCTTATCATAAAAGTACATTCTTACTAAAAGTTAGATCTAAATATAAATTAGATAAGAACAAATAAATTAGAGCTTTTATGCCTAATTTTATACATTCTTTAGATGCATCTTCGTTAGCACTATTAGTAGATTTATTATTTAAAACTAATAATAAACCAGAGATCTTTACAGTTCATGACTGTTTTGCGGTTACAGCAAATAATATAGAAAATATTATGGAAATACTTAAATTAATTTATATTGAAATTTATTCTAATGAACAGTATTTATCTAAACTAGATAAATTTATTAGAGATAGTATTAAAGGTTATTTTTGTGAAGAAGCTATTGATGAAAATAATAACATTAATCCTCGTTTAACTAAAGGTATTAAAAAATAAATTATTAAATTACCAACCCTTTCATTTTTAGATAAAAATAATATAAATTATAATAGTCTAAAAAAGACTAGTTACATTTTAAATTAAATTATATACCGTTTGTAAAAAAAATTTTTATTAAATTAGTTTTTAAACCTCCCTTTCATAGTGATTGGGAGGTTTTTTTTTCTAGCTTTGCTTAGAGACATACCAGAAATTAGTTAGAGATCTAACTTATTCATATAATTAGTCTTTATCTTAGAGTTTAAGGATTTACCCCTCTGAAATGAGTATATCTTAAGTTGTTTACCTTAAACTATATTGCAACTAAGTGTATAGGGACTACTATTAAATGGTGATTCGGGATACCCTAATAAACACCCCTACGTAAGGAGAGGTGTGTGTAGTGTAGAATGGCACTTTCGATTTTCGTGTTTCACTATTTTCAATTTTTTTTTTTAACAAATTAGTTTTCAACACCACTTCCGTGCTTCGCTAATGAGAGAGTGAACTTTTTTTTTCCTTTCTCAATATTATTTAATAACTAAACCTAATTAAGATATTAATAATAGTTATCCTCTAAACTTAATGATTGTTAGCAGACTTAATGGTTTAAAAGATTTATTTTACCTATTTGTTCCTTAAACTTATTGATTGTGGGGGGGGGCTTATTTATTTAGCGGATGAAACTAATATATTATTATCCGGAATTTGTTTATAATAATATTCTTTTGTAGCTAAGATTTTTTGTGTATAGGGTACTAGATAAATATATAGTACAATACTTATTGTAAAATTAGAGTTTAAATTTTGCAATTAAATTATAAACTTCTTTTAATAATAAGGGTATTAATCTTAATTGGTAAAGACTAACACTACGGATGTTATATTGTAAGTTCGAATCTTACATACCCTTGGCCTACGGGGTTTTTTTTTTTAGGCCATCGAATACTATGTTTTTTATTAATTTATTTATATTATGAAATTATCTTTTTTATTATTTATTATTGGGATATTAGGTTTTATCTTCAATAGAAAAAATGTTATATTAATGCTTATATCAATTGAAATAATGTTGTTAGCTATAACATTTTCAATACTTATAAGTTCATTAAATTCAGATGATATTATAGGGCAAGTTTATGCTATTTATATCATTGTAATTGCAGGTGCGGAGTCTGCAATAGGTTTAAGTATATTAGTTAGTTTTTATAGATTAATCTGTTTTTGGTTCTTTTATTATCTATCCTATAGTCAAGTTATTAGTGTAAGACTAAGAAAAGATTGTTATTTAAATCGTTTAAAATTAATGGGTGTAAGAAATTATTCTACTGTGAATAAAAGAATTGCCTCAGTAGACCCTTGGTTTATTTCAGGTCTTTATGATGCTGAAAGTTCTTTTGTAGTTGTTATTTTAAGAAATCCTAGTTATAAAACAGGTTGAAGTGTTCAAACTAGAGTACAAATAAAAATGCATGAAAAAGATAGAGCTTTATTGTTAAAAATTAAAGAATATTTTGGAGGAATAGGTAATATTACAAAACCTAACAAGAATTTAACAGTAGAATATAGAGTATATAGTTTAAATGATATTATAAATTTTATTCTTCCACATTTTGATAAATATCCTTTAGTTACTAAAAAATATACAGATTATCTTTTATTTAAACAAATTGTTTTTACAATGTTAAATAAAGAACATGTTACTATTGAAGGTATTCAAAAAATAGTTAACATTAGGGCTTCATTAAATACAGGTTTATCTGAAAGTTTAAAAGAAGCTTTCCCAAATACAGAGCCTGTGTCAATTAGTGAATTAAATAGTATACTTCAAAAAAAATTAAATTTAGATTGGATGGCTGGTTTTTGTACAGGAGAATCTAATTTCTTCATTACAGTTCAAAAATCTAAAACAAAATCTGGTTTAGCTGTTTCATTGCGTTTTTCTGTAGCTCAACATTCAAGAGATTTATTATTATTAGAAAGCTTTGTAGATTTTTTTGGTTGTGGATACACAGTCAATTATAAAAATCGTTTAATTTGTGAATATATTGTTACAAAAATTGATGATATAACTGAGGTTATAATACCTTTTTTTGAAGAGCACAATATTTTAGGTTCGAAATATATTAACTATTTAGATTTTAAAGATGCAAGTACAATTATCAAAAATAAAGATCATTTAAATCAGGAAGGTTTAGAAAAGATTTTACAATTAAAAAACAAAATGACATCTTTTTATAAAAATACTTCTATAAATAATCATAATTAAGATTTAGGCGCTAAAAATTTATGATCAAAAAAGGTGAAATAAACTTTCATCTAGTCTTATATTTAAAATATTAAGGCGAAACCTTCAAATTACGGGAAACTCTTAAGGACAAATCTACCAAGTTATCATAGTAATATGTTAATGGAACAGGTAATGACTCGTTGTATGGTAATAACGGTTTGTATGAAGAAATAAAATAGAATATCTGTAGCCAAGTACCATTTTTGTAAAAAGAAAAGGGTATGCAGTTCATCGACTAAACGTAGGTTGGTTAATAATTATTTTGCTAATTATTGGCTTAAAATATAGTCAGGCATAATTTAATAGTTATGGTAATACCTCAGCCTACCTAAGGAGTAATTTCTATGGTAAAGAGGGAAAACGAAGAGGAGACGTTTATATCGAAACAGAATAATGTACTTAAGTATTATTATTTTTCCTATTTTAGGAAGTATAGCTTCCGGGTTTTTTGGAAGAAAAATAGGTATTAGTGGTTCACGTTTAATAGGTTGCGTTAGTATTATTATTACTACAATATTAGCCATAATAGCTTATTTTGAGGTAGGGATGAATAACAATCCTATAATTATTCATATATTTAAATGAATAACAAGTGAATCTTTTAATATTGAATGAGCTTTCCATTTTGACAGTCTAACAGTTTCTTTTGTGAATCTCTTAATATTTTTAGGAGAAATGGTAGCTGTGTTGGTTTTAATACAACTATATAAGTTAATATTTATTTGTAAATTTAAAGTTAATATATTAGATAATTTAACTGTAAATAAACACTGGTTGGACACAAAATCCGTGCAAAGCGGTAATTTTACGGCTTACGACTATAATACTAAAAGATATTATACAACTATAAGTGATAATTCTTTATTGGCTTTCAGTTCTTTTGATTCTAATTTTCTTCAATGATTTGTCGGATTTACTGATGCTGAAGGTAATTTTTCTATTGTCCCTAGATCAAAAAAAGATAAATCTACTGTTTCTACGTTTTCATTTATGTTTAAAATAGGTTTACATAAAGATGATGAAATGGCTTTAAGACTTATTAAAGATAAACTGTCTATAGGTAGTGTGCGTATATATAAAGATGAGTGTACTTTTATTGTTAGTGACAAAAAAGGTATCGCTCTGTTGATTGATATATTTGATAAATACCCTTTAAATACTACAAAATATCTAGACTATTTAGATTTTAAAGAAGCTTACAATCTATATCATAATAATAGTAATAATTTAAAGTCTGACGGGTTAAAAGATTTATTAATAGAATTAAAAAATAAGATGAATACTAATCGTATTAATTTTGAAAGACCTGAAAATTCTAAGATAATTATTACCAAAGACTGATTATTGGGATTTATTGAAGGTGACGGGTCTTTTTTCTTAAGAAGAGATAATATAGTTCCTACCTTTTCTATGGAATTATCTGTAGTTCAATTATCGGTTTTAATAAAAATAAAAGAGTTTTTAGAAAATAATTTAGGTTTTGATAAATATTCTTTATATAAATTAAAAAATTCATCTATTATAGCGGTAACAACAGCAAAAGCTAGATCTCTTAATAGTAAAGGTAGTGTATCTATTACTATAAAAAACAATAATGTATTACATAACTATTTTATACCATTTTTTGAAGATAGAAAATTTTTAACTAAAAAAGGTATGGATTTTAATGATTTTAAATTGATTAGCCATGCAGTTTATATAGGGGCACATAGAGATGAAAAAATAAGATCTTTGATATTAGAATTATCTAATACCCGCCCCTCCGGGGGCCCTTTGAATAATTTTAGGTTATCTACTTATAAAGAAACAGTTAAACTTATGAGTCAAGAAGAAATTAATAAAATAACTAGGGCAATACCTACGGTAGAAAATTTATCAGATGGTAGAGTAATTGATAGAATTACCGGAAAATTACTACATAGATTAGTTAGTTGTGTATATGAAATATTTGAAGAAGATGGAAGTTGCTATTTAGCTAATTCTTTAACTGAGGCTGCTTCTATAGTAGGATTATATTCTGGTACTTTAAGTAAATGTTTAGATGTTGAAGCTTTAAGTGCTTCACCTAAAATTGAGTTTTTTAAAGTTCAAAATTATCGAATACGTAGAGTTAGGGTTTTTGTTCCAACTGAGTAGTTTTATATTATTGTTGTTTTATGTAGAGTTGTTTTAGTTAAAGGTAACATAATAAGGATTTAAGTTGTTTTAATAGATATTAGGGAGGGGGCGGGCTATATTACCTAACAATTAAAGGCTGTAGGCCTAAAAATATAACAAAGTTAGCTTAACTAATTTACAATTACTATGGGTTGGGCTAGTGCAAGCTAGCTACAATTTTATATTACTGCATATTTTAGTTTAAATAAATTAAAAGGGCCCCCCGTGCTTCGCTACGGGGGTTTCTTGTTAATTAATCTTTAATAATAACAATGATAATTACAAATAAAAAATTTTGTTTTTGAATAAAAATACCTATTATAAGAATGGATATTATTATTTATACTAAACATAATTAAGGATAGAAAATAAATTAAGCAAGATTATAATCAAATAATTTATAGACTTATATAAAAAAGAGGTGAAAACGGTTAATGAGGATATACTTAAAGACCGTCGGCAGTTATAAATGTCGCTACAGACTGGATCACCGGGGTTAGGCTGAAATGTCTGTCCAAATGTACAGTCGAACTTTAGAATGAGTGCGATATCATAGGGAGGAAATATAATCTAAAAATTACGCACAATAGATAGCTTTTACACAAAAAGTATAAACTCCTAAGTAAAAATTTTTACTCTGAGAATCTATTCCTAGAAAAATAGGTGATTTTCAGGCAAGGTTAACTAAAGTTGTTCTATGCTTTTAAATATTAACGAATTAATTAAACAAAAATATTTTTTTAACTTAATAAGTTCGACTGAGTTACAGTCAAAAGTTGAGATTCCTAGTAGATCTTTTAATTTTAAATCTTTTAATAGTAAATTTTCAGAATATTATCCAGATAAAAAATTACCTAGTAAAGAATTTTTGGAATGGTTTATTGGGTTTACAGAAGGTGAAGGTAGTTTTACAGTGTCTAAATATGGTAAATTACTCTTAACTATATATCAAGCAACTTTAGATATTCAAGTTTTATATTATATTAAAGAAAATTTAGGATTTGGATCTATTGGTCGCGTTAATGATAAAGTAAGTCGTTTAGTAATTTATGACACTAAAAATATTTATCTATTGTGTCTTTTGTTTAATGGTAATATGGTTTTACCTACAAGAAACGCCAGATTTTTAACATTTCTCTGTGCTTTTAATGAAAAACTTTTAAAAAAAAATATATTTTCACCTATCGTACCAATAATGGAATATGTTAAACCCAGTTTAGATGATTGTTGATTATCAGGTTTTACAGATGGAGAGGGTTGTTTTACTATTTGTTTTTTATCTACAAGTAATAAATTCCGTTATATATACTTATTAACTCAAAAAGGTGTCGCTAATAAAGCTGTTTTTGAACATATTTTAAGTTTATTTGACTGCCATGGTCTTGTTTCTTGTCGTAGTAATAAAGATTTGGATGTATGAGATTTAAGAATTAATGGATTAAGGAATTGTACTGCACTTTTCCCTTATTTTGATAAATGAAGTTTAAGAACAAAAAAATTACAAAGTTATCTTAAATGAAAAGAGATTTATCCTAGATTGGTCAAAGGGGATCATTTAAAGGCAGATACAAGACAAGAATTAATAGATCTTGCTAAAAAAATAAATAAGTTTGATTAATTTTTACATGAAAGTAAAAGGGGAGGGTTAGTTTAAGCTATTAAAGTTATTAAGTTATTAGTAAAAAATAAAGTTCTTAATAATGAATACATTTGTATACCTTACTTCTAGTTTTAAAAATTTTTAATATTATTTAGTACAATAATCTGAAAGATACTATTTTCATATAAAAGGAAAATTTTAATTAACTAGTACTTTAAACTAGTTAATTAAATCCCCATTATAAATGTTTCACTAGTAAGTTCGATGTTTAACCAGCAAGAGGTGCAGGGGTTATTTTTATACATAATTAAAAATTTTTATCGCGATATCGGTGGAACGGTCAAAGCTACTTTGTAGTAAGACCGTAGGTTTCTTTAAAATATTTAGAAATCTCTACAGACTGGATCACTGGTAGGTGGCTTTAAAGCTGCTTAATGTACAGTCGGGCTGCTCAATATATTAAATTTATTATAACCAAATACGTTTTATATTTTTAAATAATTTATAAATTAAACGTTAAATTAGATAGTTTAATATTTATATAGAAAATACTTAATTACAAGTTTTATTTAATCCCCGGAATCAAGGGGCTAACATAAACTATAGTTCTTATTTTTTTTAATGATTAAGTTGTTATATAATAAATGAGCAGTTGACCTGTTTTAATTATTAGTTCTTTAGTTCATTTATATAGTATAGGCTATATGGATAACGATCCTCAATGAGGCCATATTACGGGAAAATATGGTTATGGGGGTGAATTGTTAAATTCCGGGAACGCCCTAAAGTTTAAGATACCAAACAATATATGAAAATGTGGCTGAGTTAATTACTTAGGTATGGTAATAATGCTTAAAATTTGTGAAAACAAAATGGGTAACCGCGGATCTAAGTCAATTATAAATAATAACCAAAAATTTATAGTTGTAAAAGAGCAACGAGTAAACAGCAATTGATTTGTTAATTCTTCTTTAATAAATTTAAGATGTACTCTAAACGGTTTCGAAAGAAATAGTATTAAATTTAAGGATAATAATCCTTTAAATTTTATGGTAAAAATCCCTTCTAAACAATTCGATTTAAAACCTTTTTCTACCAATACCTTTACATCAATCCATCCTAGAGTTTTATCTGGTTTAATAGACGGTGAAGGTTCATTTAGTGTAATAGTGGATAAAAAAAAAACCAGAAAATTAGGTTGAAGGGCTGAATTGAAATTTCAATTAGGTCTATATATTAAAGATCTTAATCTGTTATATAGTTTACAAGAAGGCCTAGGAGGAGTAGGTGTTATTTATTTAAAAAAAGATATGGCTAATTTTTCAATATTTTCAAAAGGAGATCTAAATAAACTTATTATTTTTTTAGAAAAATATCCACTAATTACTAAAAAAGCTGCCGACTTTATGTTATTTAAACAAGCTTTAGAGCTTGTAAATAATAAAGCTCATCTTACTGTTGAAGGTTTAAATCAAATTATTAATATTAAAGCATCAATGAATTTAGGTTTATCTGATACATTGAAATCAGAGTTTCCTGGATATATTCCAGTTAAGAGACCTTTAGTTAATAATCCGGATAATATAGAATTAGACCCTCATTGAATTTCAGGTTTTGTTAGTGCTGAAGGAAACTTTGATGTTCGTATGCCATCAACCAATAGTAAATTAGGTCGTAGAGTACAGCTAAGATTTAGAATATCTCAACATAGTAGAGATCTAAAATTAATGGCAAAAATAGTTAAATATTTTGGTTCAGGAAATGTTTATAAATATGGGGGTAAATCTGCGGTAAGTTTAGGAATAGTTGATTTTACTCATATAACCAAAACAATCATTCCTTTTTTTGAGAAATATCCCGTAATCGGTGTAAAGCATAAGGATTATCTTGATTGATGTAAAATTCATAGTTTAATGGTTAATCGTTTACATCTTACAGTTGAAGGTATAAGTTTAATTGAAGAGATAAAATTAGGTATGAATAGTGGTAGAAAGGTTTAAATAAGTTAAATAAGCCCACGTGCGTGTTTCACCGAGCACGTGGGGCCCTTTAATTAATTTTTAACTTTTAATAATTAATTGTAAGATAAATTTTATTTTTTGCATAATCAGAGGTTTTTTAGTTATTTAAGTTTATTTACTTTTTGTATGATCATCTTAGTAACAGGTAATAATTACCTGTTAATGTTTGTTGGTTGGGAAGGTGTTGGAGTTTGTTCATACCTTTTAGTAAGTTTTTGATTTACACGGATATTTGCCAATAGTAGTTCTTTATCTGCATTTTTAACTAACCGTGTGGGTGATTGTTTATTAACAGTAGGTATGTTAGTTGTTTTATGAACATTAGGTAAAAAACAAAAATTTAAATTATTACTTTATTTAATAAGTAAGCTAAATCAATATACTAATATTTCTTTTATATATAACCAAAAAAAAATACGTTTAGTCGGAAGCCGGGTTAATTTAACCTCAAGAATATTTACATATCCAACTTTTCGAAATCTAAACCATAGTCAAATGAGACAGTATTCTAGCCTTGGTCCTTATTTAGCTGGTTTAATAGAAGGAGATGGTTATATAGCTGTTCAAGAGATAAATACACAAAAAGTAGTTCACTGGCCCAAAATAATTATTGCGTTTAATGTTCATGATAAACCTTTAGCTGAAAAATTAAGTACTAAGTTAAAAGTAGGTAAAGTGATTGATAAATCAGAGACTGGTCATGTATTATTACGAATTTTAGCTAAAGAAGAAGTTTTAAAAATAATTAATTTAATTAATGGTCATATGAGAACTCCTAAAATAGAAGCATTACATAGAGCTATTAATTGAATAAATCATAAAGATAATAGTTCTATACCTTGTTTAGGTTTAGATAGATCTTCTTTAGATAGTAATGCTTGATTGGCCGGATTTTCTGATGCAGATGGGTGCTTTAGTATTACTGTCTGTGATCGTAAAAAAAATGGGGTATTTTTAAGAACTAGCGTTCAAACTTTTTTTCGTATAGAAGTAAAACAAAATTATTCTAGAGAAGTTTCATTAGAACATGGAGGGTCTAGCTTTTTTCCTATTATGAGTGAAATATCTCATTTTTTAACTGTAAATCTTTACACTAGAACTAGAAAAACTAAAGATAAAGTATTTTATGCTTTTGCGGTAGTAGCTCATAATTACAGAAGTTATGGAATACTTCATGAATATTTTTCTAAATTTCCTTTATATTCTTCTAAATATTTAGCTTATAAAGATTGATGTCTTGTTCAAGAGCTTTATAAAGGATCTCTAACGAAAGAGAATTTGGTCAAAATAAAAGAAATAAAAAGTCAATTTAATAGTAAGCGAAAAGTATTTGATTTTTCACATTTAAAAAATTTTTAGTAAATTGCCGTGGGAGGTAGTAATACCTCTCTTATTATATAACTGTATGCGGGAAACCCCTAAAGTCTTTTTATAGATTATTGTGAAAACTTTTTTTAAAGCGTACACAAAACTTAATAATTAAAAAGAATAGATTTTTTTTTTCGATAGTTCCGATTTTGTCAGACTTACGTATTTCATATTCTCCTCGTAATCATTATTTGCTTCATATGGGAAACATGCTGAAGGTGATTAAGGGTTGAGGTGGGAGGGTACGAGGAGTAATAAAAGATATTATACACGGAGTTATTATTAGGTGTTCCTTCTGGACTCTGCGTATTTTATTTGAAACCCCCCCCCCGTGCTTCGCTACGGGGGGGTCCCCTTCTTTGGTGAAAAAAAGGTGTATTAGGAGCTAGTCAAAGAAAAATGAAAATGGACAATCCGCAGGAAACTGAAAAGAAATTTAAGGATCCTCAGAGACTACACGTTATACTCCTTATGTAGTATTTATTTAGTTTTTAGCATAAGAAAGTGCTTTATTTATATAGGCAATTTAGATTTATGTATATACATAAGGATGAAGATATAGTCCAATTTATAGTTGAAAGATTATAAGAAAAATTGAATTTAAATTATAGTGTAGTGTATTCAGTGGCTTCTTACATAAATGAAAATGCAATAACTATTATAGGTATTTGTTTTTTAATAGGAGCTATGGCTAAAAGTGCTCAAGTTGGTCTTCACATTTGATTGCCAATGGCGATGGAGGGTCCTACTCCAGTATCTGCATTAATACATGCTTAAAAAAGTCTAAGCAACTTTAAATAGGCTAATAATCTGCCAAACTCCGGGGAACTCCGATGTTTAGTATACTAAGTACTTAATGAAAAGTTTAAGTATGGCCATAACTAATCACTATGGGTATAGTAATAAGTACTAAATGATGAAAAGAAAGGACAATCGCGGATCTAACCTCGTACTATAGTACGGGAAAAGAGCAACGAGTAGACGGTAGAGCTTAGGAAGGTTAATCTTTCTAAGTAAGGTGTACTCTAGCAGCCTGGAGACAGGTGGTAAAAATAAATAAGAAGAATTCTTCTTAATAAGTTTACCTTAATTGTATATAACTAGCTTTCCCTTCATGTTATTTATATTTTATAAAAATAGTTAACAAGGGTAAAGGTTACGAAAACGGCAACAATGGTTACAAAAAATTTTTTTAGTACAAAGTCAAGTAATAAATTAGAATTACATCCATGATTCGTCACGGGTTATACAGATGGAGAAGGTAGTTTTTCGATAAGAATGCGTAAAAAATTAAATAGCCCCTTGGGTTATCAGGTAAGTTTAGTCTATTCTATTGTAGCTGAACAAAACCCTTTGAATTTAATTCTTTTAGAAAAAGTTAAGAAATATTTTAATGGTGAGGGTAGTATTAGTAAATCGGCCAATATGTATTCTTATGAAATTTCAGCGGTAAATGCTTTAAATTTTGTTAAAGAACATTTTGAAAATTATCCTCTTCAAACTACTAAATATGTACATTTTAAATTATGATGTGAAGTTTTAGAGATAATAAAAAAAAAAGAACATTTAACTGAAGAAGGATTTATAAAAATATTGTCTAAAAAAGCCGTTTTCCCTAGGGGAATATCTTCTAGTTTGTTAGAATCTTACCCGAAATTTGTCCCATATAATAAACCAGTATTTGTTCCTAGCAAAGAGAAATTAGATCCTAATTGAATCGTAGGATTTACACAAGCAGATGGAACATTTGGTTTAAATTATATTAAACAATCTAGAATGAAATTAGGTTATACTTGTCAACCTCAATTCCGAATTACTCAACATGAACGAGATTTAATTGTTTTAAATAGAATTATTGAATCTATGGGTTGTGGTACTTTAGTTAAACCTGGTGAGGGAAGAGATAGATATACAATCTCTGTAGCAAATTTAAAAGATTTAATTGAGATTGTTATACCTTTATTTAAAACTCATCAGATATATGGAGCAAAGTTAGCAGATTTTTTAGATTTTTGTGAAGGTCTTTATTTGATAAAAATGAAAGCGCATTTAAATCCGGAGGGTTTGAAGAAATTACATGATTTAGCAAAAGGAATGAATACAGGAAGAAAATTTTAAAAATGAAAAATGCCACCACTATGAATTTATATTTTAATTTATTTACTTGACAAAAGAAAAGTAGCCGTGGATTAACGTGAGTTAATTTATTATTATATCACTATATGCTGGGATTGCCTTATAGCAAGTTTATTTATATTTTAAGATTCGTCTTAGATAAGATAAATAAGAAAATCTTGTGATTTAGTTTAGAACTTTCTAATCTAAAAGGGGCCTATCAGCAGGAAACCTCCCCCCGAAGCGAAGCACGGGGGTGGGGATCCTCAGAGACTCTACGTGATATAACATATGATTTTTATGAATATTCTTTACTATTGCCTCAACATAAAAAAAAAATTAATAAAGCGTTTTTAGAGTGATTTATAGGTTTAACAGAAGGATGCGGATCTTTTATTGTATCTAAAAATAAAGTTTATTTTGATATAACTTTAAATCTTGAGGATATTCAAGTTATTTATTATATAAAAAAAGAATTAGGTTTAGGTAAAGTTTTAATTAGAGATGGTGAAAAGCTCGCGGGGGCTTCGCACCCCAAATGTAGTTTTTATGTTTCTTCTTCAATTAATTTTTTAAGATTAATCCATTTATTTAATGGGAATTTATCTAGTAATACTAAAAAAGAAGAATTTAAAAAATGACTTAATACTTTTAATAATTTATATAATATGAATGTTTATTTTAAAGATCAGTTAGTTAAAATTAGTTTAGAATCAGGATGGTTATCAGGATTTATAGACGGAGATAGTACTAATTGTTTTTTAGATTTAAGATCCGATAATTCTACTTTAAACGCTAGTTCAAATTTACTTGGAACTGCTGGTTGCAAATTAGAAATTTTTCACAAAGATTTCTATGTAATTAAATCTATTCGAGATGTTTTTTTGAATCTTAATACTTTAGAATCAAAAAATATTAAGAAAAGTGAGGGAGGTTGAATTTTTTATTGCTCATCTTTTACTAAGCTTAAAGTTATTATTAATTATTTTTCTAGATATAAGCTAAAAACAAAGAAATCTTTATTATTTACGAAATGACATAAAATACATAAGGAGTTTTTAAATAAGAAGCTTATTAAGAGGAGGCGGGTAATTAATAAAGATATTCAAAAATAAATTATATGTTAAAGATCTAGTCCGATCCATCTTGAAAATTATGGAGCGTTAATTATAAATTTTATAATTAGCCAACAAAAAATGTACTGCAGGAGTTTATTTATTAATACGTTCATCTCCTTTAATAGAATATAGTTCAACTATATTATTAATTTGTTTGTGATTGGGAGCTATAACTACTTTATTTAGTTCTTTAATTGGATTCTTCCAAGCTGATATAAAAAAAATTATAGCATATTCAACTATGAGTCAATTGGCTCGTGAATATATTACTCATTCTAATATATTCTGGCATCAAACTATATGCGTAAAGGCTATATTTAATAATATAATAAAATATATAGCTAATTCGCAGATAACCAAAGCTCGTGACTATTTATTTAGTAATCACTGTTATTTCAAGTTTTTTAATACATTTACCATTATAAGGTTGTTCATGAGCATTATGCTTGTGTTGATAAGATGTAAATTTGAAATAATTCGTAAGTTAGTAGGAATCTCAGAGGCCATACGTTTGATATTAGTCTTTATTAAATTAAAATTTTTTAATTTAATGCCCAAATTATTTATCTTTAATACGCACATCTTTATAAATAAAACTTGTATTTCACATCCTAAATCTCCCTTATTAAAGAATAAGTCTTCTTTAATCTTTAGTAAAAATATGTCTACTAAGAGTTTAGATAATAAAAATACCGGTGTTAGGGCACAATCCTCTATGGAGTTCTGTGATTTAGCTTTTAGAGAATGATTGGCAGGATTAATAGATGGAGATGGTTACTTTTTATTATCTAAAAATGGTTATAATAGTTGTGAAATAACTATGGACGCTAGAGATAAAAAAGTTTTATATTTAATACAACAAAGATATGGAGGATCAGTTAAACAAATTTCAAATGCTAAAGCATTTAAATATAAATTAAGAAATAGAGCGGGTTTAATCTCTATAATTAGCGATATAAATGGATTAGTTAGAAATCCTACACGTTTATTACAAATGAATAAGCTTTGCGAAAAATTTGATATAGAATTAAAGTATTCTGAGAATCTTATATTTAATTCAGGGTGATTTAGTGGATTTATTGATAGTGATGGTTCAATATATTATAATGAATCGTCAGGACAAGTTTTTATTGGTATATCTCAAAAAAATAAATTTTTATTGGAACCTTTAGTAGATATTTATGGAGGAAGAGTGGATATCTCTAGTCCTAAAATAGAAGCATTTAAATATGTTGTATATAGAAAGACTGAATTATTTAATCTAATAGATAATTATTTTAGTAAATATCCTTTAAGAACAGAAAAAATGAAAAGAGTAAATTTAATAAAAAAATTTTATTTAACGAGAGTAAGTAAAAATAATAAAGATATTGTAAAATTTAATGAATGAGTAAAATTTAAAGATAGATGAGAAAAATATCAAGATTAATAAAGAAATGGTCCAGGTAACGTCATTTAAATTTATGATAGTTATTTTGCAATTAGGAATGATGGTTATTGCTATAGGTTTATCTTCTTATAATATAGCTTTATTCCATTTGATGAATCATGCATTCTATAAAGGATTATTATTTCTAGGGGCAGGTGCGGTTATACACGCAGTGGCTGACAATCAGGATTTAATATTTTCTTAAGTCTATTACTGCCTAACTCCGGGAAACTCCTAAAGCTTAAATTACAGCTAGTAAAAGGCAACTTTGAAAGCACGAGTTACTAATCATAACTCTATAGATTATTTTCTGATGTAAAGAGATTTAAGATAAACCACCCATCTCCGTAACTAAATTTTTAGTGTAGCGAGGTGGATCCCTTAGGTGCAATGGATAACCGCGGAACTAAGTTCCTTTATTTATTTTATTATCAATATTTAAGGATAAAAGCGCAACGACTATATGGCAGTAGTGTCTACCCTCCCCTCACCACGGTTTAATACACCGATCTGACGGGGATTGTTATATAGAGTAAGTTTCTCTTGAGGGTAGAGCTAAGAGATAGTCTAGTCCTATGACGAAAGTTTTAGGTTGTAATTTTAATATTTTAATTTTTTTTTTGTCTATCTGTTGGACGCAAGATTTAAATTCGTTCTTGGTTAGACAAAGGATTCTTTTCTACCACCCTCCTAGGGGTTTATGGGGCGAGACGAATTTAAGATTAAATTATAAGAATTATGAAAAAAACAAAAAGACAAAAAAAAATCATGTAATGATTATCACCTATCAGTATCAGTAGTATAATCCTGATTATTAGATTATTTTAAATAATTTATTAAAGGTTATACTTTTTTATTTATTTTAGGGATTTTATACTAATATAGAATAAATAAATAAATTCAGGGTAATTAAGTTTAGATTTATTTAGGGTGGCGCAAGCTCCGGATAGAATAATTCCGTGCTCCGCTACATTTTTAATGGAATTGGTTGATTATCTTACATTTAGATTTTTTAAAGACTTATATATATAAACATAATATTAAAATGTTAAAAATTTGTACAAATTATACTAATTACCTACTTTTACCTAAAATAGTTACTGCTTTACGCAAAAAATATATTCCGTGCTCCGCTACTTTAATTAAAGACAATGGAAAATTAAATCCTTGATTTGTGACAGGATTTGTAGATGGTGAAGGGTGTTTTAATATATGAATTGCAAAAAGTAAAAGTAATCTTATAGGTTGACAAGTTCAAGCTAGATTAATAATTGAAGTTCATGCAAAAGATTTAGATCTTTTAAAAGATATTCAAGCTTTTTTTGGGGGAAAAGGTACAATTACATTTAATAGAAAAGCAGCAAGATACTCAATGGTTGGTTTAAATGATCTTAATAACATTGTTATTCCGTGCTCCGCTACATTTTAATAATTATCCTTTACAAGGATCTAAATTGATGAATTATATTCTTTGAAAAAATTGTATTGATTTAATGTTAAAAAAAGAACATTTAACTCGTAAAGGTTTAGAAGGAATAGTTTCTATTAAATCTAAGATGAATTTAGGGGGTTCAGGTGTATTAGATTCATATTTCCCTGAAGCTGAAGTCTTTAATAAACCTTTATTGGAAATTAATAATTCTTAATTGAATCCTTATTGAGTATCGGGATTTTTTGCTGCAGAAGGTTCATTTTTTATAATTATAGAACCTAAAACAAATAAAGTTAGATCGAAAGTAAGTATTACTTTAAATAAAATAGATAAAGATTTATTAATTAAAATAAATAATTTTTTTTATAATATTGGATCTATTTATGACTCACCTACTATTAATGCCGTGGAATTAAAAATAGGAAAAAAAAGATAGTTTATATTATCTCATTTTGATAAATATCCTTTACATGGTTTTAAACTTTATAATTACGGCCTATGGCTGGAAATGTATAAAATAATCCGACTCCGTTAAGTGAAAAAAATTTATCAATAGAAAATTTAAACAAGATTAAATCTATAAATAGTAAAATTAATAAATGAAATTAAAAGTGAAAAGGTTGGTTAATCTTTATGTGATTTTTTGTTATTTTTGTTTTTTTTTTTTTACGTTAAGAAAATATGGTGGTTTAATTAATTTTTTACCTTTAACTTATACAGTTATACTAATAGCTAGTTTGAGTTTAGTAGCTTTCCCTTATATGACAGGTTTCTATTCTAAAGATTTTATTTTAGAATCTGCATTTGGTCAATTTTGTTTTGAAGGAATAGCTGTTTACTTAATAGCTGTGATAGGGGCTATATTTACTACTTTATACTCGGTAAAAATTTTATTTTTAGCTTTCTTGACTAATCCTAATGGCCCTGTAAATTATTATAAACATGCTCATGAAGGAAATATTTTTATGAGTTTACCTTTAGCTATCTTAGCTTTATTTTCAATTTATTTTGGTTTTATCACTAAAGATATCTACATCGGTTTAGGTTCAAGCTTTTTTAATGACAATAGTATATTTATTCACCCTATGAATGAAATTTTAATTGATACAGAATTTGGAGTAGATACTAAATTTAAATTATTACCTTTTGTATTTACTCTTTCATTTACTATTTTAGCTATTTTAATATCGGAATATTCAGCTAAAGATGTAAATTCATTCAAATTATCAAATTTAGGTTATTATATTTTTGGGTTTTTTAATCAACGTTTCTTAATAGAATTATTCTATAATAAATTCATTGTCAATGGAGTATTAGATTTAGGAGGACAAACTTCTAAAGTTCTTGATAAAGGTAGTATAGAATTAATGGGACCGTTTGGTGCTTATATGTTTTTTTTTTACATTAGTAAAAGTTTAATAGGTATCAGTAATAGTGTAGTTACTAGATATGCCTTATTTTTTATAATACAAATTTGTGTCCTTTACTTAGTATTTATATTTGATAACTATCTAATTATACCAGAGTGATTAATAGTTACATTTTATTTACTAGGACTAAATATTATGATACCTAAAATATAATGATGAAAAAATTATTAAATCTGTATTTTGGAGATTGTAACATAATGTTATAGTGTTTTTTATTCTTATTAATTTTATACGTAATATATGTGGCGTGTACTGAAATTAATTTACTTTATTTTTTTTTGTTTGTTAGTATTTATATTTCTATTAGTTTAGATTAGCTTAATAGCATTTAAATTTTGATTAGTTTCTTAATTTATGGATTTATAATTTTTTGAGGTAAAATATTAAGATAATAAAATTTTATTTAAAGGAGATAAAGATTCTCTAAATCACACTAATAAATTAGATTTTCACGAATCTACTAATTTAGATACTAATTTAAAAAATTTTAAGGTTAACTCAGGTAATTTTTACATTGAATCTTCAGAATCAAGACCAAATTAAAATTTAAACGATGTCAGCTATGAATCTGAAACAGAAGAACCTACTAGTAGTTCTTCTAATGAAATGAAATATTCTCAAAAATCAGAGACAAAATCATAAGTTAAGGATTCTATGGATACATTAACTAAAAATTATGAATCTGTTAACCTGAATAACTATTAAGTTCCCCCTGTGAATAGTGCTCCGGAAGGTTATTTTTTTTTTATTTTATGAAGCTGGTTCTAAGTATATTCTAGATATAATTGGAGCTTGTGATAAGATGGTTTTAAAAGCTTAAGGGGCCCCCCCCCGGAGGGGGCGGCTAATAGAATAAATAGTTTATAAATTAAATCAGTTCAAGAAAAATTATCTAACCTAGAAGGTCTTTCTGAAAAAGAGATTTATGAATTAAAGCTAGATTTATAAGATTATCAATTATATCGTGAAATGGAAATAAAATTTGTAATGAAAGATTTATATTCTAAAATTACTAAAGCAGAGGTTGAACCTAATGAAGGTAGTTCAGGTACAAAAAGAAATAATAATTTTTAAGCTAACCAAGAATCTGTAAAAAAAAGAACAAGAAGTGATTCTAACTAATAATTATTCTTGTGAAGATTATGTATATTTATACAATATTGTATAAATATACATGGATTAGAGTAGAAGGTCTACGATTTGATTGCAGATCGAATTTTTGAGGGGTTCGATTCCTCCCTAATCCTTATTACATTAGATGTAATATAAACAAACGACATGTAAGGTGTAGGTTTATAAAAGGACATTTGTAAATTATAATGAAATTAATGCAAAATAAGTCTTATACATATATATATAAATATACAATATGAGAATATTAAAAAGTCATCCCTTATTAAAACTAGTTAATGGTTATTTAATTGATGCCCCCCAACCAAGTAATTTAAATTACTTATGAAATTTTGGATCATTATTAGCTGTATGTTTAGTTATTCAAATTGTTACTGGAATTACTTTAGCTATGCACTACAATCCTAGTGTTGCTGAAGCTTTCAATTCAGTAGAGCATATTATAAAGTGTTCTTAAAATTAAGTTAATTGCTGGGATACCTTTATCATTTTGTTAAAGACAATCAGCAGGGTGCTAACTAGAATATAAATAATTTATTTTAATAGAACCTTCAGAGACTAGATGCTTAACATTTAATTTTATTATTAGATGATGGTATAGTCCGATCTTTATTGAGAGATAAAGTAATGATATGGTTATTTATCTATGCTTTTTAGAAAGCATAATTTTATTATTGTTTATTTTTGTATCAGGTTTAAAAAATAAAATAAGATTCCGAATAAAAAAATTTCTATCAACTTATTCAATTAAAAACTATCATCAAAGTACTGATAATTATAATGAATTTTTATATTGATTTAGTGGTTTTTCTGACGCTGAAGGTAATTTTTTAGTTACTATAGATCGTTCATATGTTAAACTAAGATTTAAAATAAATTTACATCTTGACGATTTAGCGGTTTTATATATTATACAATCCAGGTTAGGTTTTGGTAGGGTTGTAAAAGAACCAAAAAGAAATAGTTGTTATTATATAGTTGAAGATATATTAAATGTAACTAAATTATGTGATATTTTAAAAAATTATCCTCTTCATACTAGTAAAAAATTAGATTTTAATAGTTTTTATGAAGTTTTGTTAATAAAAATTAACAATAAAACTTTGTCTGATAAGAATATTGAGAAAATAAGATCTATAAAAAATAGTATGAATTCTAAAAGAGAGATTTTTATATGTAATGTTTCGGAATCTCAAATTATAATAGACCCAAATTGATTTATAGGTTTTATCGAAGGTGAAGGTACTTTTGGTATTAAAACTGGATCATCTCTATATTTTCAAGTAGCACAAAAAAATACTAGTCAAGATTGTTTAAATAGTATTACACAATTTTTGTTAAACTTGTCAAAAAATTTAATAATAGATAATGATTTAAGTAAAAAAATACAACCTATAAATGTTTTAAATTCGATTAATGTGAGAACTAATGTGGTATCTTTATCTATTGCTAGTGTAGATGCTTTATACTATTATTTACTACCTTTTTTAGAAAAATATAGCTTTTATAGTCGAAAAGAAGTAGATTTTAAATTATGAAGAATGGCATTAATTTTAAAAATTAAAGGGTATTATTATACAACAGAAGGTAAGAATTTGTTTTTAGATATTTCAGAAATTCTTAACAAAAGATATAGTACAAATCCTTTAACTGAAGACGTAAATAGTGTTATTGATATATTAATTGAAAGATTTAATAATATTTTGAGACAAGATCCTCCTTTTAATGTAAATTTAAATATACCTCATATAGAAAATGTACGTAAATATAGTATAGCCAATAGATCTGAAAATCCTAAAACAGTTTATATATATGTTGACAATGAAATGATTAAAGGATCACCTTTTTCTTCATATAGTTCAGCCCATAAAGCATTAGGATTAAAACCCAGTAGTAATACATGTAATCGTTATATTGATACTAATAGACTTTATAAAAATAAATATATTTTTACATCTAAACCTATAGATAGTGCGTCTAGGGGTTAGATTATAGTAGATAATAAATATAACATAAGAGAAATGATTATGAGAGATGTTAATAACGGATGATTAGTTCGTTACTTACACAGTAATACTGCTTCAGCTTTTTTCTTTTTAGTTTACTTACATATAGGTAGAGGTATGTATTATGGATCATATAGAGCACCTAGAACTTTAGTGTGAGTTATTGGAACAATAATTCTTGTTGCTATGATAGGAACAGGATTCTTGGGTTATGTTCATAGCCCAAAATGGTTTAAAACTAATAAAAATTTTAATTTAACTTATAAAAGATGTTATAGTACTAAGTATAGTATAAAGTATAATTTAGGTGATCGCGTAGAAAAATTTTTAATTGATAAAAACTTAAATCCTGTATTTTTATATGAAGATTTAAAAAAGCAAGATGTAAAAGATATTATTAAGAATGATTTAAAAGATTTAAGTGGAGTTTATTTAATTTTAAATAAATCTACTTTAGATTATTACGTAGGTTCGGCTTCTACGGGTAAATTCTATGCTAGATTTTATAGACATTTAATTAATTTAAGTGGTAGTAAAATTGTAAAATTAGCTGTAAGAAAATACGGTTTAGATAACTTTGTTTTTATGATTTTAGAACTATTCCCTGAAAAGGTTAATGTAGAAAATAATAAAAAATTATTGGATTTAGAAGATTTTTATTTAAAATCTTTATTGCCTAATTATAATATATTAACTGAAGCTGGTAATAGTTTTGGGTATAAACATACTGAGGTGGATCGGATAAAAATGAAGGCTAATTATAGTGAAGAACGTCGTTCTCTTATAACAAATTTAAATAAAGGTAGAACTTTTAGTGAAGAAACTATCAAAAGAATGAGAGAAAGTGTTTTAAATAGAGTTCCGTGTGTATATTCTGAAGAAGCTTTATCTAATATGAAAAAAAATTCTTGTCCGTGCTCCGCTATTATTTTATATAATCTTGGTGATAATACTGTATATGGTGAATATTCTAGTATTTTAGAAGCAGCAGCTAGTGTTAATTGTAATGAAAAAACTATTAGAAGAGCTTTAAAAACAGAAAAAAAAATACTATTAAGATCTTGAAGAGTTGAATTAAAATAGTATATTATTTTAAATTATAGTCTTACGAGTTTAAATTATTATGTTAACCTTTAGAGGGAAATAATATTAAAGTAAAATAGTCTGACAGGATTATTGAATTAATAGTGAATTTTTTTTTAATCAAAAATTTGTTATTATTTTGGCTAAATTAGTGAAAACGGTCAAAAGGTTATATATTTATAATCATAGATCGTCGGTTATCTAAATAATCGCTACAGACTGGGTCACTAACGGGTGGCTGAAATGCTGCTTAATGCACAGTCGGAACTATTAATTATTGTTGAATAATTAACTGGATATACGAACTTAAAGTTATTCAGGCTTATTATATTTTTTTTTTTATGTGTATATTTATGTTTTTGTAAATTTATGGGCCTCCGGCCACAGGTTAAATTTTGTTTTAGTACACTTGTAAGTTTTTATATGAAGTTGTACTATTTATTGTATTATACATAATAAATTAATAAGTTAGGTTGTATGTGCTACCTTATGGACAAATGTCTTTATGAGGAGCTACAGTTAAATATGCGAAGTAATAGCTGTAGTAAAATACCATAAATTGCTGGAAACTCTTTAAAATAATTAAAGACAATCAGCAGGAAATTCGATAAAACTTGAATACATTTAAAAGTATAAGATAAAAACTTTGGTTTTTTATTGTATATTTCTTCAGAGACTAAACGTGGTACATTTTTATTGTATGTTTTGAAATAAGTTTAGATATTAAAATTTAATTTAGACGTGTTTCATGCTTAACAATAAATATGAAGATATAGTCCGATCTGTTAGCGAGAGTTAGCATGGGAGAGTCGCGCCTCCACTTAGGGTAAATTTATCTGTATATATTGGGCATAAACCCTGAAAATATAGTATATACAGGATTAGAGCTAAGGATAAATCGTATTACTATTTTAATCGCATTTGATTTATTAGAGAATTGTTTAATTTATTTTTCCACTTCTTTTTATAAGGAGTTATCTGAAAAAAGTAAAAAAGACTCTAATTCAGATGTCCATATAGTATCAAAATTTACGCCCACGCTTGCAGACGTAGATTTTATAGAATGATTTGTAGGCCTTAGTGAAGCAGAATGTAATTTTTTAATAAGAACAAGAAAGAATGAAAAAGGAGAAGTAGGAGGTTTTGAATTTGTATTTAGAATAACTTTACACCTTTCGTCCCCCTTTTTTTTATTTAGGCGGGACCGAAGCCCGCTTCATTTTTAATCTTATTAATCATTAGTTTTGAGCTTTAATCTTGTATATAAGTGTTATATTTATAATATACAGATAATAATGTATTACTTTGTTGTTTACAATAAGAGACCTTCATACTAGAATATCTGTACAAAAAGCGAATACAAAGAATGTTTTTTATCTAACCCCTAACACTACATTATCTCCTGAATCTAAATTAAATCCTAATTATGTTGTAGGGTTTGTAGATGCTGAGGGGTGTTTTTCTATAAAATTTAAAAGAAATAAAAAAATGAAATTAGGATGATCAGTTTATCTGACTTTTGAAATTCATTTACATGAAAAAGATAAAAAACTATTAGAATTTATAAAAGAATTTTTTGGAGGAGTAGGTAAGATATATTTGGGTAGTAATAAAAGTTACTTATATAGTGTAGGATCTTTATCAGAAATAATAGACAGAATTTTACCTTTTTTCGATAAATATCCTTTATTATCAAAAAAATATCTAGATTATGAGCTTTTTAAACAAGCTGCATTAATTATGCAAAAGAAAGAACATTTGACAGAACAAGGTTTTTTAAATATTTTATCTATTAAATCAGTAATGCGTAATGGATTAACGGAAGTTTTAGCTGAAAGTTTCCCTAATATTACACCAGCTTCTGTTAATTTTGATGTGAAGTTGCCTGAAGTGTTAAATCCTTATTGAATAGCAGGATTTACAGAAGGTGAAGGTTCTTTTATGATCCATATCCAGAGGCATAAAGAACTTAAATTAGGAAAAGCTGTAAAATTAAAATTTCAAATTACTCAACATGAAAAAGATAAAGAATTATTAAATTTAATTTTAATTAGTTTAAATTGTGGAATGTTAATTAGTAATAAAAATTGTAAAGTCTTTGCTGTTTGAAAATTTGAAGATATTTTAAATAAAATTATTCCTTTTTTTGAAAATTATTCTTTACTTGGTGATAAAAAGTTAAATTTCTTAGATTTTGTTAAAGCTGCACATTTAATTGAAAATAAAAGACACTTAACCAAAGAAGGATTAGATAAAATAGAATCTATTAAATCTGGTATGAATTATGGAAGATTATATAAAGATTAATATTTGTACGCAGCATGCGCAGCCGATATTTATTTTTTTTATTACTCGACAATATATTTATATTCTTATTTTTTTATGATAGAGAAACTCTAGAACACATTAAACACACTTTAGGTTGTGGTAGATTAAATACTGAAAGAGATGTTTTAGTTTATACAATATCTCAATTAAGTGATATTGAAAATATATTAATACCTTTGTTTGAATCATTTTCATTAAATACTACAAAACATCTTGATTATTTAGATTTTAAAAAAGCATTCTTTTTATTTAGACATCGAAAATCTAGTGTATTAAGTATAGAACAAATACATTCAAATATTCTTGAATTGAAACAAAATATGAATACTAATAGGGTAAATTTTAAATTACCTGAAGATCATGAAATAATAATAACTAAGAATTATTTAATAGGTTTATTAGAAGGAGATGGATCTTTTTATTTAAATAAAAATGATATGTCAGTTAGAGTTTCTCTAGTTACTACAACAGTAAATAGAAAAGTTCTAGAAAAAATCCGTGAATATATCTTGAGTTTATTAGATGAACCTTCTTTTATGTTAGGTAGTACTACTAAATTAGTAAGTATTAATGATAAAAAAGTAAAAGGTGATAATAGACCCATAACTATTTTAGAGATTTCTCAAATAGATTTTATAAATAATATCTTAATACCTCATTTCGATTGTATTAAATTTAGAACTAAAAAATATAAGGATTATTTAGATTTTAGAACATTAGCTCGTTTAATTTTAGAAGGAAAGTATTTAACTGAAAAAGGTAGCGATTTAATGATAAGATTAGGTGCTAGTATGAATAATAATAGGTTATCTACGTGTTTAAATCCTATAGTTTTAGATGAAACTTTTAAATCTGAATTAGAACTTTTAATTAAATCTGACCCTTTAATATATATAGATTCAGAAGGTAGAGCTTTTATTTTAGATGCTTCGGGTAAAAAAAAATATATCAGATCTACTTATATTATAAAAGCTTATTTTTTAGATGGTTCTTTTAATTATTTTACTAATGGTATTTCATGCGCCAAATTTTTTTATGTAAGTAATAATACTGTTACAACTAGGTTAAATGATGGTAAACCTGTAAAAAATAAAGACGGTTTAGTTGTGGCTAACTGTATAAAAAGAATAAAAGCTTACTCTTCTCTTAAATAATTTTGTTTTTTATTTTGTGTCCCTCCGGGACTCAAATTATAAATTCTAATCACCTATTAAGGAAATTTTGTATTACTAATTTAATTAGTGCTATACCTTGAATTGGTCAAGATATTGTTGAGTTCAAAAATACAAACATTTATATTATATTTATTTTTAGATTAGTTTTAATTAAAAATAGATTAATTAAATTTACTAAAGATAATTTATTACCTACCATAGGAACTATTCATCACAATGCTTTAAAAAAAAATAATAAATCTTTAAGATTAGATAAACAAGACTATATTACAATACCTTCATCTTTTTTAGCTTTTCTAGTAGGGTTAATAGATGGTGATGGATATATTCAAGTAAGTAAAACAACTAAAGGGTTTATAACTATGAAATTAGTTATATCTTTACATCTAGATGATTTATCATGTTTAGAATATATTAAATCTGTTTTAAAATTAGGAAAAATTAATATATATAAAGATTTAAAAAGTCCAACTTGTAAATTAGTAATAAACAAAACTGATTTACAGGAAGTACTGTTTCCTTTACTTATCTATAATAATATACATTTTTTAACTAAGACCAGGGTAGATCAATTTAATTTAGCTATGTATATATTAAAAAATGATCTAAAATTATATAATGATTTACCTGAATTAAGTAATATACCTTCTATCTTTAATATTCCTAACAATTCTATAGATTTTACTTTATTACCTTTTTTTAAAAATTGAATTGTTGGTTTTACTAATGCAGAAGGTTCTTTTTTTATTAAAGTAAATAATGATGGTTGTTTCCAATTAAAACAAAGAGCACATACTGAATTATTTGAGGCATTTAAATTAGTATTTAACACTAATAGAAAAATTGATACTACAAATAATTTTAATCAATTTAGTGTTAGTTCTAAAGCTGATATACAAAAAGTTATTGATTTTTTCTCATTTACAGGCTTACACCCGTTAATCGGATTGAAAAATATTCAATATCTTAAATGATTAAATGATTTAAGTAAAAGTTCACGTTACGGTGGTTTAAATTATCCGAAGTAATTATAAATATATATGTGTATGAGCTCCTTAGAAAGGTAACTTTCTAGAGGCAAATGGGGGAAATTACATGAATATCTTATGTCTATCTCCTAAACATACAGATTATATGTAGCGAAATTTAACTTGGTATTTTAAATAGGTTAAAAACGTTCAACGACTAATGAGTGAGTGGTACCAACAATAAGCTCAACACGATACCCCATAAACCATAAGATTTTTGGTTTAAAGATATAGTCTAATTACATTTTAAAGAATGTGAATATAATTTAAATTTTATATATATAATAATTTGTCATTTGAGGAGGTTTTAAACACTTAGAACCATATTACGGCGACGTAATATTAAAAATTCTGCTTAATGCTGGAATATCCCCAATTATAGGAGTTATGTACGTTTTACTCTTAATTTTATTAATTGTTTACGTAAAAATCATAATGACACGGGGACAATCAGCAGGGGTTAGAAGTCTTTCTACTTTCGAAGCCTCTCAGAGACTAGACGCAGGAAATCTAGATTATGCATATATAGTTGGTTTATTTGAAGGTGATGGTTATTTTTCGATAACAAAAAAAGGGATATATTTGTTGTATGAGGTAGGAATAGAATTATCTATAAGAGATGTCCAATTAATATATAAAATAAAAAGTTTATTAGGAGTAGGTGAGGTTAATTTTAGAAAAAGAGGGGAGATAGAAATGGTTTCATTGAGAATAAGAAATAAAAATCATTTAAAAGAATTTATTCTTCCTATTTTTGACAAATATCCTATGTTTTCTAATAAGCAGTATGATTATATAAGATTTAGAGATTGTTTAATTTCTAATATTAATAAATATGATAATTTACCTTCCTATACTAGAAGTATTGTTCCATTATATGATATTGATTCCATAATAAATGCACCTTATTTTTCTTCTTGATTAGTGGGATTTATAGAAGCTGAAGGTTGTTTTAGTATATATAATCTAAAAAAAGATTATTTAGTAGCTAGTTTTGATGTATCTCAAAAAGATGCAGAAGTTTTATTATCAGCAATTGGAAAATATTTATCTTTTACTACTGCTATTCACTGCGATAAATCCAATTGTTATAAATTAAAAGTAACAAGTGTTAGATCAATAGAAAATATTATTAAATTTTTAGGTTCTGCACCTGTTAAGTTACTAGGTAATAAAAAATTACAATATATATTGTGATTAAAAGAATTAAGAAGAATTGAAAGATACAACAAAAGTATAAAAATACCATCTACCTACTAACTATATTGTAAGATTTAGATTAAGATATAGTCCGATCAACGGCGAGACCTGTTGAGTATAGTGAGAGTAATAATAAAAAATTATTATGTAGACTATCAACATATATGCAGTGTAAATAACGCTACGTTAAATAGATTTTTTGCGTTACATTTTGTTTTACCTTTTATATTAGCGGCTTTAGTATTAATGCACTTAATAGCTTTACATGATGTAGCTGGGTCAAGTAACCCTCTTGGAATTTCAGGATCATATGATAGAATTCCTTTTGCTCCTTATTATTTATTTAAAGATTTAGTAACAATATTTATATACATATTTGTATTAAGTATGTTTGTTTTCTTTGCTCCTAATTATTTAGGTGACAGTGATAATTACATTATGGCTAATCCTATGCAAACACCTGCAGCTATTGTACCTGAATGATAGAGTGAAATATAAATGTCATTCTAAAATCTCGAGAATTGCTGGAAAATTTTTATAACTAAAGACTATCAGCAGGAAAGCAATTTGTTGTTTTTCACTAAATTGAATCTTCAGAGACTATGCACGAGACAGTTATATATTTTTTATATAATTGAAGATATAGTCCGAACATAGTAGAAATACTATGATTATAACATAAGATCAATTGATTTACCTATAATTATATTTTTTATCTCTAGTCAAGTATTATTTTCAGCACGTTCAACTAAAGGGGTAACTCGTTTATCTTCATCTGAAAGAGCTTTAATTACATTACCTGATGAGGTTAAAGATATATTAATAGGGATTTTACTTGGAGATGGCTTATGCATAAGGCGAAAAAGTGGCACACTCTGATATTTAGTTTATTTATCTTCTATTAATTCTAGTATAGTTTATTCTAATCTTACTTATTCCAAAGCGACAATTTTAAAAGAAAATAAAGGAAAATCTGGTATTTATTTATGAACAAATCAAATTAACGGAAAAAGATACGTAGGAAGTTCTGTAGATTTAGGAAATAGATTTAGAAATTATTTTAATCTTTCTTATTTAGCATCTTTCAAAGATATTATGATCATTTATAGAGCTTTATTAGCTCACGGGTTAAATAATTTTAAATTAGAGGTTCTGGAGTACTGTGATCCTTCTGTTTTATTAGAAAGGGAACAATATTATATAGACCTTTTAAAGCCTGAGTACAATATTTCAAGAGTAGCAGGATCTAGATTAGGTGTTAAACACACTCTAGAAACTATTGAAAAGATAAAAGCTGGTGCTTTTAATCGTTCAAAAGAAGCTCTAGATAAAAATTTAGAACATCTAAAAAATTTAAATTCTAGCCCGGAACATAGGGAACATTTAATTAAACTTAATTCTTCTCTTGAACATGTGGCTAAAACTGCTCATCCTGTATCAGTACTGGATACACTAAATGGTGATATTCTTAATTTTAGATCTATGACTAAAGCGGCAGAATTTTTTAACGTGCGACCTGAAAATATTCGTAGACATATTTTAAAAGAAAAGCTTTTCTTAGGAAGATTCCTTATTAAAAAGGTATCTAGATAGTTTATAGTCTTCTTTATAAGAATGATCTATATCTAACATAGTAAGAAGATCACCCACTGGTAATTCTAGATTAGTTTATGCTCAAACTGCTGTAAAACATAAAGAATATTTTGACTATGTTTACAGTTTTTTTTTACCTTTTTGCGTAAATGATTATAAACCTCAATTAAGATTAGTAGTGGATAATAGAACTAAAAAAACATATAGTGCTATATCTTTCACAACTATGCAACTTCCTTGTTTTAATGAATTTAGAGAGATGTTTTACGATTCAGATAGAAAAAAAATAGTTCCAAATAACATAATAGATTTGTTAACACCTCGTGGTTTAGCATTTTGAATTATGGATGATGGAAGCAAGCACGGTAGTGGTTTACATATTAGCGTCTATGGGTTTACTAATTCAGATGTCGATAAATTAATGTTTACTCTACAAGATAAATTTAATCTAAAATGCTCTATTCATTATAACAGGGATAACAAACCTCGTATTTATATATTTAAAGAGTCTATGGACACTTTAATAACTTTAGTAAAACCTTATTTTATTAAAGAAATGTTATATAAACTAGGATTATAAAGCTGTCATTCATTACCCTATTTAGGTTATTGAGATTGACTTTTTTGATTTATTACCATTCTATGCAATATTAAGATCTATTCCTAATAAACTTTTAGGTGTTATTGCTATGTTATTTGCTATTCTTATTATTATGTTATTACCTATAGCTGATTTAGGTGTATCAAAAGGTTTCCAATTTAGACCTTTAAATAAAGTAGCCTTCTGAGCGTTTGTGGCTAATTTCTTAATATTAATGGTATTAGGAGCTAAACATGTAGAAAGTCCATTTATTGAATTTGGACAAATAAGTACTGTATTATACTTTAGCTACTTTGTGGTTGTATTACCTTTAATTAGTATATTTGAAAATACTCTTAGAGATTTAAATTTTTATATCTACGGAGGAATTAATAAATAAATAATAATAATTGTAAATATTTAATACTTTTATTTGTAAAAAGTAGTAATTTTTTAATTAAATATTACGAGGGTGAGGTATTTATAATGTTTATTGTAAATAAGGCGGGATATATACAAATAAATAAAGGTAACATTTGTATACATACATTTGCCTAAAGCGGACTTAAAAAAAAAATTTTTTTTCCCGGTTTCGCTTAAATTTTTAAAACTGAAGCTATAAAGTAGTTATACACGGATATAACTCTATTAAATATCCTTTTATTAGAAGATATGTTTTATAAGATAGTGAAAATTAGGCGCCGACTTCGTGGTCGGCATCATATTAATATTTAACATAAATAATACTAGGTGTTAAACACGTTTAATAATTTTGGATATATGTACAATTAGTAATTATTATTATACTTTTAAGCGGCTTTAAGATAAAATTGCTAATTTTATAGCTTGTGCCATGTATTAAAAAAAAAAAGTTCAAATTTTTTTAAACCTGTTTTTTATTTTTTTTAGGTTTATTTTTTTTTTGTTTGTCTTTTTTTACAGGATTACCGCTCTACGAGCTGTAAATGGTTGAGACCTTAAATTATAAATTATATGAAATAACTAAATTATCTTCTATAAAAATGGGTACTGAAAGATGATTCTTTTCAACTAATGCAAAAGATATAGGTATTTTATACTTAATATTTGCATTATTTTCAGGTTTAATAGGTACAGGATTTTCAGTATTAATTAGATTAGAATTAAGTGGGCCAGGTGTTCAATTTATTTCTGACAATCAATTATTTAATGCTATAGTTACTGCACACGCTATCTTGATGATCTTCTTTATGGTCGAAAAAAGTTTTATTTTTAATTTTTTTAGTCTAAATTCCTTTTTTTATAAGAATCGTCTTGACGATTTAAATGCTGATGTTGTTATAGGGGATTCTAATAATAATAATGGTGATAATAATGAATTTAAATATACTAAAATTGTCGTTAATGATCCCTCTAATAATAGAAAACTTATTCTTAATAACACTAAGAATAAAAAAGGTGTATATGTTTGAGAAAGTTTAGACGGTAAAAATTTGTATGTTGGTCACTCTATTAATTTATATAATAGAATTTCTTCTTATTTTATGTCATCTATTCTTAAAACTAAATCACGTAGAGTTTTACGTTATTTAAATAAATATGGGTTTAATAATCTTAAATTAACTATTTATATTATGGATGATAAATCTACTTTAGATGAAGTAGTTAGTTTAGAACAACATTTTATGGATACTTTAAATCCTAATTTAAATGTGGATCCTATTGCTAGTAGTTCTGGTTTTCATACACCTATGAGTATTGAAATACGTGAAAAATTACGTAAAGAAAGAGGTACACCTGTATATATCTATAATTCAGTGGATTTTTCTTTATTACATCTTTTTGAATCAAAACAATATGTTTATAATTCCATTAATATACACCATAAAATTTTAAACGATTGTTTAAGTACTGGTACTTTATATTTAGATACTTTTTTCTTTTCTTTAGATCTAATCAAGGAATCCCCTAATAATGCTAATTTAATTAGTTTAGCTGAACTAAAAGAGTTAGTTAAAGAAAAACGTGATAAATTTATTGTAAAACATCCTGCAGCTAAAATAATAATAGCGGAATATAAAGATGATCCAAGTAAAAACTTGGAATTTTCATCTTTAAACAGTTTAGCTACACATTTAAAAGGTGATCGTCAAGTTATTAGAGAATATCTGAAAGGGAACACAACAAAATATTATCGTGGAAAATGGAAATTTAGATACAAAAATTAAAATAAATAGGCATGGCCGAATAGGATAGAAATATCTTATGTTTTATTTTACTATTTGCTGGGATACCTTTAGAGCCTTTATATCTAGTACTACAGACTTTATATTATATAAAAGCAGTAGGATACAGTAACAATTAAAGGATTAGGCAATCAGCAGGAAACCAAATATAAAAGGGCTCTCTTTCTGTTTTTTTTTGTTTTTATATTGAGCAATAAACACTTTTATAAAGTAGGATCCTCAGAGACTACACGTAAAATACCTGACTAATTATATATATAATTATCTTATTGTGGTTAAAGGTAAAGATATAGTCCAAACATTAATGAAAGTTAATGAAAATTGTATGCCAGCTTTAATAGGAGGTTTTGGTAATTTCTTAATGCCACTTATGATAGGGGGACCTGATATGGCATTCCCTAGACTTAACAACATTAGTTTCTGATTATTACCACCTAGTTTAATTTTAATCGTATTCTCGGCCTGTATTGAAGGTGGAGCAGGTACAGGATGAACGCTTTTAAAGGATAAGGTGTTGCTTCTCGGTAACGAGGAGGCAATAAAACTCTTCTCGATGCGTGAAATTCTTCTATTGCTATTTTATATAGCATACGTTATTGACTACTCATGCTTTAAATATGTGGCCTCCGGACTCATATTAAAAGCGTACGTAAAAATGTCAATTGCACGGAGACAATGCGCCTGGGTAGATACTAAAAATTATTCTACCCATCAGAGACTTAACGAAGAGTATCCAGATAAAAATAGTAGAATTTGATTTGAAAAATGATTAGTAGGAGTAACTGATGGAGATGGTTCTTTTTCTATTGTACGTCAAAATGATAGGTGAAATTTAGCTTTTAAAATAAGTCAATCGAGATATAACCTAAGACTTCTTTATTATATAAAAAAAGAGTTAGGAGTTGGTTCTATTACTACTGATAAAACTAAAGCACAGTTTTTTATTAGAGATAGAAAAAAACTTCATGATATTATATTTCCTATATTTGATAAATATTCTTTATTAACAAGTAAAATGTTTAATTATGAAAGATTTAGACAAGCTTATTTTATTTTAGAAGATGCTAGTTTAACTAAAAATGAAAAAGATCTAAAACTATTTGAACTTAAAAATAGTATTTTACCTGATAATTATATTTCTCCGGCTTGAAGTAAAGCTAATTTACCTTTAAAGAGTATTAATGATTTAAATAATGTAATGACTAAGCCTTGATTAGTAGGGTTTATTGAAGCTGAAGGTAGTTTTTATTTAGTTAAAAAAGCTGAGGATAGAATGACTCATGGTTTTGGCTTAACACAAAAACTTGATAAAATTGTATTAGAAGCTATAGGTTTTAATTTACATATAGCTACTAAAGTAAAGTATAAATCTAATCAGGGGGCCCCCGGAGGGGCTAATTATTATATTTTAGATACTACTAATTCTAGAGCTATTGAAAATATTATAGATTTTTTTAGAAATACAATGAAAGGTATGAAAGCTGTTGAATATAGAATATGATGTAGATCATATGTTAAACATAAAGGAAATTATGCCAAATTAGAAAAAGTCAGAAATATAATTAGAAAATTAAGAACTAATTTACAAAAAGTAGAACAATAATTCTATCTATTTATCTGGATAAAGGTATAGTCCGAACAACAAATAAATTTGTTGAGTATAACGATAGTTTAAATAAGCTTCTATTTAAATGAGGTTATCAACATAATTGTTATCCTCCTCTGTCAGGACTACAAAGTCATAGTGGACCTAGTGTAGATTTAGCTATATTCTCATTACATCTGTCAGGTGTTTCTAGTCTTTTAGGTGCAATTAATTTTATTACAACAATTGCTAATATGAGAACACCAGGTATTAGATTACATAATTAAAATAAGCCTTTATTGTGTAAAAGAGCCAAATTCCGGGGAAGCCCTAAAGTTTTAGTAACCAAAGTTATAAAAGAAATTTTATGACCGGCCTGGTTAATGACCCAGGGTAAGGTAACATCACTAAAAATAAAATAATATATTGTTTTAATGGGTAATCGTGGATCTAAATCAGCAATTAAGTATGAGTCTTTTATTAGGCTTAGTTATACATACTTATACTGTAAAAGAGCAACGAGTAGATGGTTCTTCGAAATTAAAAAATTTAGATTTCGTAAGGTGTACTCTAGTTACTGGGGAAACTCGGTCTAAGTTTAAATTTGTTAATAATTTTTTTATTTAGATTATTGACTAAATTTGATACTTAAAATTAATATTATATATATTAATAAACGAATTATACTACTAGCTCTAATAGTCTTAATCCTTGATTAATAACAGGTTTCAGTGATGCTGAAGCTAGTTTTGGTTTAAATATTAATAAACAACCTAAACTTAAAATAGGTTGAAGTATTAAATTAGTATATTCTATTCATTTACATTCTAAAGATGCGGATATTTTATACTCGTTACAACGTAGTTTTGGTTTTGGTAATGTATCTATTTACGGGGATAAAGTATTATATCAAGTATCTAAATTAAGTGACTTAGAATGTATTATTGCTCATTTTTATAAATTTCCACTTAAATCTCAAAAATATGCAGATTATTTATTATTTAAACAAGCATTTGAAATTGTTAAAGATAAATTGCATACTACTGAAAATGGTCTACAAAAATTACTAAGTATTAGAGCTTCTCTTAATAAGGGTTTATCTGAAAGATTGAAAACAGATTTTAGTAATATTATTCCTGCGTTAAGACCAGAAGTTCCTAGAGTTAGTTTAAATTTTGAAAATGTAGAGGATAAATTTTGAGTATTAGGATTTGTAAGTGGAGAAGGGTGTTTCTTTGTAAAAACTAGTAAATCTAAGACACATAAATTAGGTGTTAGTGTGGCATTAGCTTTTTTAGTTTCTCAAAATTTACGTGATTATTCTTTATTAGAAGAATTAAAAAAATTCTTTAGTTGTGGTACATTAACTATTACTGAATCTTCTGAGGTTGGTACGTTTAATGTCAGAAGTGTTTCTGATGTTTTAGATAAAATTATACCTTTTTTTGAAGAGTATCATATATTAGGGGAAAAACACAAAGATTTTAAAGATTTTAAAGAAGCATCCTTATTAATTAAATCTAAATTACATTTAACTCAAGAAGGGTTAGATAAAATTATATTAATTAAATCAAGAATGAATTTTAAAAGAAATTAGAAAGTATTATAAAATTATTATGCTTAGTACAGTTATTTGAATTTTATTTAGCCAATGTTAGGCATCTTCTAGCTTTCTGCTGTGTCCCGCTAGGGACTAGAATTTAAATAAAACAAAAAAATAATTTATTGTATTAATGCTTACAGACTTTTAGGTATTAAGTTAAATTTAAAATTATGCATTATTAATATTTTTTTATTGATATTTTGCTACGAATATGGCTTTATTCGGATGAGCTGTAGTTATTACAGCTGTTTTATTATTATTATCACTTCCAGTCTTAGCTGGTATTATACTGCTAGCTTTATATTTGGCTAATTGCTGGGAAAAGATATTTATATTGTTTATATCTCTATCAGCAGGATGTTTAATAAGTTTAGATTTATTAAATATCTTCAGAGACTATACGCCAAAATTTGTATGTTATAAAGGGTCCCACGTGCTCAGTGAAACACGCACGTGGGCTTATTTAAATTCTAAATTATTTTCAACAAGTTCAAATCCGAAAGAAAATACTTTAAAAGAGTATAATAAAAATAATGAATTTGATCCGAGATTTGCTTCATATTTAGCTGGTTTAATAGAAGGTGATGGTACTATTATAGTGCCAAAATCTGAAAGATCTCCTAAGGGTAAATTATATTATCCTTCAATTCAAATTGTTTTTGATTTAAGAGATCTTCCTTTAGCTATTATGATACAATCAAAGTTAAATCATGGATCTGTTTCTAGAAAAAAAGGTTCGAATGCTTATGTATTTTCAATAAATAGTTTTGAAGGTTTAATTCTTGTAACGAATATTATAAATGGTTTTATGAGAACACCTAAAATTTATGCATTATATAGATTAATCGATTGATTAAATTTAAGATTTAATTTAAATATAGAAAAAAAATATATGGATAAAAGCAATATAAATTCTAATAATTGATTAGCAGGATTTATAGATGCAGATGGACATTTTTCAGTTAGAACTACTCTAAATTCTAAATATCCTAGAATAGAATGTAAATTTGAATTATCTCAAAGACAAAATGATCATAATAATGAAAATAATTTTGAATATTTAAGTTTAATAGCAGATTTTTTATCTACAACTGTAAAAGAAATTCGAATGGATAAACCTAAACCTGAATATAGAGTAAGAACTACTAGTTTAAATGGTAATTTGATATTAATAGAATATTTAGATAAATATCCTTTATTTTCAAGTAAATATTTAAATTATAATGATTGAAAAAAAGTGTTAGCATATTTTGAAAATAAAAAGCATACAGAACCAGAATCTATAAAATCTATAGTTGAAATAAAATTACAAATGAATAATCAAAGAACTGAATTTGTTTGAGATCATTTAAGTAAATTTTATAACTTATACAAGTAAGATATAGTCCCAACAATATGGAAACATATTGAGTATCTACCGTAAGTAGGAACTATTGGAACTATTTGCGAGGTTTAAATTACCATGAGACCTAGTCTAGTAGATCAAGACAAATTTGGGTATAACTATGATTCTTACAGACCGTAATTTTAATACTTCATTCTTCGAAACAGCAGGGGGTGGAGATCCTATATTATTCCAACATCTTTTCTCGAAGGATATTTTAATAAAATATTTTATTATTTTAAGTATTTTTTCTGTTATAATTTATTTTAATAAATGAATTTTTACTTTATTTAAGGATTTCTTTATAATTAATTCTAGTACTTTTACAGATAAATTTAATTTTTCTAAATTTTATGCAAGTTTTACCAATTATTTGCCTAATACAGCTTTACCTACTGAAAAATTTTTAACTTGATTAATTGGATTTACAGAAGGAGAAGGATCATTTATAGTAAACAATAGAGGTGATTTGGTTTTTGTAATTACACAAAGTAATTATGATATTAATGTTTTAGAGTTTATAAAAGAAACTTTAGGGTTTGGTAAAATAATTGCTCAATCATCTCACACTAGTAGATATGTTACTCAAAATAAAAAAGAAATAGAATTGATCATTCATTTATTCAATGGTAATCTTGTTTTACCTATTAAAAAAGAGAGATTTTCAAAATTTGTAGAAGGTTTTAATGTTTGGGTAAGTAAAGGAAGAATTAGATTAAACACTATTGAATTAAAAAATAGTTTTATTTTACCCAGTTTAGATAATAAATGGTTGTTGGGGTTTGTAGATGGTGAAGGTTGTTTTACTTGTTCAATAGGAAAAGATAAAGGATTTAGTTTTAATTTCAATATTTCTCAAAAATGAGAGGAAAATGTTAAAGTTTTAGAACATTTTTGTATTTTATTTAAAGGAGGAGCAGTGACAAAACATACTGCTAATAGTGTTTATGAATATAGAATAGGAGGAGTACAAAATTGTAAAAATGTATTTCCTTATTTTGATAATTATGCATTATATACTAAAAAATCTCTATCTTATAATTTATGAAAAGAAGTTCATAAAGATTTATTAAATAAAGATCATTTAGATTCTATAAAAAGAGTAAATATGATTGAAAAAGCTAGAATGATAAATATAATTAATTAAAATATAGGGAAAAAAAGTTAAGGTTTAACGTGAAAGTTAAAATACTTTTAAGGCAGATTTAAGATATAAGACCTGAAAAAGGAAATATTATTTATTTAATATACCTTAGACTTAGTTAATATTTAGTTATTACTACTTGCAACTTTTAAGTAACATATATATATAATAGCGTATATATTTTTTTACATATCAATATAGTTTTTAATAATAAATTGATATAAGAAAAAGTTAGTATAAATATTAGCGATACTGATGTTAACGGTCAATAAGTATTCTTGTTTAAAGACCGTCGGTTATCTAAATAATCGCTACAGACTGGATCATCAGTGGGTAGCTGGGATGCTGCTTAATGTACAGTCGATTTCTTCTATACTTTATGTATATATAAGCCCATAGGTAAAGCCAATGGTACCTAGATTTAATAAAAGAACGTAAAAATTATTTATGAAAAGTTAAATTTGAAGAAATGGATTCTTCGGTCACCCCGAGGTTAAATTTATAAGCCTCGTAATGTTGCTATATGCTGGGAAAGCTTCGATGTATAGTTTTAAATACTATATCTTTATAGACACAGTAAAAAAGTTAAAACGATGAAGTCAATCAGCAGGTAACACCCAATTTTTTTTTTTTAAAAAAAAAATTGGTGGAACCTCAGAGACTATATGCGACAATACTGAAAATATAAAAAATATATCTATTCATGTACCTACTCACTTAAAACCCTTAAATGATGAACAATTCGGACATTATTTAGCAGGTTTAATTGACGGGAAGGGTTATTTTAATACCCAACAACAATTAATAATTGAATTTAGTTCTTCTGATGTTAAATTAGCCTACTATATTAAAAGTATGATAGGTTTTGGTCAAGTAAAAAAAGTTAAAGATAAAAATGTTTATATATATATTATATCTAATAAATTTGGTATTATTAAAACAATAAATTTGATTAACGGTAAATTAAGAATTATTGACAAGTTTAATCAAGATATTGATAATATATTAACTAATTTAAAAGAAAATATAGAATTTAAATTTAATGATTCTAATAATTTGATTAACGGTAATTATTGAATTACAGGTTTTTCTGATGCAGGTGCTAGTTTTCAAATTGAAATTGTTAATAAAATTAATGAACCTAAACCAGAAATTAGATTAAACTTAAAATTTGATAAACAAGATAAAAATGTCTTAATATTAATTAAAGAAGTATTTGGAGGTATTATTTCATATGAAAAATTAAATAATAGTTATACATATAATTCTAATAGTTTTGGCTCTGCTAGAAAAATCTTAAATTATTTTGATAATTTTCATTTACAATCTAATAAATATGTTAATTATCTTAAATGAAGAAAAGCATATATAATAGTACAAGAAAAAAATTATTTAACAGAAAGAGGAATGGATAAAATTATAAAATTGAAAAATTCAATAAATATAAATTCAGTATAAGATAGAGTCCTAACAAAGACTAAAGTTTTTGAGTATTAATCTTAATAGATTATAGACTTATACTATTAAATTAATCAAAATATTTGTTATATATTAATTATTCCTGCTTTTGGAATAGTTAGTACTACATTATCAGCAAATTCAAGTAAAACTATATTCGGTTACAAAAGTAGCTCTTTAATAAATTTCATTTTATTAACGCAACAAACTGTATTCGGGAAAATTTATATAGAAATATTTTTTTTATATTTACTATTTAATAACCCGCAGATAACCAAAGCATTAAGTGTAGCATCTAAATTTTTTGTTGGCTTAGAAATAATTAAATATTTAATTATTAGTAAAACCTTTTATATGCTAGGTTGAATATTAAAAATTTTTACACTTAAAAATAATAATAATTTTTTTAATTCATTAAAATATAAATTGATTGATTTACATTTAATTTCTACGATTATTAATAGATGTCGGTTTACTTATAATTCTCGTTTTATCTCTTTAACGAAGTTATTTTATTCTGTATCCCTCTCTCGAATGGAGTATTTACATCCTTATTTCATAACGGGGTTTACAGATGGAGAAGGGTGTTTTTTTATTAATATTAGACCTAGACCTAATAGAGAAAAAGGTTATGCTGTAGAACTCTTATTTAAGATATCTTTATCTTCTAAGGATAAATTCTTGTTAGAAAAGATAAAAAAATTTTTTGATGTAGGAACGATATTAGATCAAGGAAGCACCGTCTCGTATAATGTCAGATCTTTAAAGGATATTCAAGTTATTGTGAACCATTTTGATAAGTATCCATTAATAACTCAAAAATGATCGGATTATCAATTATTTAAACAAGTATTTGAATTAATGAAGCAAAAACAACATTTAAATATTGATGGTTTAAATAAGATAGTTGCGATTAAAGCTGTTTCTAATAAAGGTTTATCAGATAAATTGAAAATACTTTTTCCTGATGTAATACCAGTAGTTAGACCTTTAGTTAAGAGTTCCAAAATTCCCGATCCTTATTGAGTTGCTGGATTTGTTGAAGCTGAGGGTAGTTTTTATATAAAAGTTTCAAATAAAAATGCTGTAAGTTTTAGATTTTTAGTAACACAACATATTCGAGATATGGAACTATTAAATAATTTAGCTTTGTATTTAAATTGTGGTTATGCTATACCTAGATCTAATAGTGTTAATCATTATGATTATTTTGCTACAAAAAAAGAGGACATTAAGTGTAAAATTATTCCTTTTTTTGAAAAATATACTCTTCAAGGTAATAAATTAAAAGATTTTAGGGATTTTAAAAAAGCTGTAGAACTTAAATGTAATAATCTTTCTTTAACACCGGAAATTTTGGCTGACATAATGCAAATAAAACAAGGAATGAATCAAAATAGATTACCTGAACATTACACTGAAAAAACTTCACTAGATTCTAATTTATCCTCTACAACGAAGCTTAATCTAACTAAAAAAAGTGTAGGCTCCATGTTGTGTACAAAAAGACATTTTTCTAGTGCAATTCCTAGAGATAAGCGAGATAAATTGGATCAAAAAAAATATTTAGAATGATTGGCGGGATTGATAGATGGAGATGGTCAATTTAAAACCACTAAAAAAGGTTTTTCAAGTTTTAATATTATAATGGATATAGAAGATAAAGGGGTATTGTATGAAATAAAGCATAGATATGGAGGTTCTATTAAATCGATTTCAAGGTCTAATTCCTTAAAATATAAATTATTGAATAATAAAGGGTTAATAGCCTTAATTCACGATATTAATGGTTTAATTAGAAACCCCGTAAGAATGCTTCAGTTAAGTAGGATTTGTGAAAATTATAATATAGATCTTTTAGAACCTAAACCCTTAGTCTATCTAAATGGTTGATTTAGTGGGTTTATAGATAGTGATGGTTCTATATATATAGATGAAAAGTCTTACTTATTAACTATTTGTGTAACACAAAAAAATAAATATTTATTAGATCCTTTACAAATTTTATATGGAGGAAGAATTAAAATTCTTTCTTATAAAGAAGCGTTTCAATATTCTATATTTAGAAAAAACGAGGTATTAGGTTTAATGGATAATTATTTTAAAAATTTTCCTTTAAAATCATATAAAGCATCTTTAAGATTTAATTTAATTAAAGAATTTTATCTTTTAAAAGATTATAAAGATTTAAATGTTAAAGAAATAGAAAAATTCAATCGATGAGTGTCATTTAAGAATAAATGAGATAAAATCTAATTAAGTGATAACTTATATCAAAAAATGAAAAATTATTATTATATGTGAGTAGGAATCTCAGAGGCCATATGTTTGTGATCGACTAATTAATAAGATTCTTTTTAGAAATATTACTAGGTACTCCCTTTTTATGAAAATTAAAAAATTCATTAGTAAAAATCTTAGTAATTAATGATAACCCGCAGATAACCAAAGCACGAAGTGTAAACTTCAAACTCTGTATAAAAGAACTTATGGGGTTAAGCATGTTAGTAGGAATCTCAGAGGCCATACGTTTGTGATCGACATTGCTTTTTACATTTAACTGTTTATATAAATCTATGACACAAGCTTTAAATTTATTTTTTAAAGGAGGGATATTTCGTCAACAATCATGCTCAACACCCTCAATAAATCCCGTAATGTTTTTAGCTACCTCTGATATGGAGGATTATAAAGATAAAGAACCAGATAACCGAGAAATTGATGATGATTTTGAAAAACCAGGTAAGGGTTACAATAAACCATCTAGTGATGGTTCTAATGATAAATTTTATGAATGGTTAGCGGGAATTATCGACGGAGATGGTTGTTTTTTAGTTTCTAAAAAAGGATATTGTAGCTTAGAGATAGTTACACAACTTAGAGATAAAAAATTTTTATATCAAATAAAACAAAAATTTGGTGGTGCTGTAAAATTAGTAAGTGGGAATAATCATTTAAGATATAGATTACATCACAAAGAAGGTTTATTAAATTTAATTAATAAAGTTAATGGTTTAATAAGAAATCCTATAAGAATTCTTCAATTAGGTAGAATTTGTGAAATTTATGATATAGAATTAAAAGACCCTAAATCCTTAACTTACTATAGTGGATGATTAGCTGGGTTTATAGATACTGATGGTTCAGTATATTTAAATCTTGCTTCAGGTCAATTATACATAACAGCTACTCAAAAAAATAGATTTATTTTAGAAGCTTTAGTTGAATTATACGGAGGTACAATATATCCTCAGGTTAAAAAAGAAGCTTTTAAGTGAGTTTGTTATAAAAAAAAAGAAGTTTTAGCTTTAGCTAATGACTATTTTAAAGTTAATCCTTGTAGATCTGAGAAAATGATGAGAATAAGTATGATTAATGATTTCTATAAACTTAGAAATTTACACGCTCATACTGCTCCAGTAAATTCTGATTTAGGTAAAACTTGAAAATATTATATGATCAAATGAAATAGTTTTATGGAAAAATAGTTTAACAAAAAAAATGTAAAATAGACAACAGTATATTAATTAGTCGATTAAGAGATGGTCCAATTCATATAACTTATTAAGAGCTGTTCGTAATCCATAACGCTCACACTTTAATTATTGCTCTCTACATAATTAAATTTAATTTTCTTTTTAATTCACGTGACCTTTAAGGATCACGTGGGCATATTATTTAGAAAGGGTCTACCATCTACGCTGTAGGGGGGACCTATTAGTTATTTAAACTATAAATTTCTACTTAATAGGGTGGGTTAGGGGCATAAAAACAAAATATTTAATATATATGTGTAGAGAGCAAAGTAATTATTTTGTTAAAAATTTTGTAAGTTTGTGAAAAGTACATCGGGATGGTTTACGCCATGATGTCAATTGGAATATTAGGATTTATTGTTTGAAGTCATTTTGAGGCTTCGCCCTATAGTGATATAGGGAATATAATTTATTTTGCTATATGCTGGAACAGTTTAGTATTAATAAGTACCTTGAATGGTAAAAATCTTATTAGTTATACTCAATCAGCAGGCAATTTGTCCCTGTATTCGGGGAGCGTTAGCGCTTCTTGGGATAATAAACAAAGTGCTTCAGAGACTACACGCAAAACATCTTTTAATTTTACAGCTTTTCGTGATTATTATAATACATTTTTTAAAAATAGTTCTCAATTATCTGATGATTGATTAACTTGATTTATTGGTTTTGCAGAAGGAGATGGAGCTATTCAAACTTATGCTAATAGTACTAGAATGCGTTTTGTTCTTACTCAAAAAGAAAGCTTAATATTATACGATATTAAAAATAAATTAAATATAGGTGAAGTTAGACATTTCCCTCAAGGGAAAAGTGGTAAAAATAATGATTTTTACAGATTAATCGTTGATGATCCTTCACATATATTGTTGTTAGCTCATTTATTTAATGGGAATTTAGCCTTTAACCATAGAATTGAACAATTAGCTCTCTGAGTTAATGTTTTAAATCATCGTTTTGGGTATAATACTATAGAATTAAATAGTACACCTGTTACAATTACTTTATTAGATGCTTGATTGTCAGGATTTACTGACGCCGAGGGATGTTTTAATGTATCTATTACAGCAAATTCTAGATATGTTTTAGGGCATGTAATAAAAATGCGTTATTTATTAGATCAAAAAGATAAAATTATACTTAATAAAGTATATGAATTATTTGGATTTGGTAAAGTTACATTAAGATCAGGTACTGAAGATGTCTATCGTTATACTGCTACAGGATTTAAACCTTTAAATGATGTAGTAAGATATTTTAAATCTTTCCCGTTACGTACAAAAAAAGCTTTTTCTTTTGAAAGATGATTGACTGTACATAATATAGTATCTAATAAATTACATTTAACACCCCAAGGTTTAAATGAAGTAAGAACAATACAAAAACAAATCAATTTAAATAATAGTATTACTAATAAAACAGGACAAGCTTAAAGATGAAGATATAGTCCGATACCAACTGTTAAGTTGGCATATTTATAGTATGAGTAAATTAACTATTTCAATTTATTAACAATTTGCATCATATGTATACAGTAGGATTAGATGTCGATACTAGAGCTTATTTTACAGCTGCTACTTTGATAATAGCAGTACCAACAGGAATTAAAATATTCTCATGGTTAGCTACATGTTACGGGGGATCTATAAAATTAACTCCTCCTATGTACTTTGCATTAGGATTTGTATTCATGTTTACTATCGGAGGATTAATAATCCACTTAGTTCTCCCTTTAAAGATCACTATATACTGGGAACTTCTGACAATTATACTACTAGATATTTATTTAATTTCAGTGACAATGTATAATTTTGAACAATCAGCAGGTAACCAACGGATATATAAAGTTATCCTAGTAGGAACCTCAGAGACTACACGTGATCCATGCAACGTAGTTGCTTGAAGATATAGTCCATGAAATAAAAATTATTTAACTCCTTTAAAAAATAATTTTAATAAAATTATTCTCCGTTCTTACTCTACTTCTAATCAAGATAATACAAATAATTTAAATCCTATAATAATATATGATAACTTTAAGGATAATAGGTCTAAAATATTAAAAGAACAAAAAGATAAATCTGGTATTTATTGTTTAATAAATAAAATTAATAATCATTCTTATATAGGTAGTTCCGTTAATTTAGCTTCTAGAATGAAAAATTATCTTAATGATGCTTTTTTAAAAAGTAGACAAAATATAAATATGCCTATTGTTAAAGCTTTACTTAAGTATGGTCAATCTAATTTTACTTTATATATATTAGAACACGTAGATGTTAAATCTTTAATAATTAGAGAAACCTATTTTATAACATCAGTTATGCCTTATTATAATGTATTAAAACAAGGTTATTCTTCTTTAGGTTACAAACATACAGAAGAAACTAAAGAACTTTTATCTCAATTAGCAAAAAATAGAGTACATAGTGATATAACTAAAGGTTTAATATCTAAAGCTTTAACTGGTGAAAACAACCCTTTTTATAATAAAAAGCATTCTATAGAAAGTAGAGTAAGAATGATAGAAGCTAATTCAGCCTACCCTGTTTATATTTATAATTCATTAAAAGAATTATTAGTTATTTACCCTTCTGTTTCAACTTTAGCTAATTTAATTAAATCTAATCATTCTACAATAGTTAATCATATAAAAGAACAAACTATTTTTAGAGGAGAATGGTATTTTAGTAATTTACCCTATAATATACATGATACTCCTATTATAACTAATTGAATTTATAAAGAATCTGAAGAACTAATATTAAGCATAAATAATAGTAGTCATATTAGAAAAGCAGTATTTGTGTATGATGCTAATAAAAATTTTATGTATAAGTTCGAAGGAGTAACAGATGCTCAAAGAGCTTTAAAAATAAACCACAGTACTATAAAAAAATATGCTAAATTAAGTGGTGTATATGGTGATTATATATTTAGTTATGAGAGATTAACGGAGTCGGATTAATGATTTTTATTCGTAAGTGGAGTTTTATTAGCTAACGCTTCATTAGATGTTGCATTCCATGATACAGTGATTATCCTTTTTTTTTCAATTAATATATTAATGGTTAAAATAAAAAATGATAAACTTTTTTTTAATAATTCTAGTTCATCTTTTAATTTATTAAACTTAGGCGCCGTCGGCATCGATGATTACATTAAAAAATTTTGAGTAGGTCTTATGGATGGAGATGGCAGTATACAAGTAAATCATTGAAAAGAAAAGTCTTTACAATATAGATTAGTTATTAAATTAAAAAATGATATTCTTAATTACGAGATGTTAAATTTAATATCTAAAACTATTGGAGGTTATGTCAGAACTGTAAAACAAGATGTAATTTGAGTAGTTAATAAAAAAGAAGATATAGTAGAAATTCTAAAAATTTTTGAGGAATATCCTTTATTAACTTCTAAAAAAATATGTCAATTAAACTTTTTAAAAACTTGTTTAACTAAAAATAGTATGAATTATTACTTAAAAAATAGAAATAATAAATTTTATAATCAATCTGAAATACTTAAAGCTCCATTTATAACTCCTAGTTATTTTAAAGAATGGTTATCTGGGTTTATAGAAGCTGAAGGTTGTTTTTCATTAAGAAAATCTAATGCTCATTCATTTTCAATAGGACAAAATGATGATTTATACTTAATTGAAGCTATAAAATTACATTTTGAGGCTAGTAATGCAGTAAGAAATTCTTATGATAATTTTTATGCTTTAGAAATTTATAAAAAAGAAGTTTTAAAAAGAATAATAACACATTGTTCTAATTATCCATTATTAGGAGAAAAAAGGATATCGTTTGAAAAATTTAGTGAAAAGCTAAATAATTAAATAGTAAGTGTCTTGTAGTCATGTCACCGTGAAAAGAGTTATATACTTTTCGGTAATATATAATTATTTATATATTGCTAACGATGAAGTCTTATATGTTATTTTAAATGCAAATAACGTAAAAAAAAATATAAGATAATATCGTGGAAACTGAAATAAGTAAATTTATTTTAGGCTCCGTAGAGACTAAACGTGACAGTCTAAAGTTTATTAAGTTAAATATTAGATAAGTTATAGTCCGATCCATCGTGTGAACGATGTTATATAAATTACCCCATTTTTGAGCTTATTGACTTACTACGTGGTCGCTCAAATGGGCCAGAATAATTTATCTTCAACTAAGAATTATTTTGCAATTGACTATATGCTGGAAACTATATTATTTGTGTATTGTTTACTATTTATTAATACGTTTTATCTTTATAAATTAGATGCCAGTAGGAATAATATTCTTTTAAATAGTCAAAATAATGATATTACAATAGATTCAGACCCTATGAATATACAATCAGCAGAAAACTGCAAAGGATTCTCAGAGACTATACGTCAATTACCTAGTGAAGATTCCAAGTTTTGAAATTGATTTGCTGGTGTAATAGATGGTGATGGAAATTTTGATATTAGAACTGTTAATAATAAAAGAGTTCTTAAACAAATTAGAATTAAACTACATAATAGAGATGTTAGAATATTAACACGCATACAAGATTATTTGCATATGGGAAAAATTAGAGCAGATAAAAATAAACCTTATTCAATGTATATAGTTTCTACCAGAGAAACTATGATGCATATTGTCAATAATCTTAATGGTTTAATTAGATTAAAAGTACCGGGGTTTAAAGAGGCTTGTAATTTATATAATATAGATTATATTGAAGCTAATTATAACATTGGTTTATATGATCCTTATTTTGCAGGCATAGTTGATACTGATGGTAGTATAGTATTTAATTATGCTGGTAATAGAATAGAATGTAATTTAGAATTTCAATATAGTGAATACTCATCTAAACTAAATTTTGATAACACTATACTAAATTGTAAACCAACTGTTCTTAAGCGTAAAAAATCTTATAAATCAGGTAGTTCTAAAGATTTCTCATCTATTGCATTTAAATTTCAAAATGTAAATAATATGCTATTCATATATGATTATTTTATGCATAATAGATTATTTTGTGACATGAAATTTTATAGAGTTACAAAAATTAAATCCTTTATAGAAATTAGAAAATATAAAACATCTTCTAGGAATAGTGTAGAGCATAAAATATATTCAGACTTTATGATAGATTGAATTAAATATGAGAATCCTTTATGATATAAGGTTCCTTTTGTTAATAAATATCTATTGTATAAAGGTGAATAGGAAATTGTTACAGGTAAAGAGATAGTCCACAACTATATTATTAGTTGCATTTCCACTATGTTTTAAGTATGGGAGCTGTGTTTGCAATGTTTAGTGCATGATACTATTGAATACCTAAAATGATAGGTTTAACTTATGATTTAACTTTAGCAAAAGTACAATTCTGAATATTATTTGCTGGGGTTAATATTACATTTATGCCTCAACATTTCTTAGGTCTACAAGGAATGCCTCGTAGAATCAGTGATTACCCTGATGCTTACGCTGGTTGAAATTTAATTAGTAGTTTCGGATCTATTGTTAGTGTAGTTTCTGCTACATTATTCTTGTACATCGTTTACAAACAATTAGTAAGCGGTCAAGCTGCGACTAGAAATGTGTGACTTGCACCTCAATTCTTCTCTGATACACTAAGAATTTTAAGTAACAGATGTGCTAACAGTTTAGAATGAGTATTGTTAAGTCCACCTGCACCTCATCCTTTCGTATCACTACCTAAACAAAGTTCTTTAACTCCTTCTAATTCTTAATTGAGTAGAGGATAATACATAAATTTACTAAGTTTTGGGTATATTATCAAAGGCATACTGTGTTTATGTCGTAAGTTCTGTTAATTTAGCTAGTAGAGCTTTAAATTATATTAGAAACAAAAATTAAAATCTTCATTTACAAAATGTTATTGCAAAGCATGGATTAAATAATTTTTTGTTTTTTGTTTTAGAATTATTACCGGAAGATTCTTCTTCTTATAATGATTTATTAGATTTAGAGCAAATTTATTTAGATAAGTTTCAAATATATTTATGGGCCAGAGTTAGGCCCAGGTTATTTATTACAATATCTAGTGTTATGTATATAATATCTAGATGGCATGACTTATAGTTGTTTAATAATTATAAGTCATGCAAACCTCATTAGCTTAATAGGAAAAGCATAATATCTAATATAAGTTATTTAGTTCGAATCTAAATTGAGGTTAGATTATTAAAATAATTGGTGTTCAGTTTGTCTTATCATTGAGGTGTAGTGTACAATAAAATAGTGATTTAGTAGCGCAAGCGTCATAGATATATCTAAACTAGTTGCACTAAAGGTAACCTATATGATGTAAAATATATAAAGCCCTTTCCCTCCGGGCCTATGCCTTAAGGTGGGGATGTTTCATTAGCAAGCTCCGGGGAATTGAAATCTCTTTATGTCATCTTAAATATTTATTTCTTCTAAGTTAAAGTTGGGGGCCTATCTTATAAATGGAGTAAAGGAAATATTAAAGAATATTTACCGAAAACTTGGCTAATTGCTGGAAAGACGTAACATTGGTTACCGGAGGGTTTACGTTCAATCAGCTGGTAATCTTATTTTATAATAAAGTAAAGCAACTCTCACGATCATACGCCAAGTACCTTCGATTTTTAAATATTTTTCTTAAAGTAGAAAAATTATAATTTTAAGTAAGGGTAGTGATATGATCTATAAATAGATACTTTTAATGATTAATAAGCGTAAATATTTTTTATATACAAAATTCACTTAATAATGAAGATAATTATTCTAGTGCTTATAGCTTGAGTCCTCAAATTATAAAAAATCTTAGTCTATCTAGGCGTTTTTACTCTACTAATTTAATAAATTATTTTGTAAACTTTGAAATTGATAACTTAAACAATAATGAATCTATAAAATATGATTCATTTGAATAAGATTATGAACAAATTAAACCTAAATTTATAGGAGTTGCAGGTGTATAGAAGTTAACAATATAAAAATGACTATAGTCATTTTTATATTGGAAGTTTTAATAATTTGGCATGCTTCGCAAGAAGAATAAAATAATATGACCAATTAACTAGAGGATTACGTAAACCTTACTCTAGCTCAGAGTTTGAAATATCAAATACTTCTGCTTTAAATTTATAGTTTTTATATTTAACTACACCCCCTCAAACTTATTGAATTTATGAGCAATATGTAATAATTCCATTTAAGTCCCTGCAAGCAGGGACACTCAAATTATTATAAGAGTAAATCCTTAATGAGGTAATATAGTTGATGCAATTCTTACTGCTAAAAGNAACCCCCCCCCCCCCCCAGGGATTTAGCCTGGGGATTAAATTTTTATGGACATTATTTCTTTAAGGTTCTGAAGGTTATAAAAGATTTGATGTATTTATTTGTTTTCAATCTAACTAATAATATAAGTTATACTTCTGAAGACTTAGAAAATAGATATTATTGTTTTTTTTTTTTAGTATTTGTTTATGAATTAAATACACCTAATAGTAGTTCTATTATTTATTCAGCAATTAATAGTGCATTAAAAGGATTACAGGTTAGTCATAGTACTTTATTTATAATAATTATATTTATAAATCATATATAATCTTATATTTTGGGCGGAACTAAGGCCGCCTCTATTACTTGTAATGGAATTTTAAGAATATGTAAAAAAAAACCTACCGGAGCTTGCTGGTGAAAAATCCAGCCCCCCCCCCGAAGGCCTCGGTGTTTATCCTACGGTTATGTGTACTCGTATATTTAAAAAGTATAAACCGGAGCTAGTACTTAAAAGAGTAGAGAATCAATAAATTCATAACGGTAAATATTTATTTATGAAAGATCCTTATTATTCAGATAAAGATTAATGTTTAGTACTTTTTTTAATTCTATCTCAGGTTTATATAGTAGATATCTTTTGGTTTAATAGATTAAAATGTTAACCGTATGGATCATATGTTATTGTAAAATTTATTCTTTTTTTAATGTATTTTTGGTTAGGGTTTTTAGTTTATAACCGTTTTATCCAAAATGGTAAGTTTACTCCAGAATTAGCTTGTATATTATAGGTAATATTTTTAGGCTAGCAAAATTTTTTGCTACATATGCGTAGGTATGTCAAGTGAACGGGTTTTAAGCCAACCCTATAGTGTCTAAAATAAAAAAAAAATTAAGGGTAAAACGTAAAGCCCTTGCTACTAAGTCTTAATTTAAAAGAGTTGAGTATGGTTAAAGTAATTATTCCCCCCCCGAGGGATTGGTTTTTCGTGGATATAAATCACCTCTGTTAAATATATTATTTAATATCATGTAAAAGAGAGCAACGAGTATACTGTTACTTGTTATGTATTAAGTTAAACCTTCGAATAACCCTAAAATTTAGGGGATAACTATCTAATGTAACAGGTCCCGTAGGGACTACGGAAACTAAGTGAAGTATATTTAGCTTATACCTTAGTTATTCTAAATTATAAATTAATAATAAGGTAAAAGAATCTTTTTTCGTAGAATCAGTGATTACCCTGATGCTTACGCTAGTTGAAATTTAATTAGTAGTTTCTAGAGCTACAGTTAGTTTAGAGTCACCACCTGCACCTCGCCTATTTGTTTCTTTACCTAAACAAAGTTAATAAAAGTATTTTTATTACATCTTAGAGATGTAATAAAAATACAAATCTCATTAGTTTAATGGTAGAACAGGATACTTCTAATATTCTAATTTTAGTTCGAATCTAAAATGAGATTTTTATTTTTAAATATATTTATATTTATTATTTTTAATTATTTATAATATTTACTATTTTATCCTTTATAATTAATTTTATAATTATAATAAATTATTTTAATATTATATAACTTTTAAATAATAATGTTTTATAACATTATTATTTGTCACAAAATAAAAAATATTTTATTTTGTTTTTAATTAAAAACAAATCTTAGATATATTTATTATTAATATAACAAATAATAATAAAAATATTTTTTTTATCAAAATATCTTAACCAATAGTTAACTATTGGTTAATAAGGAATAATAACAAACAAATTTTGATTTTTTATTACTAATATTATTAAATAATTATTAAATTTTGAATTATTTTTTTTTAATTTTATTTATTGATTAATAATGTATTTTTTTTCTTCTTGACTTTCTTTACTAGAAGTTTTATTATTATTATTACCTATATTAATTGCAGTAGCTTTTGTTACAGTAGCTGAAAGAAAAACAATGGCTAGTATGCAAAGAAGATTGGGACCCAATCACGTAGGATACTTGGGATTGCTTCAAGCATTTATTATAATTTTTATATGTTACCCTGTGCAATTAATAAATAACATTTTTATTTATGTATTGAGAATTAAAAGTAAATCAAGTATAATACAAAATAAACCTATGTTATTTAAAAATAGTTTTAGCTTGCAACATAAACGTCTTTTGATTGTAAACTTTAATAATAGAAATATTCATTTATCATGTTTTTATTCTACAAATGTGGATACTTGCACAAAAGATCTTTATAAAGATAGACTTGCTCCCGTTAAACCTTTCTCAGATGAATTACTTACAACTTGTTCCAATATCTTAGATTTAAATGAAAGAGCTGAGTTTTTCAAAGATTTAAAAGGAAAAGGAGGTATATATATTTTTCAGTATAAGTTTGATCCACTTGTTTATTACATAGGGAGAACTACTTCATTTAGCTATAGATTAAAATATCATATTAATCATAAATTAACTGATAAATTTCACGTTTTTGGTAATTTAGTTGGTTGAGATCATTTTTATGTTAGTGTAGTGGAGATATGTAATAAAGAAGATTCAGGAGTTAGAGAAAATTATTACCTTCAAAAGTATTTACCTTTATTAAATTCGACTTTTAGTTCAAATTTATCAGATGCTAATATTTTTGAATCTTTAACAAATAAATTAAAAGCTAAAAAATTTTATAATTCAGACGTATCTTTAAATATTTCTAGCAATAAGTATAAAGGTATACAAATATGAGGATATAAACTACTAGACACTAAAATTAGCGAAGAGTTAAAAAAGTATTCTAGTATAAATAATGCCAGTTCGGCTACAGGAATCGCTCGTTCTACCATTAGTTTGTACTTAGATACCAATGTACCTATAAAAGAGTTATTATTTTTTTCTAAACCTTTAGAAAATTTAGCTAAATCTTTTGAATTAGCAAATAAACTCCGAGATGAGTTAAATTTGGATTCTAATATATCTAAGAAAGTTTGAGTTTACACTATTACTGAAGATAATTTGGTATTAGTAAATGGTGAACCTTTTAATTCTAGAGAACTAGTGGCTAAATTCTTAGAAACCACACATAAAGTTGTAAGATATTTTATGGATTCTTGAGAAGGTAAAGGATACAAGGGTTATTATCTTTTTAGTAGATTTTTAACAGACAAAGAACTAAATAGTTTACTTAAGATTTGTTTATCTAAACCTGAACCAGAAAATACTAAAGTATAAGTCTGGGCTTATAATGCTGAGACTTTAAATCTTATTGAAAGTTTCCCTAGTATGCAAAAAGCCGCCGGTTCTTTTAATCTAGATTATCGTAGTATTTCTAATAATTTAGACACTGAATTAGCTACTATACAACAAGGTAAATGGACATATTTCTTCACTAATGAAATTAGTAACGAAACAAAAAATAAACTCTTAAACAATCTTAAAAAAGCAAGTAATGTTACATTAGAGGTCCCCTTTGGGGGCCCGGTCCCCTTTGGGGGCCCGGTCCCCTTTGGGGGCCCGGTCCCCTTTGGGGGCCCGGTCCCCTTTGGGGGCCCGGTCCCCTTTGGGGGCCCGGTGTGAGTATATAAAAATTTAAATGGAGAATTAGTCTTATTTGATGAAAATCAACCTTTTAAATCTAGATTGCAAGCATCTAAAACATTAAAAATGAATCATAAAACTATTATTAAACATACTAATGTTTGCTATAAAGACTTATATTTCTATAGTAAAAAATATAAATAAAAATTTGAGATCTGCAAATTTATGTATGGTTTATATTAATGAACAGATCAAGCTACTTGTGAAACAATTTTTTGCCAGAGGGCGTTAAATAAAAATATGAGTACAAGAAGCTTCCATACTACATCAAAATTAAATAATAAAAAAATATATTTTATTAGACAATAACCAACCTTTTTAAATCTAAACTACAAGCATGCTTCGCCACAAAAAGAATTGGGTATTACTACTAAAACTCTTACAAAGTATGCAAATACTAATAATAATTCTAACCCCATCCCTCCCTTTTTTTTGTTTTACTAGGAAGCTCCGGTTTATATTTTTTTTTTTAATATTAAACAGTAATAGTTAATTATTTATTATGTATAAAATATCGCTTAGTAGCCCCCTGTAAGGGGGGCCCCCTGGTGGGTTATTTCCTATAAGCAACGTGGTACAAATAAACAGGTTTGGCTTTCATTATTAATAAAACAAAAATTTTTTTTACAATGTAGATATGGTCTTCTTTAATCTGCGAGTGCCATAGTATTAACTGAAAGAAATATCTTTATATTTTATTTCCTTATATAAACGATGGTATTTCTTTATAGTACTATGAAAAAAATAAAACAAATTGCTGGAAACCCTTATGTAATAAAAATAATTACTAAGGTAATCAGCAGGAAACTTTTTATTATAGTAATTTAAGATAAATTGGACACTTAAATTATAATATAATAAATTGGATCTTCAACGACTAAACGTTTTACTTATACTTTGTCTAATTTAAATGGAAATAGGTATAAGATGATATAGTCTAACTAGTATGGAGATATGCTAATTAATTACAGGTTGCGGATGCTTTAAAACTTATATTGAAAGAATATGTAGCTCCAACGCAATCTAATATAATTTTATTCTTTTTAGGCCCTGTTATTACTTTAATTTTTGCTTTGTTAGGGTTTGCAGTTATACCTTAGGATTATAGGGTATTATAGCCAAATTCCGGGGAAGTCCTAAAGCTTATTTTACCAAGCTAAATATGAAAATATTTATGTGGATGAATTAATTACTCATGTATGGTAACAAGAAATAAGATACTCTAAAGAGAAATGGATGATCGCGGATCTAAATCAGTTGTAGGATCCACATAAATATTTTGCAATTGTAAAAGAGTAACGAGTAAATGGTTATAAATATATACAAGAAGGGGCCCACCCAGCATAGCTGGGGGGGCTTTTTGTCATATATTTAAGATGTACTCTAATGAGCTTAAAAATAAGCTATCATTAAAAATTGTATACTAAAAATTTCTACGATTCACCATTAAATGGTTTTAATTCTTTAAACGTTAATACTCGTCGTAATTATGTTACATTAAGTGATAATAAACATAAGATTGACGATTTACAAATTGATCCTTGATTTATTACAGGGTTTACCGATGGAGAAGGTTGTTTTTCTTGTAGTGTATTAAAAAGTTCCGGTTATAAATTAGGTTGAGAAGTTCAACTAAATTATCAAATTAAACTTCATGTTAAAGATTTTCCGATTTTATTAGAAATTCAACATAGTTTAGGTGGTATAGGAACTGTGACTAGTAATCAATCTTCTTGTGCCTTTAGAGTCAGAAAATTAAATGAGCTAGTGGAATTAGTTAAATTTTTTGATAAATATCCTTTAATTTCTCGAAAAAGAGGAGATTATTTATTATTTAAACAAATTGTATCTATTATGCAATTGAAAGAACATTTGACTTTAGAAGGTTTACAAAAGATTATAAATATAAAAGCAACCTTAAATTTTGGTTTATCAAAAGAATTACAGTTAATGTTCCCTGAAACTATTCCAGTTTCCCGTCCTTTAAGAGAAACCTGTGTAATCCCACATTCACAATGAATAGCTGGATTTACTTCAGGTGAAGGTAATTTCTCTGTTTCCTTAGATAAAGGTATCTTTAAATCTCTATTATTTAAAATTACTCAGCATGAAAGAGATGAGGAATTATTAATTGCAATTAAAGAATATTTAAATTGTGGATATTGTTATTTAAGAAAAAAAGAAAATATAATAGATTTTAAAATTACCAAATTTTCTGAAGTTAATGAAATAATAATTCCTTTCTTTATTAATAATCCGATATTAGGTATTAAATCTTTAGATTTCAAAGATTGATGTATAGTTTCGGAAATAGTAAAAAAAAGAGAACATAAGTTAGAAGAAGGTGCCATAAAAATAAGAGAAATTCAAACGGGTATGAATAGGGGGAGAAGTATTTAAATTTATAGTCTAATAAGTTTTTATTTTTTGTTTGGTCCTGGGTTATCAATATCTGATATGGATTTAGGTATCTTATATATGTTAGCTGTATCATCTATAGGTACCTACGGAATTCTATTAGCGGGGTGAAGTGCTAATAGTAAATATGCTTTCTTAGGTTCTTTACGTAGTACTGCTCAATTAATTAGTTATGAATTAGTTTTAAGTTCAGCTATTTTAATAATAGTAATGATAAGTAATAACTTAAATCCTAATATAAATGTACAATTTCAAAAAATCATCTGATTTATGATACCTTTATTTCCTATATTATTAATTTTTTTCATAGGTTCAGTTGCAGAGACTAACAGAGCCCCTTTCGATTTAGCAGAGGCTGAATCTGAATTAGTTAGTGGGTTCATGACAGAACACGCAGCAGTAGTTTTTGTTTTTTTCTTCTTAGCTGAATATTCAAGTATACTTTTAATGTGTATATTAACAAGTTTATTCTTCTTAGGAGGATATTTAGAATTTATACCTTTATTAAGTCAAATAGAAGCTTATTATGAAATATCTTACGTTTTTTCAAGTTTTTATGGTAGTTTTTTATTAGGTATTAAAACTTGTTTACTTGTATTTGCATTTATTTGATGTCGTGCGTCTTTCCCTCGTATTCGTTTTGACCAATTAATGTCATTCTGTTGAACTAAAATTTTACCTTTATTATTCGCTTTTATAGTGTTAGTGCCATCAATACTTTACAGTTTTGATGCCATAACCGCTAATATATCTTTATTTTAATTTATGATGAATACGACTTTACAAATTATCGGCGCCGGAGGCGTATAATTAATACAAATAATAAGTAAAAGATACGGGGGGGGGGTGTTTCACCAGCAAGCTCTCTTTATACTTTTGTTTCTAAAGATCTTAAAAATACAGATACTGTGGCCCCTAAACCCTCTTAGGGGTTGGGTTTATTTTTTAATGATCTAATAATATTAGTTCCATATTTATTATTTTATTTTAATGCTTTATTTAGAAATTGGGATTTATTTTTATAAAAATTTATAGACCGGTTGTAGATATCTTAACATAATTCTTTTATAGAATTATGTTATTGGCATCCCTGGTTATAATTCCTTTAATTGGTATATTTTTAATTTCAACGGCTACAACTTATGATTTTAATAAAAATAATAGTATAGGTAGTAAATATATAGCTATTAGTACTAGTATTTTTAATTTAATTATCTCATTTATAGTATTTATATTATTTAATAATAGTAGTAATCAATATCAATTTGTAGAAGAACATTATCAAATAAGATCATTCGATATTTATTTAGGTGTTGATGGGATATCTATTTATTTTGTTTTGCTAACTACTATATTAATGCCTATAGCATTATTAGCTAATTGAAAATCCATTAATGAAAATGTAACTTCTTACCTAGTAATTATGTTATTACTAGAATCTTTATTATTAGCAAATTTTTTAGTTTTAGATATATTCTTATTCTATATTTTCTTTGAATCGACATTACCTCCTTTGTTTTTATTAATAGGTTTATTTGGATCAAGTAATAAAGTAAGAGCAGGATATTATATATTTTTATATACATTTAACCTTAAGTGTAAAAGAGCCAAACACCGGGGAAGCCCTAAAGCTCTAGTAACCAAAGTTCTAAAAGAAATTTTAGAACTGGCCTGGCTAATGACCAAGGGTATGGTAAAATTACTAGTTTTCAGTATTGAAAAGTTATTTTTTATAACAGATATGTGGGTAATCGCGGTTCTAAGTCATCCTTTAAAGGGTGTAAAAGAGCAACGAGTAGACGGTTCTTCAATGTCTAGAAATTTAGATGTTGTAAGGTGTACTCTAGTCGCTGGGAAACCAGTTTTAGGTAGAAAAATTTATCCAGATTCTAATAAAAGTATAATTACAAATAATATATTAAAAAGATCTATGTCGACGCTTCGCTCTAAATTAAATTTAAATCCTTGATTTATAACAGGATTAGTTGAAGCAGAAGGGTGTTTTATGATAGGTTTTTTTAAAAATGCTAAATATAAAATGGGATATCAAATTCAAGCTATTTTTAAAATCACTTTACATAAAAAAGATTATGAATTATTATCTCAAGTTAAAGATTATTTTGGAGTAGGAACAATAACAAATCATGGAAACACTACTTTACAATATACAGTTAAATCTTTAAAAGATTTAGACACAATAATATCTCATTTTTATAAATTTTCATTACTAAGTCAAAAATGAGCTGATTATACATTATTTAAAAATGTAATAATGCTAATTAAAAATAAGGAGCATTTAAATATAGAAGGGTTTAAAAAAGTTCTTTCTATAAGAGCTGCTATGAATTTAGGCTTATCTGAAGAATTAAAATTTATTTTCCCGGACATTCAACCTTTTTCTAGACCTTCTTTACCAAAAATAAATAATATAAACCCTAATTGAATAGCAGGTTTAGCCAGTGGTGATGGATGTTTTCATGTTTCAATTCGTAACTCATCTACAACTAAAACAGGAAAATCTGTGGTATTAAAATTTCATATTGTTCAACATAGTAGAGATATTGAACTAATGAAGGTATTAATATCTACTTTAAATTGTGGAAAATTAGAATTATTATTAAATCAATCAGCTGTATATTTTGTAGTAACAAATTTCCAAGATATTTTTGATAAAATAATTCCGTTATTTGATAAATATAAAATTAAAGGAGTTAAATCTTTAGATTTTTATGATTTTAAGTTAATAGCTAACTTAATACATAATAAAGAACATTTAACTGAAGAAGGATTATCCAAAATTCAATCTTTAAAATTGAATATGAATTTATTTAGAAAATTATAAAAATTATTAGACTTGTTGGTTAGCCAATATAAATTGAAGTAACCCTACAATTAAAGAAAACACATTAAATTGTGAACGTATGAGGATCCTTATTTTTATTATTATCAATATTAAGTATATATTCTATAATGGGTACTACTGATTTTGATGCTTTATTTAAAACAAATTTTGATTACACTACTCAAATATTTTTATTTATGGGAATATTTTTATCATTTGCTGTTAAGACTCCTGTTTGAGGTTTAAATTCTTGACTATTAAAAGCTCATGTAGAGTCTCCACTTGGTGGAAGTATTATTTTAGCTGGTATAGTATTAAAATTAAGTCTTTATGGTATTTTCAGATTCATTTTACCTATATTACCTAAAGCTTCTCTTAATTTAACTTATATTGTTTATACAATTGGTGCTATAACAGTGATTTATGCCAGCTTAAGTACTATTAGAGCTACTGATGTTAAAGAATTAGTAGCTTACTCTTCTGTTGCTCATGCTGCTATTTATTTATTAAGTGCTTTTAGTAATAGTATTCAAGGTATTGAAGGTGCAATAGTATTAGGGATAGCGCATGGTTTTGTAAGTAGTGGATTATTTATCTGCGTAGGAGGTATACTATACGAAAGATCTCACACTAGAATAATTTCTTATTATAGAGGTATGGCTCAACTAATGCCTATATTTTCAATATTATTTTTTATATTATGTTTAGGTAACGCCGGAACACCTTTAACATTAAACTTTATTGGAGAATTTATGTCCTTATTTGGAATTATAGAAAGATTACCTGTTATTGGTATAATTGCTGCTACTACTATTGTGTTTGGTGCAGCTTATTCTATTTTCTTATATAATAGAATAGCTTTTGGTGGTTCTTATACTAAACATATATTTGAACAAAATGTGTTTGATGTTGATAAAAGAGAATTTTTACTGTTATTCGTTTTAGTTGCTTTAACTGTAATATTGGGTGTATATCCTTCTATTATTTTTGATACATTACATTACAGTGTAGTTAATTTAGTTTATGGAGTAGAACCTTCTGGTTATATTACTGCTAATTCTACATTTTAAAATATACAAGGATTAAGAGGTTATAGTACTTCAGCTATAAAAATTTAAGCACTTTTTATTATAAAGTAATAATTATATTGCTTAAATTAACTTAGTGTATTTCTTTAGAATAGAAAACCTTAGTGTATATATTAATAAGGTTTAGATAAATAAATACACTAGATTATTATTAAAACATAAGGGGGCCCACCCAGCTATGCTGGGGGGCTTTATTTTATGTAAATAAAAGAAAATATACCAGATGGGGCCCACCCAGCATAGCTGGGGGGGGCTTTTTTTATCAATAAATACTTTAATATTCCCCAAATGGGGCCCCCCCCTCACTTAACGGAGTCGGGGGCTAGTATTAATATAATAATCAATGAAAGAAAAATGCCACAATTAGTACCTTTTTACTATATGAATGAATTAGTATTTAGCTTTTCTTTAATAGTAGTAATATTATATTTGTTATCAAAATATATTTTACCAAGAATAGTTCGTTTATTTATTTCTCGTATTTTTATAAAAAAAATAAAAGAATAATATTTTGTAACAATTAGATTATTTAAAGACTTATATCTTAAACAAATAAAAAGTATGAATACATTTTTTAATAACATACAAATATTTAGTCCTTTAGATCAATTCGAGATTAGAAATTTGTTAAGTATAGATTTACCTGTTTTAGGTAATTTACAATTTTCATTAACAAATATAGGACTTTATTTAATAATAGGTACAATATTTATAATATTATTAGGATTATTAAGTACTAATTATAATAAATTAGTAGGAGATAACTGATCAATAAGTCAAGAAGCTTTAAATGCTACAATATTAAATACTGTGGTAGGTCAAATTAATCCAAAAGAAGGGCAAAAATTTTTCCCTTTTATTTACACATTATTTATATTCATTTTAATAAATAATTTAATTGGATTAGTTCCTTATAGTTTTGCTTCAACAAGTCACATGATTCTGACAATATCTTTATCTACTGTTGTAGTATTAGGTGCTACAATTTTAGGTTTAGCTAAACATGGACTTAAATTCTTTTCTTTATTTGTTCCAGCAGGAATACCGTTAGCTTTATTACCTATGTTAGTAATAATAGAATTCATATAGTAATATTACTTTGTGAACAAGAGCCAAACTCCGGGAAACTCCTAAAGCTTATAATACTAAGCACAATTACGAAAGTCTTTGTGTGGCTGAACTAATTACTCAGGTATAGTAACAAGTTATAAGATGAGTGAAAACGAAATGGACAATCGTGGATCTAAATCAAATATTGATGATTAAATATTTGTAAAAGAGCAACGAGTAGACGGTTCTTCAATGTAAATTGTACGTTGTAAGGTGTACTCTAGTCGCCATGAAAGTGGTTTTGAGAGTAATTAAGTAACCTCAAATTAAAGTTTCTGTATAGTCTTGGATAATAATCGAATAAGTAATATTATAATACGTTTAAGCACAAAAAGTTTAAAAACTATTCCGGAGGTGCGAGTAGCCTGGTCTAGAAAAGGAAATTTTTATTTAAATAAAGGCTATCCTTTAAGAAGTTGTTATCAATTATATGGTGGTTTCCGTTCTATTCATTTCCTTACTGTAGGGCGTTTGCTAGAAAAAGTACTTTTTAACGTCGGAGGCGCTAGATTAATATCTTCGTCTTCTAGCATAGTTCCTACTAAAGTTTATATTAACGCAGATAAAGATAAAGAGTTAATAGTTAGCGAAAATAAAGGAAGAACAGGTATTTATCGTTGAGTACACATAGAATCAGGAAAAACCTATATAGGTTCAGCTTCAAACTTAAGTGCAAGATTTAAACAGTATTTTAATTATAATCATATTTCTTATCCTAAACGTAATTTAAGAATATATAAGGCATTATTAAAATACGGTTATTCTGAATTTAGATTAGAAATTTTAGAATACTGTGATATTAGTGTTTTACTTCAAAGAGAACAGTTTTATTTCGATAAACTAAACCCTGAATATAATATTTTAAAAATAGCAGGTTCACCTTTAGGTTATAAACACAGTAGTGAAGCTAAAAATTTAATAGGTTTAGCTAGTAAAGGTAGAAAGGTGTCAGATGAAACTAGGGAAATTAAAAGAAATATTTCTCTAGGTAAAAAGTTAGAATCAGAACATATAGAAAAATTACGTTTAAGTAATCCTTTTAATAAGCCTTTATTAGTAAAAAACGACGAAACAGGAGAAATTTTATAATTTTCTTCTTTAACCGAAGCTGGTAAATATTTAGGTATCACTAGATCTACAGTAAAAGTAAATTTATTAAAAGGCGTTCCATATAAAAATTATACTTTGAGTTTGGTAGATAATACAGATGGTAGCGTTATAGATGAAAAACCTTTAGCCAAAAATTCTCAACAACCTGTATTATTATTTAACCCCGATACAAAAGATAAAAAAGAATTTTCTTCTATAAATGAGGCTGCTAAATACTTAAATGTCTCAGGTGCACGTATGTGATATTTTTTTAATACAAGTGCAAAACAAGGTAATGAAACATTTAAAGGGTATATTATTACTAAATTAGATAAAGAAGTAGTAGCTAATAGAGTATCTAAAAAGATAGAAATAACAGATCTTGAAACTCAAGAAATAAAAATTTATTCTTCTTTTACTTTAGCTGCTAAAGATATAGGTGTACCTTCTTCAAGTTTATCAGGTTATTTTTCTAAAAATCGTTCTGGTCCTTTTAAAAAAAGATATATTTTTAAATTAGTTTAGGTTTTCGTGGTTATAGTTTTCCAAGAGTGCAGTCGTTCTTATTCTGTTAGATGTATTTCTTTAGGTTTAAGATTAGGTGCAAACATAACAAGATGAGAGTAGGTTCCTCATTCTTCTTGTGTAAAAGAGCCAAACTCCGGGGAAGCCTTAAAGTTATAATTACCAAACACTAACTTAAAAGGGTTAGGTGCGGCTAAGCTAATCACTTAGGTATGGTAAAAAGATTATAAATACACGTAAGTGGAATAGGTAATCGCGGATCTAAAATACCTCTCTTGAATATTATTTATTAATATTTAATGATGTGTAAAAGAGCAACGAGTAGACGGTTCTTCATAATTAAGTATATATTTTTTTATTATATATTAATAATGTAAGGTATACTCTAGTCACCGGGAAAGCCGGCTCTTGAAAGAAATTAAGTAATTCAAGATTAAAGTTATCACAATAACCTGTCCTTATTAAGAATATTTATATAATATTCTGAATTGTGAAATAAAGGAAAAGACATATATTTATGTAAAAGCTATATTATTAGCGCCTTTAGAGAAAGGATAATAATAAATTTATTTTTATATTATACCTTTAAAGAAAGGATAAATTTGTGTACGAATTTTACTATATTTATTTAAATTGTTACTAAAAGTTTATGTAGAATTTCTGAGTTTATATTCTAAAGAGAGTGTTTTATGTAATTCATATGCTACTTTTGTATTTTCACGTGGCTATGCCAAAAATTATGGTATATTTAAAGGGTCTTTTAATAAACAGGTAAATATTCCCATACGGTTGTATTCAACTACATCAGATAATAGTTCAGATTTAGTTGTTTTCTCGGATGCTGATAAAGATAAGTTAGAAATTTTAGAATTTGTTAAGGGTAAATCAGGTATTTACATGTGAACTAATAAATTAAATAATAAAAAATATATAGGTAGTTCTGTTAATTTAAGACGTAGAGTCTTAGAATATTACAATGTTAATAGATTATTAAATGAGAAAAGTATGACTATTAATGTTGCATTATTAAAATATGGATACCGTAATTTTAGTTTTACTGTCTTAGAATTTTGTAGTTTGGATAGTCTTATGTCTAAAGAGAAATATTATTTTGAAGTTTATAATCCAGAATATAATATATTAAATACTCCTGGTAGTCCATCTAGAGGATCAGGATGAAAACATTCAGAAGCTGCAAAAGAAAATATGCGAGCTGCAGCTAAATTATTAAATATATCTCCGGATTATTTAAGTAATAAGTCTAAGGTTAATCCTAAAAATATAAAAGTGGAAGTTACAGATTTAGATACTAATACTGTAACTATTTATCATGCAATTAGAGCTGCAGCTCGTGCTTTAGATATTGATAAAAGATATATTGAATATTACCTTCATTTAAACCAAAAAAATCCTGTTTTAGGTAGATATACCTTTAAATTACTTGATAATCGTGATTCTTCCGAGGTTGTAAATAATTTAATAGTATCAGAAGGGGCCCACCGAGGTGTGGAAAAGTCTGTATCGGGGGCATATGTTAATCAGAAAACTTCTCAGAAAGTGGAAGTTACAGATGTTAAAACTCAAGAAGTAAAAGTGTATCCTTCTATTGGGGCTGCTGCTAGAGCTTTGGGTTATCGTCAGTCAAGTATTTCTTTATATTTAAAAGGAAATATGACTAAACCTTTTAAAGGTTTACATTTATTTAAGATAGTATAGTGTAAAAATTCAATTTTTCTTAAAAATTTTAATAAGGATAAATTTGTTGACACGTTGCGCTGGGCATTTATTATTACATATTTTAAGTAGTTTTACTTATATCATTATGTCTCAAGGAGTTTTATTTTTTGTTGCAGGATTAATACCTTTATCATTTATTGTTGCTTTCACTGGGTTAGAATTTGCTGTTGCAGCAATTCAAGCTTTAGTTTTTGTTATCTTAACATGTAATTACATCAAAGATGGTTTAGACTTACACTAATATGATTGAAGGTATTATAAGAGTTTGCGCTCTCAAAAATATAAATAAAAGTAATAGTATTTTAAATATAAGTCGGAATGGTAATAATAGTAAATTATTGAATAAAATGGTTTATATTTCATTAGTATAGCTTGTTATAAATAAAGAATAGGTTATATTAATTGTTTTACTTTAATTAGTAAAACAATTCTCATAAATTTGATGGTATAGGAGGATTTTTATAAAATCTTTGTTTTAGTTTGAATCTAAAATGAGAAATGTTGTCATGATATGTAACAATAGTATGTAATAAACCAAATAAACTTGAAAAAAGAGTAATTTTAGTAATTTTTAGGTGGGAGCTAGGCCCGCTCTATTATTAATAAATTTTTGGTGATCAAGTGACTAATAAATTTATTATAATTGATTGGTTTGTGATAAAATACAAAGGATAAATTTGTGAATATGATTGCTAGAGCATAAATTATTAAATATTTTTGTCCCTCCCCCTTCCCCCCCCCCCCCCGTCTCCTTTTTTTTTTTCGGGGGGATGTTTCATTAGCATTCCCGGCTCTGGTTTATATTAAAATAAAAAAGTATAGATAAGAGATATGATGAAAAGTTAGTTAATTAATAAGTCAAAAGATTTGGTTGTCATAAAGAAAGTTATTTATAATAATTTTTTATTAAAAAAATTTTTTATATAGGAATCCAAATAAATCATAATTTAGTAATAAAATAGATCCAGGACGTAGCTTTTTTATCTCTTAAGTTATTTTTCTTAACAAATTTATTTTTTTTTTTGATGCTTTTTTTAGATTACCGTTATGTAGTGTAATGACACGTAACACTTATTTTAAATGTAAGTGTTACACATATACACGTATATGTATATATAGATGAGTTTGGTGATGGCTCTGATTGAACGCTGTCTAAGTGCTTGACACATGCTAATCGAACGATTAATACAGTTAAAAAAAAACTAAATTAATAGTGGTGTACAGGTGAGTATAAGATATTTTTGCCGACCTTAAAGTAAGAGGACAATAAGATCTCTTATAAACAAAAGGGTTGTACCGCTTTAAGAGGATGAGAAATATCATAGAGAGAGGTAGTTGTTAAAGTAATGATTTAGCTAGCCGCAGATTCTCTTAGTCGAAACTGAAAGGTTGATCGACCACATTGGGCCTGAAAAAATCCCAATGCAAAAACGTACAGCAGTGAGGAATATTGGTCAATGGTCTAACGATCGAACTGGCAACTTAGGGAAATGGATGATATAAAATAATTATATAATAAAGTTTATATAATAATTATTAATATGCAATAGTTGTGAAGTTTTGTCTACATATTGATAATGACAATATGTATAAACAGTCTCGACTAATTACGTGCCAGCAGTCGCGGTAATACGTAAGAGACAAGCGTTATTCATCCTGAATAGGTTTAAAGGGTACACAGACGGTCAAATTGGCTTTATTTGAAGTAGTTTTTGACTAGAGTTTTTTATATGAGAGGGTAGTACTTTTAAGTGGAGAGTTGATATTCTTTGATACTATAGGGACTGGTAAAGGCGAAGGCAGCCTTTTAGGTAAAAACTGACGTCGAAGGACGAAGGCTTAGATAACGAACAGGATTTGGCACCCTAGTAGTCTTTGCAGAAAATGATGAATGCCATAGGGTAGATTTTAATCTATACTATAAATGAAAGTGTAAGCATTTCACCTCAAGAGTAAGACGGCAACGTAGGAACTGTAAATCGTGAAAAAAAAAATTGTTATTATTAACAATATTGCAGTGTTGGTTAAATTCCAACTCTATAAAATTAATTTTTATTTAGTTTTTTAGATCTAGTTTAATGTAAATAGGGGTCCCCCCTTACGGGGGTTTCTTGTTATAAGGGTATTATATTTAAAGTATTGTTGTCTAAGTTTATATTTAAACAAACAAATTTCCAGGACTAGATTTCACTAGTATAAAAGTGAAGCTAATTTAGTAATTTATTACGTACGTATTTATTAGAATAAATGCTATATTAATATGTAAAGTTGAGAAGTTATACTATAGCAGTCACATCCAATAGGAGAGAGAACGTAATTGGCCTTGAGGAGCTTAAGCATAGAGCTTGACGAGGGGTAGAGACGCATACGACCTTAAATAAAGGAAATAGACACTTATTTAATTATAGTTTATCGAGGGAGCATTTTATCGCGCCCATGGATTAGTTGTATATCAACTGTACTATTTTTACATTTGTGCCTCAACTGGTAGTAACATTTTGGCTCGCAAGAAGGAAGAAAAGTTAACCTTAATGTATAGTAGTAATAGAATCTTTATTTTAATATTTTACAGTAAAAAAATTAGTAAATTAGGGCGAAGTCAAGGTTGTAAGTAAAAATATTTGGAGAATGTGCATACAAAATGTGCGAAGCGAGTCCTTTAGGGCTTTTTTGTAATTCTAATTAAGTTTATTGCTTTTTAAACAAATATATAAGTTAATAGGCTGTTTTACTTAAAAAAGTATTCCTGGTGTGATAGTTTTAAGTTAGTTTATTAATGTTTGAAAACAGATATACTTCAGGGCTTGTAGAAGACCTTTTAATAGTCTACCGAGTAATTACTAGTTCGTATAAAAGATAGTATAAATATAATAAATAAATATAAAATATGAGAAAAAATTTAATACAATATAATATAAATAATTTAAATAATAATTCATTTAAATTCTTAAGTCGTACATACGCATCTCTACATAATGTAGATAAATTAGAAGTTCAATTTTTAGAATGATTTGTCGGATTTTCTGATGCAGAATCAAGCTTTATTCTTCATAAGGTACTAGATAAAAAAGGAGATATAAGTAAATTTTCTTTTATGTTTACTATCGAGTTACATATTGATGATCTATCTGTTTTAGAATTTATAAAAAATAAATTAAAAATAGGAAATCTGAGAACTTATAAGGATAAATGTATTTTTACTGTGTCGGATAAACAAGGAGTTTATCAGTTAATATCTATTTTTGATAAGTTTAACTTAAATACTACTAAATATTTAGATTATAAAAATTTTAAAGAGGCTTTTTTACTTTATCATGAAAGATCTAGTAACGTAAAAATTGCTGAATCTAAGGAGTTGATAAATAAAATACTAGGATATAAAAGTAATATGAATACTAAACGTAGTGTAATTATTTCACCCTCTATTCAGGAGGAATATTTAAGTAAGATTAATATAACTAAAGATTGATTATTAGGGTTTATTGAAGGAGATGGTTCTTTCTTTGTATCCAGAACAGATATTGAGCCAGTTTTTTCTATTGAATTATCTGAAGAACAATATCCAATGTTGGTTAAAATTAAAGAATTTTTAGAGGATAATTTAGGTTTTGATAAATATTCATTATTTAAATTAAAATCTTCCTCAATTATATCTATTAATAAACAAAAAGCAAGATTAGGGAAACCTACAGTTATTTTATCAATAAAAAATATCTTTGTGTTAAATAATTACTTAATACCTCTTTTAGATAGTATGGAGTTTATCAGTAAAAAAGGTTGTGATTTTAAAGATTTTAAAGTTATCTGTGGAGCAGTATATAGAGGTTCACATAAATTAGATGAAATTAGATCATTGATTTTAAAATTATCTTATAATATGAATAACTATAGATTATCTACTAATAAAAAATCAGTAGAAATATTAAGTGAACAAGAAAGAAATTTGATTATTAATGCTGAATCTGTATATGAATATCTTGAAGATGGTCGTATTATGGATAAAAAAACAAATAAACCTTTAATTCATAGAAATTGTATTTATGAAATAAGATTATCTGATGAAGAAATTCTTTTAGTTGATACTATGAAAGAAGCTTTAAGTAAGATTAATGTAAGTTTTAGAACTTTAAAGAAATTATTAGATGAGGAAGAATCTGTAAAACTTCCTAATTATGAAGTTAAGAGAATTCCTATTTTTACCATTAAAAAGATTTAAATACTTAGAATAAATAAAAAGGATTGAGCAAGGCTACAACCAAACAATTCTAAGTTTTTATAGAAAAATCAGGTGTAAACGGTTAATAACATCCTAGTTAAAGACCGTCGGCAATTGTAAGTGTCGCTACAGACTGGATCACCGGGGTAAGACTGAAATGTCTGTCCAAATGTACAGTCGGATTCTGTAATGATATTATATCATAAAGGGGAAGGATATTCTATATTAAGTAGAAATTATTTTCACGGTAATTGGAACCCTTAGTTAATCAGAATTGAATCACTAGACCGTTTCTGACTTCAGCAGTGAAGTATGTCGTTTAATTCGATAATCCACGAAAAATCTTACCGCAATTTGAATAAATAAAAAAGTGAAAATTTTTTAATTTTACAGGAGTTGCACGGCTGTTTCCAGTTAATATTGTGAAATAAAGAGATAAATTAACGAAATCCCTCGCTTTATTTTTAAGAGTACTTTAGGGTACTATTTATATTCAAATAAGCCAGCCAGCATAGCTGGCTGGCTTATTAATATGAATGTTAATAAGGTTTCTTCTTTGTAAAAGGGAACAAGACAAGTCATCATGGCCCTAATATTGCGGGCTATATGACGTGCCACATATTTCTATACAAAAAGATGCAAAAATGTGAGTTTGAGCTAATCTTTAAAATAGAATATAAACATATGGATTGTAGTCTGAAATTCGACTATATGAATAAGTAATTGCTAGTAATCGCGAATCACCATGTCGCGGTGAATTGAACCTCGGATTGGTACTAACCACTCGTCACATGCTGAAAGAAGTTTCATCGCAATAAGTTTGCTCTTTTGATACAATACTGTTATTTTTTTGAATTTAATTTCTTGTATTGGAATTCACCGCATGCGTGGCTTTAATTAGTGTTAAGTCGAAATACGGTTCAGGTAGTGGAAGTTGCCTGGGGTTTATTATCTTAAACAATATTTAATAACAAATTTTTTTATTTGTTATTAAAATCTATTTATGCCCATCGGATGGTTTATTTATATATATATATATATGTAAATTTGATGTTCGAATCATCAAAATAGATAAAATTTAGATGAATAATAGATAACAATAAAACCCATTATGCTTCTAAAAAAAAAATGTCATATAAAATTCCAAAATTTTTCCTATAATTTGAGCGGATACGAAGTCCGCTCCATCTATTTTTTTAATATCCGTGGAAGTTTTCAATTTAATAATATTTACAATAATCTAAACTTTTTATTTAATACTTATAGTAGTAATAGCAATGCTACTTTTTTACCTGCAGTCGTTTACACTGATTTAAGTGATTTTAAATCAATTTATAAAGAAAACCAAGGAAAACCTGGTATATATAGATGAGTTAACTTAGTTAATGGTTCTACATATATAGGTAGTTCTGTGGATTTAGTGCGTAGATTAAGAGATTACTTTTCACCCAAATGACTAGAAAAAGAGATCTTAGTCAATAATAGTGTAATCTATAAAGCTTTATTGAAGTATGGATATTATAATTTCAGGTTAGAAATTTTAGAGTACACAGATAAAGATCAATTACTTAGTCGAGAGCAGTATTATTTAGATATGTTTAATCCTGAATATAATATTTGTAAAATAGCTGGGTCTTCGACTGGTCGTTTAGCTACTTTTGAAACAAAAATTAAATTACAGAAAGCTTGGTTAATAAGAAAATATTTAAGTACAAAAAGTGATTTAACCTTTTCAGAGTTTGTCTTAGAAGATTTTGTGAATAAATTCGAAAATATAGAGTTAGCTTTAAAAAAAATACAAAAAAAAGTCGATTTATTATTACAAAAAGAATCCAAAATAAAAGAATCACCAGAGGGTCGTTTAAATAGATTAAAAGCAAGTAAAACAGCTCAAAAAGTGTTAGTTATAGATTTAACTACAGGATTAACTACAGAATATTTATCTGGAAGAAGAGTTGCTGATGCTTTAGGGATTAGTCATACAAATGTTAGAAATAGACTTACAAATAAGATAACTAAACCTTATAAAAATAGATTTATATTTAAGCTTAAAGAATAAATTAAAGTTACAAGCCACATTGCCCGGGATTTATTATCTTAAACAAATATTTATTTAGTAATTTTATATTGCTAAATAAAAGCTAAAGATTTATAGGAAATTTTTTAATTTTGTGGTTTGTGGCCAAACATTAATTATGAGAATTCGAATTTCTCCTTTAGTTCATGATCACGTTTTCAATATTCTTATTATTATTTTCTAAAACCATCTGTCTTAGATGAGATATTTTGAGATTATTTAGCTGAGTAGCTATCATAAAGTTATTGTATCTTGCAATATTTAATGAGTTTATCACTTGGTAATTCAAGGGGTATAGGGCTACATGGAGGATTGCTTTAAATTACTCGTATTACACAAATTTTTCATATTTTTGTATATATAATTAGTATATTAATTTTACAATTAACTAGTTATTATCTTAGTACTATTTGAATTTATTTATATTCAAGTTTTAAGTTTATTATTTATTAACCTTTTAATCAATAAAAAAAAGTCATACTAACTTCCATCCATTTATCTTTATAAAAATTAAATTAAATTTTTAAAATTATGGAATGAATACAAGTAAAAGATTATATTATACATTATCAGATTCTAATAATGGTGATTCTATACATCCATTGTAACTTATTTTTTTGCGGGTTTTTCTGATGTGGAATCAACATTTACTATCTCTATCACAAAAGATAATAGAGTAAGAAAATCAGTATCTAACTTAGAAGATAAATTAAAAGCTAAGTTTTATGTGCATCCTTCCTTTGCTATATCTATAAAAGATTTAATTTTTAAGTTACAATATTTCTCCAGTAGAAAGACCTTTAATTAAAGATCAAACTATTATAAATGGTCATTGATTAGCCGGTTTTGTGGACGGAGAAGGTTCATTTTGTTTTTTGTTTGTTTAAGAGAGGCTTTTTTAGCCAAAAGTCATAACAGTGTCTCTTTTTTCTTTTCTATTAATCAAACTATCCGAGATACTGATTTAATAAAAAATATATCTAAATATAAAATTTGCGGTGTAGCAAGTAGTAATGAAAAGTATGTACAATTAAAAGTTTATAAAAAATTTTGTTTTTTTTTTATTTCACGGATATAGAAACAAAAATAGTACCATTTTTTGAGACTTACCCAATGCACGGTATCAAAAATTATAAAGATTCTAGCCTTATATTAAATATGGTACAATTAGGGCAACACTTAGATTCTTAAGGTTTTAATAGAGCTTGCTGGGGAGTAGGGGAGTATTCGCCTACTCCCCACTAAAAATTCTAATATAATCACCCAGAATGAAACCCCCCCGCAAGGGGGGTCCCCTTTTGGTAGAGTACTATATTCCATCGGATTTAAAAATATTATCTATTTAACGCTTTCTCAGATTTAAGTGATTTCAAAAAAAGATGGAAAACCAAGGAACCCCCTAAAAAAAAGGTGGGATTCATAAAAAAAAAATAGGGGCAAATTTTATTTTTGTAGTATGGATTTATTTTCCAAAACTATAATTAGTAACTAATAACCAAAGAGGGTTGTTAAAACGCGGGTTAGTGTAATTAGTAACACGTTCGGCTCATGTCCGAATATCGAGGTGCAAGTCCTTACCCGCATCTAAAGAATTCCCCCTGGATTAGTACATATGTATAAAGATAATTACTTTTTATTATTTGGCTATATATGTAGCTTTGCTTTAGGTATCTGTAATATTAATTAATATGACGCATATTTCATAGCGTTACAAAGGGTAAAAATTCTAAAGAATACTTTTAGTGGCCGGAGGCCAAGCTCTATAAATGTAGTATAAGTCCTATAGGATAGTTTATTTTTAACTAGATTAAAAAAAATTTGGGGCTTCGTAGGCTTACACCTTAAATTTAAATAAAAAGGAAGGTTCCGTTTGTAGGTATGACGGGTTGAGCTGTAAACTCAATAGCCCCCGGCTGTCGAAGGTTCAAGTCCTTTTCTTCCTAAAAATTTAGATGAATTATAGATAAAAAAAAATTTTTTTAATGACAAAATTAATTAGAAGTAATTTTCAAGCTCATCCTTTCCATTTAGTATCTCCATCTCCTTGACCTTGCGTGTGATTTAGGAAATCACTAAAGAGGGTTAAACTGCCAAATTTCGGAAAAGCCTTAAGACCATTGATACCAAGCAATAACTTTCCAGTTATTAGTGGATGAATTAATTACTCATGTATGGTAATAAGTCAATGGATTCTCGAAAGAGGAATAGGTAATCACGAATCTAAGTCAGTTTTAAGTATTAATAGTTTAGTTAATTATAATGCTTTTACTGTAAAAGAACAACGAGTAAACGGTAGTTATACAATAAATTTTGTATTAAGATGTACTCTAACGGGTTTCGAAAGAAACTATCTATTCAGAATCCCTTCTAACCAAATAACAAAAAAAAAATGCTTTTTCTACTTTGAAATCTAATGTTTGTAATTCTAATTTGTTGGATCCTTGATTTATAACATTATCTGGTATTGCTGACGCTGACGCTGACCCCCAAAGGGGGATGTTTCACTAGGTTTCACCAGAAGCTCGGGTTGTTTTACTTTAAAATTTCATAAACGTTCAGGAGGAAGATACGGATGAGATATTATATGAAATTTTATTATAGTTTTACATATATCAAATTATATTGGAAGAAATACCAATTTTTTTTTTTTTGTGTCGGACGTATATCTAAACAAGGTCAAACTGCTATTCAATATCAAGTAAGTTCTGTTACCGATTTACAACTAATAGTCGAACATTTTTATAAGTTTCCATTAATTACTAAAAAGCTTATTGGTTTTCTTTTATTTAAAGACATAGTTTATATGGTGCTTAAAAAAGAGCATTTAACTCAAGAAGGTATCCTGAAACTTGTAGCAATAAAAGCTACTATGAATAAAGGTTTACCTTCCACATTAAAAGAAGCTTTTCCTAATGTAAAGCCTGTACCTAGGCCTTCAGTAGAATAAAAAAAAATTCCACATGAATAAGCCCCTCCGGGGGCCCTTTGATTAGCTAAATTTACTTCAGGTGAGGGATGTTTCTATGTAAAAATAACTAAAGTTAGAGCTCGCGCTCCCAAATTAGGGGAGAGAATTCAATGAGTTTTTCAATTAACTCCGCATATTAGAGATGAGGAACTAATAAGAAGTCTAATTCAATATTTTTACTGTGGAGATGTTACTTTAAGTATTAATTCTATTGATTATCGTGTCACAAAATTGGAAGATATTCTTACGAAAATAATATTTTTTTTTTTCTCAAATATTATCTAATTGGTAATAAAAATAAAGATTTCCAAGAGGGGACCCCCCCCCTTCACTTAACGGAGTCGGGGGTTTTTATTAAAGTAGCTCATGTTATGGAAAATGGGTTACATTTAATTCCTGAAGGTTTAGGCGCGCTGCGTCGAAATAAACCAAAAATAAAATCTTATATGAATAGAGGAAGACTTTTATAATAGGGGGCCAGCCAGTTAGGCTGGGGAGGCGGTTTAGTTATTTGTATGATAAATCTTAATTTTGTGTTATATATTTCTGTATCTTTACTATGTTTAACATCTAGTGCTGTATTAGCTATGCATAGCTTTTCAAATTCATATATTTTAGTATATATTTCAGGATTTTTAGTAACTTATACATTCGGTTTATGATTTAGAGATATTATAAGTGAAGGTACCATTATGTCAAAATATAATTCTTATTATAATTTAAATATTGCAAAAGCAATAGATAAAGAAAAGATAATTAAATTTTTGAGTGATTATAAAAGTAAAAATAATCCTAAAGTATTAACTGATAAAAATGATTTAGGTTATTATTTAGGGGGTCTATTAGAGGGGGGTGGTCATATATCTCTTCCTTCCGTGGGGTCTACAACTTTAAATAGAGTATTAAACCCTAGAATAGTGTTTACTTCACATATAGATAATCTAGGAATGTATTCTTTAATACAATCAGAATTAGGAAATATAGGTCGTTTTCAACAAACCGGTAAAAATGTATTACGTTATATTATTGGGGATATGAAAGGTATTATACAAATTTTAAATTTAGTTCATGGTAAACTAAGAACACCTAAAAATAAAAGGTTTAATGATTTAATAAAGTTTATTAATTTAAAATACTCTTTAGATATTCCCTATAGTTTACTAGATAAATCAAATCTACAACAAAATGCATGATTTAGTGGTTTTTCAGAGGCAGATGCACATTTTGGGATTAAATATGTAGAAAGTAAACCTAAATCAGAAACTCGTAAAAGATCTGTTAGTGAAAGTGTTTCTCTTAAATTTAGATTAGATCAACGTGCATTTGACAAATCTACCTCTATTGACATGAGACCTTTTATGGATACTTTAGCTTTATTTTTATCTTGCGATATAAAGACTTATAAAAATAATACTAATTCAGAAGTACTGTCTTTAACTGTTTCAGCTATAAATGATATTAAACCTATTATAGATTATTTTAATAAATATCCTTTATTAGGAAATAAGTTAGAGGATTTTAAAAAATGAGAAATTGTTTTTAATATGATTCTAGTTAAAGAACATCTTACTGAAGAAGGAAAATTAAAAATAAAATCTTTATTAAATAAATTATAATATATGTGCTTTCATAAAATTTAACCAATTGCTGGAAAATCCTTAAATATTATTATGGACAATCAGCAGGAGATTAAGGGCGTATAAATACCCTTACTATCTTCAGAGACTAAACGTTAAAAATTAATACGTTTAAAACTTATTAATTAAGATATAGTCCAACCCACATCGTGAGATGTGGGATAAATGACATATTTAGGAGATCATACCATGTCAGTCCAAAAAGGATTAAATTTAGGTGTGATATTATTTATTGTATCTGAAGCATTGTTTTTTGTTGCCATTTTTTGAGCATTCTTTCATAAACTAAGCACATTGTGAATAGAAACCAAATTCCAGGGAAGCCCTAAAGCTCTAATAACTAAGCTATTAGAAAAACGACTAGTAGTGGCCCAGCTAATTACTGAGGGTATAGTCACATCATTAGAGATTCTAGCAATAGGAATGGGTAATCGTGGATCTAAATCAGATAGTCATATATCTGTAAAAGAGCAACGAGCAGACGGTTTCTCGATATTATATAAATATTGTAAGGTGTGCTCTAAGTGCCAAGGAAACTTGGTTTTATTACAACCTAATAGAGGTATTAATTCTAAATTCAAATATTCTCAAAGTTCTTTATTTTCTACTTCATCTAACTATTTAACTAAGGATTTAAATCCTAATTATGTAACAGGATTTTCTGATGGAGAATCTTGTTTTTTTATAGGAGTTAGTCCAGACTCTAGTTATAAAACAAATTTTAGAGTAAAAGCTACATTTCAAATTGGAGTACACGAAAAGGATGAATCTTTATTAAAAAAAATTAAATTGTTCTTCGGTGTAGGACTAATATCAAGATTAGGACAAAATTCTGTTCAATATAGAGTATCTAAATTAGAAGATTTAAGTATTATTCTAAATCATTTTGAAAACTACCCTTTAATTACACATAAACAGGCTGATTTTTTATTATTTAAAGAAACAGTATGTTTAATGAGAGAAGGTAAACATTTAACTAAAGAAGGTTTAAATAGAGTAGTTTCAATAAAAGCTACTATTAATAATGGTAATATTTCAGACAGTTTAAGTTTAGCTTTTCCTGATATTAATCCGGCTTCAAGACCAAATATTCAAGCTAAAATAATTAAAGATTTAGATTGATTAGCAGGATTTACTGATGCTGAAGGATGTTTTTTTATAGCTTTGAAAAAATCAGCTGAATCTAAATTAGGTGAAACTGTATGACTAAAATTTATTTTAACTCAACACACAAGAGATAGAGAACTATTAGAAAGTTTAAAATCTACTCTTAATTGTGGTAGATACATTTCTAAATCTGGTTATGGTGAATTTGTTGTTGAAAAATTTTCAGATATCAGAGATAAAATTATACCTGTTTTTGAAGAATTTAAGTTACATGGTTTAAAGCTTAAAAATTTTGAAGATTTTAAAAAAGCTGCTGTTATAATAAATAGCAAAAATCATTTAACTAGAGAGGGTTTAGATGAAGTAAAGAAAATAAAAGGTAGAATGAATAAAAGTAGAAAATAGTTTTAGGTTGTGTAAATTAAATCTATTATTTTAGGAGACAAACTCCTATTAATAATTAATCGAGTGCTTTAACTCCTACAATTGACATTGGGGCAAGTTGACCACCAATGGGGATAGAACCAGTTAATCCTTTTGAATTACCTTTATTAAACACAGTTTTCTTTGCCGTTGCCGTCAATAATTATGTTGGCGTAGCTGTATGAGTGAAAATCTCATTATATATGTTTATTGTTTTTTTATACTTTACCTTAGAGGCAAACTCCGCTTTATTTATGCCTTTTATTCGGATAATAAAACAAAAAATAAATCTTGCATATTCTAAATCTTATAGTACAATTAACATTCCTAATAAGAAAGAATTTTTAGAATGATTTGCTGGATTTACTGATGCTGAAGGTAATTTTATGATATTAGCTACACCTTCAGGTTTTACTTTTAAATTTTCAATAGGTTTACACGTTGACGACTTAAGTGTTTTAAATACTATTAGGGATAAATTAGGAATTGGTAGTGTTTATGTATATAAAAGTAATTGTTTTTTCAATGTAACAAAAAAAGAAGATTTATTAAAATTAATAGCTATTTTTGATATTTATTCACTTAATTCTAGTAAAAGGTTAGATTTTTTAGATTTAAAAAAAGCTTTTTATTTATACATTAATAAATCCCATTTATCTCCCGAATTAACTAATCAAATATTAGAAATAAAAAATGGTATGAACACTCAAAGAACTAGTTTTGAAGTTTCACATGTCTATATAACTAAATATTGACTATTAGGGTTTATTGAAGGTGATGGTTCATTTAGTTTAGGAAGGGCTAATCTTAGTCCTACGTTTTCAATAAAATTGACAGAAAGTCAGTTACCGCTTTTAATAGAAATAAAAAAGTATTTAGAAAGTAATTTAGGTTTTGATAACTATTCAGTACAAAAATTAGAATTTTCTTCTGTTATTGCTATAGGTAAAGGTAAAGCAGTTAATAACTGTAAACCTTTAGCTACATTAACAATTATAAATATACATGTTTTAAATAATTATTTTATACCCTTTTTTGAAGAATGTGAATTTATTAGTAAAAAAGGTAAAGATTTTAACGATTTAAAAATTATATGTAAAGCAATTTATATTGGTGCACATAGAGTAAAACGTATAAAAGATTTAATATTAAAATTATCTTTAACTATGAATAATTACAGATTATCAACTTTTATAGGTAAAGTTGAACAAATGAGTTTATCGGAAATAAAAGAAATTACTGAAGCAAAAGCTACTATTGAACATCTTAATGATGGAACACAGATAGATATTGAAACAAAAAAATTAATTAATAATAGATCAAATAGTAGTATTTATTCAATTACTTTATCTTCGGGTCAAACATTAATAAAATCTAATTTAGCAGACACAGCTAAAGAATTAGGTATAGGATTTAACACTTTAAAAAGACAATTTGATAAGCAAGGATCAAATGTAGAATATTCAGGTTATAAAATAAAAAGAATAGGGGTATTAAAAAAAAACACAAAGGTATAGAAATAAGATTACAATCCAACTATTACCAAGGAAACATATATACATTAATTAGGTGAAAACGGTTAATGACATCCTAGTTAAAGACCGTCGGCAATTGTAAGTGTCGCTACAGACTGGATCACCGGGGTAAGGCTGAGATGTCTGTCCAAATGTACAGTCGAACTTTATAACGAGTATGTTATCGTAAGACGAAAGGATAATTCCATGCTACATACAGTGGAATAGCCCTAAGCAATAGGGGGTTAAGAAGTCTTAATATGGTTTATAAAATTCTAACTATATTTATAAGGTTGTTTATTATTATCAAGTGGGGCTACAATTACTTATGCTCACCACTCTTTAATTAAAGGTGAAAGAAAAGGTGCATTATATGGTACTTTTGCTACAGTTATTTTAGCTGTAATTTTTACTTTCTTTCAAGGGGTTGAATATAGTTTCACTTCATTTACTATTAGTGATGGAGTATTTGCTTCTTGTTTCTACTTTTCAACAGGTTTCCACGGCTTAGTTATATTTTTTATAAAATATATTGCTAATATTTATTCCATAAAGACTAAGTTTATACCTCAAACTGTAAAAAATTTAAGACGCAGTTTTAATAATAAAAGATTTTATTCTACAGCTATACCGATAAAAGAATTAAATCTTTGTCCTAATTGAGTTACGGGGTTTGCAGATGCTGAGTCTAGTTTTAGTTTAAAAGTTTCTAAAAAAAGTACAGCTAAATCAGGTTGAAATGTAATACCTGAATTTAGAATAGAGTTACATAGTAGAGATACTTTATTACTAAGAAAAATTCATTCTTTTTTTGGTGTAGGTATAATAAATGAACGTCTAGATAGAAATGCTGTAGTTTATAGCGTACAATCCCTTAGATGTCTTATAGATGTTATTATTCCTCATTTTGATAAATATCCTTTAATAACTCAAAAAAAAGCGGATTATCTTTTATTTAAACAAGCTGTTATATTATTAGATTTAAAAGTGCAATCTAATCTTGAAGGTATTTGTAAAATTTTAGCTTTAAAAGCTTCAATGAATTTAGGATTATCTGATAATTTAAAAAATAAATTTCCAACTGTCTTACCTGCATCTCGTCCTATCGTTAATTTTGAAGGTGTAATTCATCCTAATTGATTAACAGGGTTTACAGATGGAGAAGGATGTTTTTATGTTAACACTAAAAAAGCTAATACTTTAACTGGTTATCAAATTATTATGTCTTTTTCTATTACTCAACATATAAGAGATGAGAAATTATTAACTAAAATAATTAATTTTTTAGGTTGCGGTAATATTGAAAAAGTATCAACAAGACTTACTACTGTAACATTTGTTGTATATAAATTTAGCTTTATAAAAGAAAAAATAATACCTTTTTTTAATAAATATCCTTTACAAGGAATAAAATCTTTAGATTTTTATGATTTTTGTAAAATTGCTAACATTATGGAAAAAAAAGAACATTTAGCAGTTGAAGGTATAAAGAAAATAAAGTCTTTAAAATCTGGAATGAATAAAGGCAGAATATTATAAAACGTGTAGGCCCTGTTCATAATTAATTCAGGCTCTGAAAGATGAAAGAGAGCTCTATATATTAATTTAAACAGCAAATAAGATTAATTGCATGGAACTTGAAAGGCGAAAGCCTATCGATTATATGCAGCCAACTAAATATTAATTATTATTAAAATATTAATATTTAAAGGTTCAACGACTAAAATTACAGTAAAGTACTGTAATGTAAATTTTACTGTGCAATATATTGTATATTGTATAGATGATATAGTCTGACCATTTATGTAAATAAGTGAATTAAGGGTATATTCTTAATATTAACAAGTTATATTATTAATAATATAATTTTCTTATTGTTTAGATTTTTAAGTTGTATTCTATGATATACAGGGAGGACGGCGATTTCCACGGGTTAACGTATGTAGCCCTTTTTATATATTTTTTTCTATATAAAGATTTTATTTTTTTAGTATCAAATGACTATATTAAATATTATTCTACTTTTAGCAATAATATTAAGGATAGATTATTAATTTATGATTCTAATAAAGAGGATTATTATTTAGATAGATCTTTTATTGAGTGGTTTGTAGGATTTGTTGACGCTGAAGGTAATTTCAATATCAGGTTAACAGATTTAAAAGAAACTACTTATAAATTTTCTCAATTTACTTTTCAAATAGGATTACACATTGATGATATAAAAGTTTTAGAATATATTATGGGTAATCTAAGATGTGGTTATATATCTAAATCTGGTGATAGAGCAAATTTTTTTGTTAATGATCAGAGTTCTTTATTAAATATTATAATTCCTATTTTTGAGAGTTTTAATCTTAATGGTTCAAAATACCATAGTTATCTTTTATTTAAAGAAGCAGTAATGTTACTTAAAGATAAAAAACATTTAACACCAGAAGGTAAATTAGCTATTATAGATTATAGACAAAAAATGCAAAACTTAGCCGGTAAATGGATACCAGGATCTATAAGTAATAAAATCAATATTACAAAATATTGATTAGCTGGGTTTATAGATGGTGAGGGTACATTTTCTACTAGTAAATATGTTCCTAGATTTAAATTAGAAAATCATTTTAAAGAGTTAGAATTATATAATAAAATTAAAGAATTTATGGGTGTTGATAAAATTATTTATTCTTCAGAAAGAATTGAAAAGAAAAATAGTAATCCCACTATTATTTTAGAAATTAATAAAATTAAAGATATTAAAGAAAAATTAATCCCTCTAATGTACGATGATCAACATAATCTTCTTTTGAAAACATTAAAATCTAATGATTTTTTATTATGATTAGAATTAATAGAAATTTATTATAAGGGTTATCATACTAATTTAGAAGGTAAATTTGTATTTGATGTAATAAAAAATTGTATTAATAAATACAGATTAAGTACTAATAGTCATTTAGTTAAAGAAAAAAAATCTCTTATAGATATAAGATCGTTATTAACGAAACTTTATTCAAAAGATAGTCCTTATGAAATAAAGAATAATATTAGATACATTAGAGGTACTAATAAGTTAGTTAGTGAGTCTGCTTTAATTATATGTCTAGATGAAAATAATCATAAATTAGAATTTAATAGTATGACTAAAGCAGCTGAAGCTTTAAATATGTCAAGAACAAAAATTAAAGATTGTTTAGTCACAGGAAAAAGTTTTAAAGGTTATTTTTTTTTACGGGGATAAAATATAGAATATAGATATATAAAATATTATAGAGTAAATAGCAAAAAACTCTTTAAACTTATAAGACAATTTGCTGCCAATAATATATTTTTATAATTTAAATATATTAAGGTTCAACGATTAGCTAATAAATATTATGTTACTTATTTTTAAGTAAAAGAATGGCGGTAAAACTCTACATATTAATTACTAAATCTCTTTTTTAGTAAGCACTAATATGAAGACATAATCTAAACAATATTGAAAGATATTGATTAATAATTTTTTTTGTACACGTTATAATTGGTACTATCTTCTTAAGTGTAGGTCTATGAAGAATTTATGCTTATCATCTAACTGATCATCACCATCTTGGATACGAAGCAGGAATTCTATATTGACATTTTGTAGATGTCGTATGATTATTTTTATTCATTTCAGTGTATTATTGAGGTTCTTAATTATTAAGCGGAATAAATTTAAAATATTACTGCCTATGATAAGAAATTTAAATAATCATTAAGTTTATCTTATTTTACATTTAAAAATGAGATTATGCTTAAATATATTAGATATTTTTGTGTTTAGGTGTTAGATCAATATACGGAGTCTGCTAACCGTAGATATATTTTTAAACAAAAGGTTGTAGAAGGAAATATTGATCTAAATTTTTTTATGATGATTTCGTAGTTTTACCGATGCTGAAAGTAATTTGGATATTAATTCTAAATCTGATATAACTTTTAGTTTTAGATTTGAAATACATTTATATGTTGATGATCAGTTTCTTTTAGACAATATAATAAAAAATTACGTCCCCTTCGGGGGGGGCCGGATTAGGTAGATTCTTTGTTTATAAATAAAATTGTACTTTAGTTATATCAAGATTATAAGAAGTAGAAAGATTATTAAGTCATCAAATAAATTGGTTGGAGTAGGTAAACAAGTTGGTGTACAACTAGTAGATGAAAATGGAAATGTATTTAAAACATTATATTCCATCTCGGATTGTGCTAAATACTTTGGTTTATCACGTACTTTAATTTATAGTAGAATTCAAAAAAAATGAACCATGAACCATGAACCATGAACCATGAACCATGAACCTACTTTCTTGTGAATCATTTTTAGGTGAGCCAAGTTTTTATGCGAAAGCGAAAAATAAATTTGTTCGTATAAACCAAATTGATGCACCTATTACACATATATAAATACATATATGTGTAAAGACTTATTGGTAAGAAGGTTCGATTCCTTAAGGTCTTAATAACTCTTATAAGTGTTTTTTTTTTTATGAGACGTTTTTATTAAGTATTTTTTTTTTAATAAACTGGCTTTATTTTTTTTTTGATGTAATTTGATTATTCTTATTCATCTCAATGTATTACTGAGGAAGTTGGAAGTTAGTTTTTTTTTTAGATGTTTTACATATATTATGCATATTTATGCATAAAGGACTTTAAATTAAATAAAGGTTAGACTCTTTTAGGTCTTATAATTAATAAATATTAATTATATAATTTTTATATGAAGGTTTATACCTATCTGTGATATAAAAAGCAATCATAAGTTAACGGTAAACTGCTTGTCTTCCAAACAAGATTTGTTGGTTCAAATCCGACTGGTTGTACTGAATTAGTTCATTTATTTTTTATTTAGGCGGGAGCGAAGCCCGCTTTTATTTATAGTTTTGGGTACTGAAGAAATAAAAATTTATGAAATAGAGTTTGCTGGGGAGTAGGGTGGATTCGCCTACCCCCACTAAATAAATAAACTAGTTTAAATAGTGATAAAGTGAATTATTTTTTAGTTCTAGGCGTGCTAGGCTTCGCAAGTATAAATGAAATGTGCGGTGCGAAGCCGCCGCCCTAATTATAGAATAATAACAAAAATATTTAAATAGTTATGAATTGATAGGTAAACCAGAAAACAAATAAAAAGTATTATTATATACAATAAATAATTACGAAAGATAGTTAGGCGCAAGCTTAAAAAAAAATTATGTATATAGCTCGTCCCGAGCGGTATATGGTTTTTATTCTAACTGGTTGTAATATTGTAGGGATTTTAGTATAATGGTTATTACATAGGACTTTTAATCCTTATGATATCGGTTCAAATCCGATAGATCCTAGGTAATAGTCTTTATTGAATTAGTAACTTAATTGGTAAAGGATTTCCCTGTCACGGAAATAGATAAGGGTTCGAGACCCTTCTGATTCGCATGAAAAGAACATTACTAAATATAAATATAGGGAAAGTTAGGTTTTCAACCCAAGGAATGAAAGCCCTGGTTTATAAATATTTTTCAATTCCAACATTTACAGAGTGTATTTTTAATAATTTTTTACTTAATAAACATGGCGGTATCCAAGATGGGCTTCACAGATTTAATTCTAGCAATGCTTTTAGATATTATACTACTAATAATCAAAATACAAATAACCATTTAATAAGTAGTAGTAATACTGAGATAGAACAATCCGTGCAAAGCGTATGTAGTTGACCCGAATTTTATGAATGATTCCGTGGGTTTACAGATGGTGAAGCTAACTTTTATTTTGGACGTAAAGATCCTACTAACAATTACTTATTTCTTTTCCAGATTCAGCTTCACATTGACGATTTTAACGCTTTAAAATATATTAGAGATACTTTAGGATTTGGTAAAGCATTCGAGTTTAAAAACACTTGCATGTATAAAGTAAGTAATTTTGAAGATATAAAAAAAATAATAACAATTTTTGAACTATATCCTTTAAATAGTACTAAACAGCTAAATTTCCTTAAGTTTAAGAAAGCTTTTGAGTTATATATTAATTCTAATAAAACACAGGATTTGGTTAAACAGCTTGAAGAGATCAAAAGTGGTGTTAATAGTAAAAGAATTGATTATAAATTACCGGCAAATCATGAATATAAAATAACTCCTTATTGACTACTAGGGTTTATAGAAGCCGATGGTTCATTTTTCATTAAATCTAAAGAATTAAGCTTAATTTTTAACATTAGCCAATCAGCTATTGATTTAGGGTTATTAGAGGCTATACAAAGATTTTTACTTCAATTAGGAGGTCCAGGATACGATAATTTAGAGCAAGCTGAATCCGGAGTAAGACTTGTAACTAGTAAAGAAGAATTAGGGCATAAACAATTATGTCAAATAATAATCAATAAGCACGATTTTATTAGAGAAGCTTTAATACCTTTTCTTACTTCGCTGAACTGACAAACAAAGAAGAAAAAAGATTTTGAAGATTGAACTAGTATTTTGAGACTTAGAGATAAGGGATTTAATCATACAGATGACGGTTTAAAATTAATAGAGTTAATTATTAGTCAAATGAATAACCGTAGATTATCTAGTTCTAGAGTAGCAATAGTAGATAGAGAATCTTTATATAGAGAGATTAATATTATGCTAAATAAACCTTCTAATTTAGAAGTTAGAAATGGTAGTACTTGGGTAATTTCACAAAATAGATTTATTAACAGAACGACAGCTAATATAATACAACTTATAGGGTCTAATGGTGAAGTAGTTGCAACATTTGATACCTTTAAAGATTGTGCTAAATATTTAGATGTGTCTCCTCAAACTATTCCCAATAGAATTAATAAAAAGAGTAAATTTAAATTTAAAGATAAAGTCTATACTCTTGAAAAGGTAAGTCTGATTTAAAAAAAATAAAGAGGCCAATTTTCAATTTGTACTATAAATAAACCCGACCTAATTCGGGTTTAAGGAAAAGTTTCCATAGGTAAGGTAAGGTATTTGCTAAATACTGTGTTTTTACACTTAGACGTTCGATTCGTCTCTTTTCTGGAAAAATATTCGATAAATAATTGCCATTGTCATAATAAAGTATTTACTACTTATTTTTGTAAAGTATATAGGCATTGACTTGTATCTCTTTCGCATAAATTTAATAGCTCCAGCCGGTATTTTTAGGTGCAAGCTCATCCGGAGGGCTCTTTAATAAAAATTTAATAGCTCCAGCCGGTATTTCATGTTTAATAAAATATTAAATGACGCTTATTTCATTTATACTTGCGCTATGAATAATAATTTATAACGTATTTCCCCCCCCTTCAGGATAACTGGCTGGCCCCTTAATAGTAATTCCTTTTTTGTAAAATCTTGGGTGTGAGAGCTATAGCTTGCGTTAGCTCTAATTATCGGTAATATTTTTGTATTGTCCCTTTTTTTTTAAGCTCTACTCCGGTTGGGTGACCCTTTTTTGTTGGATAACTAAAAAAAAAATCTTATTTTTATTAAGGAAGAGTTTAAATATAAAAAATAATTTAAGTGTAATATGAACAAATATTTCCTTTTAAAAGAGCATAGTTTAACTGGTAAAGCACTAAGCTTCAACCTTATAATTCTTGGTTCGAATCCAAGTGCTCTTGTATAGATTTTTATCTGTAGATTTATAATTTCCCTTAAGGGCAAATAGTTAGGGTAAAACTTTTAAATAATTTTGTTTAAATTATGTTTCTAAGTTTATAAATATATTTGTGATCATGATTACCATAATGATACGATAACTAATAATTTTTATATGGCTAAAGGTAAATATATTTATAAATTAGAGTAATCAGTAAAATAATGTTTGAGTCATAGCATTATTTTAGCTAATGAGTTATTAAATAATCTAAACAATTTGTAAAGGGATTATTTAATAATTTTATAACCAATTTATTAAAGTTGGTTATAAAAAAAATATTTATTTATTTATAACATGCATATGATGTTTTTCAATTTAAATGATTTATTATTATTAAACTTATTTAATAACACTACTAATGGTTTTAATATAAAATTTACATCTATATTATTTATAGGTTCAGTATTAACAGCTATAGTTACAATAGCAGTAAAAAATACCATAGTAGGTCTATTATTTTTAATAAGTTTATTTGTTTTAATCGGTATATATTTATATTCTGTAGGATTAGAGTTTTTAGGTTTTGGATATATTCTTGTCTACGTTGGTGCGGTAAAATTTTATGCCGGGTTGGTAAAAATCCAACTCTGCAATATGTTTTTAATTTCAATTAAATTTTTCCAAAATTTTTATTATGGTTTTTATTTTTCTAATTTAAAAATTAATAACTTTAATAATTATTCTTTTAAATCTAATTTTAATCAATTAAATAGTTGTCGTAGGTTTTATTCTGTTTTATCATCAAAATCTATAGATGAAGAGTTTTTAAGATGATTTGTCGGATTTTCAGATGGAGAGTCAAATTTTACAATAGTATTGTTAAAAGATAAAGAAGGTAACATTAAAGGAGTTAGTTTCAGATTTATTATTGAGTTGCATGTAGATGATATAGATGCTTTAAAATATATAAAAAGTAAATTAAACATAGGAAATGAAATAGCTGTGTATGGTAATAGTTGTAAATTTTCTGTTATTCATAGAAATGACATTATTAAATTGATCTCTATTTTTGAGAAATATCCTTTAAATACTTCTAAATATTTAGATTATTTAGATTTTAAAAAAGCTTTTGAATTGTATAGTGAATTTAAAGCTTGTACTGTAAAAGAAAAAAAAAAATTAATTGATAAACTTATAAGTATAAAAAGTGGTATAAATAACGGTAGAGTAGATTTTAATTTTCCTAGTTATCACAAAATAGAAATTACTAGTTATTGATTATTAGGACTTATTGAAGCCGAAGGTTCTTTTTATGTAGATAGATTTAAATTACAACCTTCTTTTATTATTGGTCTTTCTGAAGTACAAGGTGTGGTTATTAGAAAAATAAAAGAGTACTTAGAAAACAATCTAGGTTTTGATAGTTATTCTATGTTTAAATTACAAAATTCATCTTTTATGGCTATAGTTGTAGATAAAGGTAGAGGTAATACTAAACCTATGCTAAGATTTAAAATTACAAATACCTTGATTTTAGTTAATTATTTTATACCCTTTTTAGATCAAATGACATTTATTACTAAAAAAAGTAAAGATTATAGAGATTTTAAAATAATTTGCACAGCTATAAGTAAAGGAGCTTATAGAAATAATGATATTAAAGAATTGATTTTAAAATTATCTTATACAATGAATAATTATAGACTATCTAATAATTCTGACTTAAATAAAGTATCTTTCATGTCTTCTGAGGATATAGATAAAATTAAAAATGCAGAATCTACTATTTTATTATTAAAAGATGGTCGTCAATTAGATAGTATTTCTAAAAAAGAAATAAGTGGAGGTTGAACTAATTGTGTTTATGAGATCATAGATTATAAAGGAGAAATAGTATTGGCTTCTACCTTAAATGTTGCTGCTGATTGCTTAAGTGTACGATATGCAACAGTGAGTAGACAATTAAATAAGTTGGAAGGTGAGTTTACAATTATCGAAGGAAAAAAAATTAGAAGAGTTTCTGTTTTTACATTAAAGGATTCTTCTTTATAGATTAATTATCTTAAGATTTTTTGGAAAATATAGGAATTAAAAAATAGATTTAGAAAGAAGGTTACAACCGTACTAAATCATAATTGCAGGTAACAGGTGAAAACGGTTAAGGCCACCAAGGGTTAAGACCGTCGGCAGTTGTAAATGTCGCTACAGATTGGATCACTGGAGCAGGGTTGTAAAACCTGTTTAAATGTACAGTCGGGTTCTATAGAAATATATATGATGTTTTTTTTATTATGTTGTATAATATTAAGAGGGGAATTGGTAAATTATAGATAATTTGTTTATAATGAGAACCTCCTTGAGTTAAGTTTATGTTATATACCGCTTATTAGTGTGTATGATTTTTTTTTGATACATAGAGTATAAAACGTAAATTTAGCCTATAGAGTTGATCTATTTTATTTTTATTTATATTAATGTTAGTTAATATAAGAACAAGTGAATTACTAAGTAATAATATTAAGATTTTAGCTTTAGCAGGATTACTAATATTATCTTTAGTGTTTATTTATTTTTCTGTTTACTTTTATTCTGATTCAATTAAAGGGGAAAAATCTTTATTAAATTTTAAGGAGTACTTAAAGAATGCATTCTTTAACGGTTTTGGAGATGAAAATGATACTAGTAAGGTAAGTGATAGTCCATGAAGATTATTTTATTACTATGATTTAGTAGAATATGTTATGGGTATTAGTTGAGATGGGCTTTATACAATTTTATGTCATATAGTAGCTATAGGTAATATATTGTATACATCATATTCTATTTGATTAATAATTGTTAGTATTATATTATTATTAACTATGAACGGTGCTATAGTGGTTACAGTATCTTCAGATTCTTCTAATTAATAATAAAAAAACTAAAAGTTTTTAAGGTAGAAATCTAAGTAAATCTTAAGCAAACCCGGCTATATTTTATGTCTTCAAAAAAAAAATGATAGTTTCTTTGGATCCTGATTAAATAATTGGATTATAAGATGGAGATTCTTAATTTTTATTTGGTATGACTAAGAATAAAGTTTTATTAAAGCGGAAATGAATTTAAGATGTCAAAAATATAATTAAGCCCCCGTATGTGAAACGGGTGGGGCCCTTTATGATTATTTTATTTTAATCTTAAATTATACACCGTAATTGGGCATTATAGTGTAAGCTATAGTGATAACTATATTATACAAATAGTATCCCAAAGGGAAATTAGCTCAACGGTAGAGCGACCGTTTTACACACGGTAGGTTAGGTGTTCAAATCACCTATTTCTCAATTATAATTCCTTAACTTCGCAAAGTCCAATCTTAACTTAGTTCCTTTTACTTACGAGGTTTTATTTTATTTAACAGTAAATGTACATATAAACCCCTCCGGTTTAACATAAGCTGGGTAAGATGTGCATGACCTATCAAGACGTGGTGATTGTTTGTGTGATCAAAGATTCCTTTGTAATTAAATTATCTATATACCGTATAGAAATTATTATAAAAATTTATTATAAAAACCTTTTAAAAGAGTATGACTTAACTGGTAAAGCACTAAGCTTCAACCTTATAATTCTTGGTTCGAATCCAAGTGCTCTTGTATAGATTTTTATCTGTAGATTTATAATTTCCCTTAAGGGCAAATAGTTAGGGTAAAACTTTTAAATAATTTTGTTTAAATTATGTTTAATTTAATACGTTTAATTTTTTTTTACTAAATTAATCCTTATCCCTTTTAATTCCATAAACATTATACATAACCGGTCTTTAAATCTATTGAAAGTTTGCCAAACCAGATATCTTTCTAGTCAAATAAAGAATAAAATTTATTTAGCTGACGTTTAACCTTACCTAAGGTGAATTGCTTAAACCTTGATTTGTTAACTTAAGAGCTTCATTGAACTTAGGTTTATCTGCGACACTAAAATAATCATTTCCAACAGTACAATACTAAGGTGGTTGCGCGGCCTATTGTGGAACCCCTAAAAATTGGTATCCTTTGTGATTAGCGGTATTTGCAAGTGGTGAAGCATGTTTTTTTTTATAGTTATTTATAAAAGTTAAAAATCTCTCGTATATTTCATTTATACTTGCGCACACAAAAGAAAAAGTAGATATTCGTATTAACTCAACACAATCGGGGAGCTTACTGATGAAACATCCCCCTTTTTTTTTTTCCGCCCCAGCCAAATTGGCTGGCCCCCTTTAAAATAAGATTCCTTAACTTAATTCGGTTAAAGTGCATCCTTGATAAGGATGAAATTAGCGTTCAAGTCGCTAAGGAATTAGGAAAATATTAAGAGATTTGGCCGAGTGGTTTAAGGCGACTAGCTTGAAACTAGTTATGGTAAGCCCCATCATGGGTTCGAATCCCATATTCTCTGTTTTTAAAGTTTAATCCTATTATGGTAACGCATATGAAATATGCATGCTTCGCCAGAAATAAAAAAAAAAATTTATTAGTTTTTTTATAGAGCGGAGGGGGGGAGGGTTTATCTACTCTATAAAAAAGAGTCTTTAAGGGTAAATACACCCTTAGCTTGATAGCCGATCTTCGGAAGGGACGGACATCTAAAAAAAAATTAGATACAATCAGTCGGATTAAAATGTTTTTAATGTAAATTAATTACCGCTCTTTAGGCCCCTTTCGGTAAAAATATTCAACAGTTTAAATTAAAAGCCTCTATAGCTTAATGGTAAAGCACAATACTGTTAATATTGCTAATAGATGTTCGATTCATCTTAGGGGCTAACGGATTAGGGCCGGTTTGGTTAGGCACTACAATTGGGATGTAGACTAGTTATGTTCGAATCATAATAATCCGAAAATTACCATATAGAAAT